GGACACGGTTTCCCGATCGGAGATCCATGGATCACGGACGGTATCTCCCCATGGCCTTTCGCCTTTGGAAGCGTCCTTCCCTCTCAATGCCCGGGCATCCATCCGATGCATTCCGATACAGTAGGCATTGAACCTACCAATATCGATATTGGCACAGCCCCCCCACCCAATATAGAGAATCGATAAATCAGGGGCTATCTACCTATCTATATATGGCAGGGCATAGATTTATCCGCCCCACTCAGATATAGAGCAGAGCAGAGCAGAGCATAGCATAGCATAGCATAGCATAGCATAGCATAGCATATATTTCTCTACTCTACAGATAGATACTCTAGGTTCTCTATTCTCTATGCCCTCTATATTGATCTGGCAACCAACCCGATACCCGCCCTATCTATAGATCTAGGGGCGCCCTATCTATATATCTGGTTAAGTTCTATACGATCGATCTATAGGGGAGGCCATATAGAATAGTCTCATTCAGGCCCTATCTATCTCTCTATTCTATGGGGGCCGATATATAGATAGAGAGAGAGAGGGATAGATAGGGGTGAAGGGGGCACCAAACAGAATAGAATAATGATCTATCAAATATGGATAGGTGGCCAGACGATCTATATTACATTAATATTCTGTATGGATAGGTGGCCAGACGATCTAGAAACCATATGCCCTACCCTATAGTTCTCTCTATCCGGCAAACATACATCTATATATGGGCTGGGCGGCCCAACCCCCAACCATATATAGACTATACCATACTATACCGTCGCATCCCCTATATCGGGAGGGCGATAGGGGTGAGTATGATCCGATACCCATATATCTATTCTATTCTCTATTATATATGTAATACAAATAGATCTGATCTAGATGGATAGCTATCAGATCGCCCCCCCCCTCTCTCCGGCGAGAGAATAGAGGGGGTCGCCATAGACCATATAGTTCAGGGCCCTCCATATAGAGAATTGAGAATTCTAGGGGATCCGATACCTATATATCTATTCTATTATGATTCTGGGGGGCCCTGAACTCTAGTCTGCCAGGATCAAACAGTAGGCCCCCCCTCTCTCCGGGTGGGACCTACCAATTGTATTTCTATACTATAGATTTCCTCCTTCCAGGCTAGGCTAGGCTAGGCTAGGCTAGGCTAGGCTAGGCTAGGCTAGGCTAGGCTATAATAGAGCCGAGCCAGGATCAAACAGTAGGCATTGAACCTACCAACCGATACAGATATTCAGATTGGCTCGGCCCCAACCCTAACTCTATAGAGATCTAGATGGCATACATATCTATCTAGATGGCCCCAACTCTCTAGATGGAGATGGATGGGGCCCCAACTATCTAGATGGCCCCAACTAGAGAGGAGAGTCTAGGCCCCCTCCCCTATATTGATTGATATCTGTATTCCATCTATATATACCCGAGGGGCAAACAAAACAAACCGGGACCCAACAACAATATATCTGTATTCCATCTATATATACCCGAGGGGCAAACAGGACCCAACTCTCCGTATTCTATATGCCCTATAGAAGCAGAGGGGCAAACAAAACAAACAAACCTATATGGCACGGCACTGCATAAAGGAAATGCTCGCCATAGAATATAGAATAGAGATAGGGGCCCTCCCCAGATATGGATAGGCCGCCCCGCCCCTATATAGATCAGATCAGATCAGATCTTAGTTCTGCGATAGCCTAGCTATATATCTCCCCCAGCCGGCCTACCGCCGTTCAGGGCAGATAGAGATATAGGGCCCCTGCTTTATCTTTATGATATCCCGCGGATCAAAAGGAAGAAATCTAGGGGATCACACCAGATCCGCTGATCCGCCGCACCCCTCTCCCCCAGCGCTGCACTCGCCCCCTATGACGATATGGGATAGCCCCTATCTAGAACTCTCTATGGGCCCCGAACTCTCTATCCTATCTGGTCGAGGATAGCTATGGGCTCCCGGCCCCCACCCCCCCACTCTCTATATTGTATTATATATCTTATCTCCCCATCTAGAGAAAACTGTTGGCGCGAGGGGAGGCAGATCTCTATAGGCTTGAATACCTCGGCCTCCTTTCTTTCGTCGGTATACTCTATCTCTATAGAAATCTAGCTGCCCCCCCCCTATCTAGATAGGTATGGAGATAGATATGGCCCTCTATATAGAGTATATAGATACTCTAGATATGGGCCGCTTCAACCCCGACCCAAGTAGATATAATACATAGCCGGTCGACTCGAATCGAGCCGGATCTGCCAATCAATCAATAGGCCTCGCCGGCCCACTGACTGCTCAACCATACTGTATTAAAACAAACACCGACCCCGGTAATCCATGTTCGAACTGGAGATATCTATGGCTTTCATCCGGAAAACACACCCCGGTGATCGATCTAATCTGAACTATGGGGAATCTCCCGCCCTCGCCTGCCCTATACATATAACTGATTTGATTTCTATGGGTTTCGACTGGGCGCCACGCCGATCCCCGTCTGTTCGAACTAGAAAGATCTATGGCTCAACATGACGTCATTGCGATAGATCTATTTAGTGAAGGCGGTGAGCTGCCGGCCGTATCATATCGCATAACCGGTTGACTATCTAGATCTATAGCTCATCCGCCCGGCTCGACGACTATCTATAGCTATAGTATATGGCCCATCTCCCAATATGGCAATCGATCATGCATCCGGGTATTATGTATGCATCCGCCCCCCCCCGTGAAACAAAGATTCATTCGGTTCACAATGAATCATGAATGGGTAGGTGGTGGCACCAATACCAATCGACTACCCAATACCCCGACTACCCAATACCGGTAGGTGGGTGGTGGCGCATCAATGGGCCTATATATCCATGGGGGGCCCGTACTCCCGGAATCGACCCCCCCATATAGAGAGTATAGATACGAAAACGATACGACCCCTCGTGATACATTGTTCACTGGAGGCGGTCAACGATTTCGGTCGCCCCTCTATATGCATCTGCCGAGTGCCTCTCGGCCCTATCTTAAAGAGGAAGGCCGAATAATCGAATCATATTACGTATGGTTTCTCTGTCCTCTGTTGCCAATCAGAGAAAGTATATAGATATATCTCCTCCCTTCCCTCCTCCCCTTCCGAACCTGCCCCCTTTTCTTTTGAGCTCGACTTGGCTCGACCTCCCAGATAGATCTATAGGGTCGCCGTCTATATGTATAGGGTGCCAGTCATATATGTATAGATATATAGGCTAGGCTCGACCTCCCGAGCAGAACCACCCCCTATGAATTGCCCTATCTATAGATATCTGCTGTCGCCATATCTATAGTTCAGGGTAGGGGACCCTCCCCTCCAGATATAGCCCCTAGAACTCTATCTGGAGGGGAGGTTGAATATAGAGAGAGGGGGGATCTCCCCCGGCCCTCGACCCAACCCTCTCCCGTTGGTCGCATGGGTATATAGGGGCGGCCCCCCTCCCTCTATATCTTCTCTCCCGGTGGCCGGGGCCATCTCCCCAGTTCTCTCTATAGGGCCCATCTCCCATCTCTATTCTCTACGTGATACGACTGATATCACGCCGGGCTCTCGACCCCCCTCTCTCCATATGGGGAGAGCCCTTATTATATCTTATCTTATCTTATCTTATCTTATCTTATCTTATCTTATCTTATCTTATCTTATCTTATCTTATCTTATCTGAGAGACCCTCGGGAGTCGAGTCTACTAATATCTATATCTGGATAGGGTCCTTAGTCGACAACTCATATCGCGTATATATCTATGTTGCCTAACTCGACCCTGAACTATGGGGTGGGGGCCCCGGCTGCTCATATCTATATCTGGAAGGGGAGGAGAGCCCTAATCTCTATATGGCTCAGGTTGGGAGAGCACCGCTCCGCTCCCCTCCCCTCAGCTCCGCTCCGCTACCCGCACTCCCCCTCTATATAGAACTCATCTAGGTCTAGGAACTCTAGAGAGGGCTCTTCTATTATATACGTGATAGAAGCAACCAGTGCATTACATATATAGGGGAGAGGGCCGAGAGATAGACAGTGCTCTGCCTATGCCTATCCATATAGAGGGGATATGGGAGATATAGATAGGGGGCCCTATATATATATAGAACTGGGGATCCTAGAAATGCCCTCTAGTCCCTCGGGGGCCCGACCCCTTCATTTCTAGGCCACCTCACCTATATATATCTGACCCGCCCCCCCGATCCAACTCCGCTTGTTCCAGCGGAAGTTATATAGTTATATAAGAAGAAAATGAGATAAGATAAGATAAGATAAGATCTCTATATAGGGGGGGTGGGGGCGGAGTTGCCATAGAGAGTCCACTCGGTGAATGGATTGGGTCGCCCCGATGGCAGTCCCATGAGCGATAGTTTTACATCAATGAATGGAGGGCGGTGAAGCAACTATCTAGAGGGGGGGTCGGCCCCCCCTCCCTCTAGATCTTATAGAGAAGGCAGTCATATGAGCGAAACCCTATCTATATATCTGTGAGATGAATGGTGGGTCCCTTACCTCGAATCGCCTATATAGAGAGGGGGGTGGGGCCGGATCTAAACCCAGAGCTCTTGAGAGCCCTCTCTATAGAAGATGATCATAGATATATAGAGAGGGGGGGGGCCCTCTCCCCTCTCATCTCACTGGTTGCTTCTATCACTCCTTTGGATAGAAGGAACTGGCCCTCTCTCTACTTCCTATACCTCTATGCAGTTGAGCTGAGCTATCCAGATATAGAGGGGGGTTCGCCCTTCTGTTTCTAGAGGGCATATAGAAGAGAGATCTTAGCTCTTCGATATGCCCCCGATGGCTCGATCTATCTGGAGGCCCTCTCAACTATATCTGTCCCCAATCTTATGTATCTGCCATATATAGATGGGGGGCCGCCCCCCCCAGAGATATATAGGGCTCTATCTGGAGGCCCTCTCAACTATATCTGGCCCCCCTATCTATATCTGCACTCACCCATATAGATCTATATCTATATAGATCTCCTACTCTATATAACTGGCCCTCTCTTCTATATCTGGCCCCAATCCTATATATCTGCACTCACCCGACGATCTAATCTATAGAGAATAGAGAACTGGCCCTCTCTTCTATATCTGGCCCCCCTATCTATATCTGCACTCACCCACCCCCCCCAGAGATATATAGGGCTCTATCTGGAGGCCCTCTCTTCTATATCTTATCTGTCCCCAATCTTCTTCTATTATACACGTGGGTGCGGTGCTGTTTGATGAGCAACTAGCAACTAGTAACTGGTTGAGCGCTCTATATATAGATCTCTGGTGCCGTTTGATGAGTAACTAAGGCGAATGCTCCCTCTTCGCCTATCTATATAGATGGGGGCAGCCCTTCCCGGTAATCACCGAGAGCCTCTCTATATACGAGCAGATATAGAGGGGAGCTTGTTCAGATATAGAGAGATGGCACGGACGGGAGGGAGCAAGCTATAAGCAGCATCAGCATGAAGGATCTGTGGAGATGGCCGCCCTCCACAGAGTGGAGTATTCGCCTCAATGGAGAACTATAGATATGGGGGGCCGGGGCGGGCTCGCCGAAAAAAAATTCTATAGAAAGGGTCCCAGAAAAGAAAGACTTCCTGGTCCTGGTCCAATCCCAATGGCCTACTTACTCTATTCCCCGAGATCCTCGATAACGACTCCGAGAGACTCTGCTTCGGTTGACCACCATACGTGTGGGTGCGGATCGGCCGGCTCTGGCTGCGGCCACTTCTCGCCCACCGGTGCCACGTCGCATTGACGACCGGGGCGCCCCATATATAGATAGGGACGATGACCCACTGATTTTAGTATGGATTCGGGCCCTATATATAGATATGGGACTTGTCCTCGAAACACTTGGGGATGGGCCCTATCTATATAAGATTCTCCATATCTATAGAGAGGGGGGAATGGGCACTACTAACCGGTTGGGTATGGGCGACTAGACATCTATCTATATAATATAAGGGGCCCTATCTATATAAGATTCTCCATATCTATAGAGAGGGGGGGGATGGGCATAGAGACTTGCCATATAGAATAGAGAGCCCCCCCCAACACAATATAGAAACATTGTATCTAGAATCTCCAATCAGATATAGATGTAGACTTTCTGAGAGGGGGCCCTATATACAGATGGGGATCTATATAGATAGGGTGATTCGGGAATGAAAAGATATAGAGAGAGGGGGCCCTCTATATCTATATGGGGAATCAAGATCTATATATATGCCCTCGGGGAACGAACCCATATAGAGAGAGAGGGATTCGGGCCCGATGGGGATCTATATAGATAGGGTGATTCGGGAATGAAAAGATATAGAGAGAGGGGGCCCTCTATATGGATATGGGGCATATATATAGATAGGGGACTCGGCTTTCTATATAGAGGGGGGCCCCATATATAGATAGGGAGATCTATATATAGGGGGATTCGGGCCCCGAGAGGGACTTGCCCTATATATCTATATGGGGCCGAGATCTCGGACTTTGATCCGAAACACTTGGGGATGGGCCAGATATAGATATATAGAGATGGGGGGCACTCCTCATCCTTCACTGACTGGGCACTCTGAATGAAGAATGACTGGGCACTCTGAAGCCGATAGAGATGGGGGGCACTCCTCATCCCCAATCCGGAGGGGGCTTCAACAATATATAGATTGGGGTCGAGCTCAGAAGGGAGGGTCGGGGCCCCATCTATCTATATGGCCGGAGTACTCTATTCTCTATAGCTGGCCGGACGCCCCATCTATCCCCTATACTATATAGAGAAGGGGGGCCCCGAACTCTCCCGGGTCGGTCGAGCAGCTATATAGAGTCTGAGTATATAGAGTAGGGGAGTAGAATAGATATATCGAATTCTGCGGGCCGCCGGCCGGGCAGCCCCCTATCTATATAAGGCACTCGCCATATAGATAAGATAGGAAGATCTATAGGGGGGTGGGGGGGGCCTCCCCAGATAGATATAGTTGGCTCCTCGACTATATAATCCATATCTAGTTGGCCCGCATGAATGCTATCTGGGGCGCCCCAATCTGTACCAATCTATACCAATCTGTACCAATCTGTAGGCCGTTGGTCGATAGCATCCCCATATAGAGATAGGGGTTGCCATATATCTAATCTGAACTATAGGGGTGGGGGGTGGCGGCTAGAGATAGAGGGCCATATAGATAGATGGGGCCGGGGATATGATATATAGGCATATAGAGAATCTATCTAGGGGGGGGCCGCATATATAGATAGGGCCTTCTCCCCCTCCTCTCTTCTCGATAGATCAGAATACAGAATCAGAATGGTTCAGGGGGCCATATCTCATATCTGGGGCCCAATCTCAATCGGGGCGGGGGAGGTTGAATATAGAGAGAGGGGGGATCTCCCCCCATCTCTATTCTATCTGGGGAGGCCCAATCTCAATATAGGGTAGGGCCATCGGGAGAGGGATCGATATGGGGCCTGCTATATAGAGCCCCTCTATATGTAGATCTAGATAGGGGCCCGCCCATTATTCCATATTTGTTTGCGCCGCCCCTTATCTATATGGCATAACCATAGAGCCCCCTATATAGATTTTCGAGATAGATCAGTTGCCCATATGGCCATCAGTTGCTCGAGAGATAGATCAGTTGCCCTATAGATCTATATGGCCGACCCCCCTATATCTCAATCTAATCTACGATACAAAAGAAAGGGAAGCCTGTCTATCTCCGGCCGTATCAACTACATTACATTACATTACATTACATTACATTACATTATTAGGCGATGGGGCTATCAAGATAAGGCCCAGATATAGCCCATATAGATAGAGAGGGGCCTAGCCTAATATAGTTGAGTTGGCTCCTCTCCCCCCGATTCTCTATCTATGGCTATCGATCCCCTATCTATATATGGCTCTCTCGATGGCCTGGGCCCTATCGGTCGGGGGCCTAAAGGAAGGTAAGGTCCTAACGTCGCCTATGATATAGGGAGGGGGGTGCCCCAGATCGGGCCGAGCGCAGAAATGACCCGGGCCCCGCATCATCTATCATCTATATACGTGATATGACTACCCATATCACGTATATAGATGATAGAGTAACGCCTCGGAGAGCTATATAGAGTAGGCCGCTCGAGTGTGGGATTGAGCCCATATAGAGAGATCTGGCGGTGATGGTTTGGTTTAATTCATAGTCGGTTCAGTCACAGTCGCGATATATCTATAGTAGAGAATGCGATTTGAAACAAACAAAAAAAAAGATTGGGTTTTGGCCCGGGGCGGTTGACGGTTGGGGCGGTTCATGCGACGTATATAATGTAATGCGTTTCAACAATCGACGAGTCGCAAGATTTATTTTATTAGATGGAGATGGCGGTTGAGAGATTCGGGATCGGGCCCCCTCTATATAGATGTATGTATGTATGTATGTCTTCGGTTGAATGAAGCGGTTGGAGTCACTATCTATGCTATGATATTGAGCTCTCTATGATGTCTCAACCGATACGATATCGACCTCCCTCATCTCGCGTCACGTCGATCGGGGAGTTCGGTGCGGTGGTCGGGCCCCTATCTATATATTAAGAGCAAGCTGGAAGAATTCATTCTAGCTCTTTCAGAATTCCCGAGAGGGCTTTGATAATTCCCATGGGCCATGGGACCTATACCTGATCCAAGGGGGCAAGTGGGATTGGCCATACCTGTTCGGCCGGATCCGCTTCTATTCTATACGGTTCAATCGCGCCAAGCCAATATATAGATAGTTCAGGGCTGTCAATGGTTTCATTCACGAGCTGAGCTCCTTTCCGGTCTCCGGTCGTTTATGCAGGTACATAGGTAGGGCGGATTCCCTCCAGTTAGCATCCCGTCAGACAACTCAATAATCGTTCCGGCTGTCTTATCTTCTCTTCGGCCATCTTTTCCATTATTTGCAAGGGTAACGAGACGCTGGACTGGACAAATAGATCTGATCTAGTTGGGCCGATGGGATCACGAATCGAGCGTGATTGACCCCCGTTGGTTCATTCGCAACTCCCGGAGGGGAATTCCGGGAGAATTACAAGATCGTCCTCCGGCGAGGGTCACCCAGATCTCTATACATACCCCATGCGCGCAAGCCATATCTCTGGATCCATGAATTGATCGTCCTGCCCCCTATAGATCCTATGGTGCTCGGGTCACCCAGATATCTATACATACCCCATGTGCGCAAGACCATATATCTCTATAGGTCATCAATGAATCGATGGTCCTGCCCAAATCTATATATGTCGGGTCTACCCTATAGAGAGATATGGCGCAACGCCATATCTTAACAGATGGATGATGGATGATGAATTTAGACCCCGGTTGTATCACGTAGATAATGGATGGATACGTGCGTGACCTGACCATAGATCTCTATAGGGACAACATTGCATTGATATCACGTATATAATGGATGGAATAGATGATGTGTACCGGATGATTGATCCATCGTCTCTAGTGTAGGTGTAGGTGTGGGTGTGTTGCCCCCTCTATATATATGGCGATCTGATTCCATCCAGAATCTAGACATTTGTAGATCTAGATCTATTGATATAACCATAGAATACAGATCTTAGATCTGCCCCACCCTAACCCTGAACGTTCCATCTATCTGGCGATCTTAGATCTGATAGTCTGCCTATCCCTATCCCTTTTCTTTCTGATCGATCTGATAGCTATCCATCTAGATCTAGACTGGCGGGATGGAACGTTCAGGGTTAGGGTAGGGCAGTTCAGAATATTGATCGGTGCGGATCGTGGTTTTTCTCTATATCTGTATCCATCTAGATAGGGGATCATAGATCGAGGGCATATAGAATATAGATATGCATGTGAGGTGAGCGATAGATCTATAGAACGGGACCGACTCGACTCTGCCCAGACTAGATAGATGGATAGGTGGATTGGATAGAAGCGGGACGACTAGGAGAGCCGCCCTCCGAACAAACACGGAAACGAAGCGTGGTGAGCGCTATCGAAATATCTCATCTCGCCGGTCCACCATAGCCGGGATCGCCATATCTAGTTCTCTATCTGGGGTGGGGGGGGGCACACCCGATCTGAATTGTTCACCCGATCCATCTCTGCTCCGAGATGGACCTAGTAGCAGGCGAGCTTCCTTCCCCCCGCCGGGTCCAATCTAGATTCCGGCAGGTGCTTGCATGCTTTCGAATCGAGGCGGCTTCGTCCCTTCACGGCTCATGCGACGAAGTGCTCCGAGGAGCCTTGGACAAGACACGAAAGGGCCCTCGACCCCCCATCCCCTTCTCTCCATCCTACGGTAGGGCTGGTCTGGTCGCTTCGCTCTCGACCTCCCCCCTCGCCGTCTTCGTCTTCGAACCCGACGACTTCCAAGTCTATCCCGGTGGCCCTATATCTCATCTTAGACGGACGATCCGAGCCCGATCTTGCATCTCCCCCTTCACTTCACTCCCCTTCGCAAGCTCGCCCGGTCGGCCCCCCTATCCCCAAAGGTTAGTGGATGGAATGCACGATGACGATCATGACGGACGCTCGCGCTGTGGAAGGACGCCCCCCCCCTTATATCTTATCTCGGCTCCCCCCCCCCCCCCTCTCTCACCCCCCCTCTCTCTATATGGGTGAGAGAGGGGGGGCGAGAGAGGGGCTCGGCTCCCAGATCTATATATAGGGGGGGAGAGCCCAGGTAGATATCTGGGCATACCCCTGAACTCTAGATATGGCCAGTAGCCCATCCCAACTCCCCAAGCCCATAACCAAGTATTGACGGGCGTCTTGATTCCCATTCCCAACTCCCTATCAGCCCCCTCTATATAGATATATGGCAAGTGTTCATTCCCCCGTCTTGATTCCCGAATCAACAATGAGAGGAATAGAGGGATACCCCCGGGACGGAGCCGTATGACGCGAGAGTGTCACGTACGGTTCCTTTGAGAAGGGTGTGATACCACCACCTATCAGGCCCGACGAGCGGTCCACGGAGCTGCATCCTTACTCACCCAGTCTATGTACATTGCTCTTTCCAGGAGGTCGGCTGCCTATCCTAGATCTTCCCATATTCAAGAAGATCCCGGGCTCGATCTGGTCTAGTATCAAGGTGATTTTCTTTCTGTTCCTGTATATCCGGGTCCGTGCCGCATTTCCACGATATCGTTATGATCAATCAATGGGACTCGGCCGGAAGGTCTTTTCGCCTCTGTCATTAGCTCGGGTAGTCTTCGTTTCCGGTGTTCTAGTCACCTTCCAATGGCTCCCTCACCGGTAGTATTCTCTGTCCTATCCAGTGTCTGGAGAAGGCTACTCCCCGAAAATGCCCTTGTGAATTGTTGGGGATCGCCCCCCCTCTCTATTATATCTCTCTCTATATCTATATCTCTCTCTATATCTATATCTCTCTCTATAGATATATCTCTCTCTATCTCTCTCTATAGATATATCTCTCTCTATCTCTCTCTATATCTAATCTAGATCTCTCTCTATATCTATATCTCTCTCTATATCTCGGCTCTCTATTCTATCTGATCCCATAGAAGATAGAATAGAGAGCCGAGATATAATAGAGAGGGGGGGGGGGGTTCCGCTATCGTGAGCCAGTCATCGTCATCTATTCTATATCTCCACCTCTATCTCTCTATGTCCTGTCCCAACTGGATATGAATGGAATAACCCAATGGTCCTGCCTTACCCAATGGTCCGATTGGATTTCTCTTTCCATCGCCTAGGGGGATGGGGCTTCGTTCTCTCGGGTTGCTAGGACGATTGATATGAATAGAGAGAGGGGGAGAGAACCCGGGGGAGATCCCCCCTCTCTCTCTATTCAACCTCCCCAGAACTATAGAGAGGGCGGGGGCCCTCTCTCTCTATTCAACCTCCCCCTCCCCAGATAGAATAGAGAGGGCGGGGGCCCTCTCTCTCTATTCAACCTCCCCCAGATCTATAGAGAGGGGCCCAACCCCCCTATCTATATATGGTTCGAATCGAAGGGGAGGAAAGGAGGATAGATATAGAACTGGCAAAAAGAACTATAGAGAGGGGGGCCGCCCCCGAAGAATGAGGGGGAGGGGGCGGGTCTACTATAGAGAGTAGATAGGCCCCGACCCCGTGCCTATTGATTGCGCCGTAGGCCGCCCGATCTATATATAGCCATAGCCGGGGCCAACTAAACTCTCTCTATATAGTCGAGGAGGGCCCCGGCCCATATAGATATCTATATCTGGGAGGGAATTCTCTATTCTATAACTATAGATAGTCGGGGACCGGGGGCCAACTAAACTTCTATAGCCTAGCCGCCTTCCCCCTCGATTGATAACAAACATCGCATATAGATATTGGGCACTCGGGGCACAATCTCGAACTAGTATCGTCTTAGAGTAGGGGCGGGAGAGATATGCGCTCTTACTATCGGCGGAATAGAATATCTATCCGCAGAGAGAACCGGAGAGAAGAGCGTATAGATATAGGGGCCTCTCCAAGTCTATATATATTCAATCGAGTCCCCGGCAGTATGAAGATTGTAATACACGTCCAAACCGGTATATATATAGATCTATATAGATATATCTATATATATCTACAATCGGCACGAGATCTCTGCAAGTTATAGAGATATAGGGCCGGGCGCCCTATCTATATATCTCGGGCACCGCATCAGATATATAGATAGATAGGAGCCATAGAATCTATATATGGCTCGGCCGAGTACCGGGGAAGGTCAGCTCATCGCCCCGGCAGTCCAGTCCCACTATATAGATATTCTATATATGGGTCCATTCCATACCCGCCTATCTATATGGCTTCCCAATGGCTAATCCCTATCTATATATTCTCTATCTGCCCATATAGAGAGAGGGGGTCGGCCATATCTATAGAGAGGGGGGGCAGTCATATGATCCGCCCCTCTATATATATGGGGATCCCTCTATATATATATGATATGTGCCGGGCGAAACAGCCATAGAGAACGGAATCGACTATGACTAACAGATAGAGATGAGATACGCATGCCGAGGTACTGCTTGCAACTATCGTTTCCGCCCTACCATCTATATGGGGTTCTGGGATCTGTTGCGGTTCCTTCTTCGATGAGATGGATACGAGCCAGATCTAGTCTCGATAACAGATGAATACGATGTATCGCCCCTAGTCTCTATAGTCGCCGGGTACGAGGAACACCGGTGCGGAGGGCACAGGTACGAAGAGAGGAGAAATCTCTATTCTCTACGAACGCGAGCCATGATGCTTGCTCTGTCTATCTATATATATGGCGGTGAATCGGCTTCCCGCAGATCTCTATATAGGGTAGGGTAGGGCCCGATACCGGATGGTTCGGTGAATCCAGATGCTTCCTAGATCTATATGGAGGGCCAGTTCGGTGAGCCGGTGAATAGTCACTTACCACTTAATATAATATATATAATAATGGGTTGGGTTGGGTTGGGTTGGGTTGGGTTGGGTTGGGTTGGGTTGGGTTGGGTTGGGTTGTTACTGGTCTGGCCCCTATCTATATAGATATTGCATCCATCGCCCCAGGTTGTATCACGTATAGAATGAGGGCCCGGGGTTGGGTTGTTACGATTAGATTCTATTATAGCTGGGAGATTAGAGGGGAGAGTGCCCCCCAGATCAGATAGAGTACCAACCACCCTTATGATTTCTGTCTGTCCCAACCCCCAACCGCAATATGTCTGGAGTGTCCGTGTACCACTTCCCCGACCAACCTTGAGTTTAGGGATATCGGTAGTCTAATCTAATCGCCCCAACCTTCTGATTGATTTCTGTCTGGACATCTACATCTATATATATCTATAGAAATCTATAGATATATGGCCTTCTGAGCAGAGCCCCTGTATCTATATCTGGGTTTATGCCTAATCTTGAGGTTTCTCTATCGCCCAAACCCCTCTAGATTTCTCTGGGCATATAGACCGGGGGGAGGGAGGCGACAAAGATATATCTGAGGAACATGAATGAAGAATTCTAGATATAGATCTTGTTCCGGGTGCATAGAATAGAAGACACTGGGGAGGGTCCCCGCCACACCCTCCCAGTTCTCTAAGATATAGAGCCGAGCCGAGCCGAGCTGAGCCGAGCCCCTATCTCTATATAGATCTGGGAGCCGAGAAATCTAGAGAGGGGGGGGGGCACCCCACCCAATAAGATATAGATATAGATATAGATATAGATATAGATATAGATATAGATATAGAACAAGGGGGGCATATATAGATAGGGGAGAACCACAGATATAGAGAGGGCCTAAGAATCAATCAATCAATCTTTTCTATATAGCTCGAGGAGATCTGGGGCCCCAGATCTATATACTCATCGGGTTTCAAGCCGGACGGTCGAGGAATCACTCGGCTGGGTTGGTTATATGGATAGGGGATAGGGGCCGGACAAGGCTCAGAGATCTGTCCGACCTAACCTAATAGAATAGTGGGCCCCCTATCTCTATATGGCCCCAGATCTAGATAGGGCCTAGAGCCCGAGCTAAGCTGCGAGTGCGGCTATATATCTATATCATGAATGTGAATGTGAACCTATGCCGCCGGATGCGCCCTCCCCTATATAGAGTCTAGTGGATGCGGAGAGCCGCCATCTATCTAGACTCTATATAGGGGAGAGCGGAGCGCCCCCTCTCTCTATATGGGTGCCCAGATATCCCTCTCTCTATATTCCATCAGCCCCCTCTCTATAGATATGGGCACCCAGATATCACTCCTTCGGAGAGAATGAAGACATCTATCTCATGCCCCTATCTATAGATCTGCCCTCTCTAACTATATGGGTGCCAACTGATCTCCCTCTCTATATATTCCATCAGGAAGCCAGATATCCCTCTCTCTATATATCTCTATCTCCATCTATCTCGTGCCATATAGAAGTGTACCAACCAAGCCGTAGCTCTATATGAGTGTGCCCATCTATCTTGTATTTAAGTGAACCAACTTCTCTAGTACCATCGGCCCTCTCTCTCTATATGGGTACCAACCAATCGAGCTAGTCTATATGGCTAGCGTCTCTATCTGGCTGTCGAGCGTCTCTATCTATCTGGCTAGCGTATAGAGATGGCGTATCTGGATGGCTAGCTAGTCTATCTATCTATCTAATCTATCTGGCGTAGATGGATGGCTAGCGTCTCTGGATGGCTATCTATATGGCTAGCGTCTCTATCTGGCGTATCCATCTATCTGGCGTATCTATCCGATCAGCTACGAACCCCTCTAGAACTATAGGCACCTAACCCTATATATAGATAGATATGGCGAGCAGCAGATATGGGATATGGGACGATCCATATCTATATATAGGCGAACCGAAGCGACGAACATGAGATATATAGATAGGGCCATATCTATAGTTCTATCTGGGGGCGGCTATGGATCTAGTTTAGTTGGGTTGGGCCGGGCAGCCTGCCTATATATAGATCGATCTTCTCTCGAGAAAGGACATCCAGGCACTCCCACGCCCCTTCTATATAGGCGGGCCCCCTATCTATGCTCAATCAGTTCTATATAGAGGGCTGGGGTGGGGCACAGTATATAGTTTCATTCGAGGGGCTCCCTCTTCAACCACCTCTAGAGTCGGGTGCCGACTATATCTATTCTATATACCAACCACATAGCCGCCGCGGTCGAGTATCGGTCGAGCCATATATGGATAGGGCCATCCATCTAGACTCTATACGCGACCGACCATATATCTGTCGCTGTCGATATAGAGGGGGGGCTGATGACTGATGACTGATGCCCATGCCATAGATAGATAGATAGATAGATAGATATATGGGGTGGGGCCCTATAGTTCTTTCCCAGTGATGCAGTCCATTCCATACCTTGAACCGTGAACCGCTCGAACTGGCCCCAAGATCTATAGATAGGCCGCCCCTCTATCTATATAGGCTGGCTGGCGGATAGATGTTTGAACACCCGACCCCTCCCTATATATAGAAGCCTGACTGACTAGAGAAGGGTGAATATGAGATGCGAGTGCGGCTATAGCCTATAGTCAACAAGCAGATAGATACCCAGTATACTGTAGATGGGGGCCCAACTAGTGACTCTATATGAACCAGTAACTATATAGATGTCGAGGGAGACTATCGGGCATCTCCCTTCATATCCATGGCGACCCTACCCTACATGGGAATGGGAGATCGAGGCACCCTATATGTATAGATATCCTCATCCGGCGGATCCGAAGAATCATCCGGCCATATCCATATCTATATAGGGGGGGGCGGATTAGCCATTGTTCAGCTCTGCATCCGGCCCTATATATAGAACTGGGACCCGGACGACTATCCATAGCTTAGCTCCTCTGCATCCGGGTGGGTACTCACCCATATAGATAGAGGGGGGGGGCCCCAGATATCTATAGAGGGCCATAATATCCATATAGGGGGACTAAAGAGCAACCAATGCGGGTGAGCGACCCGATGGCGGGTCTAGATGGGCTATGGATATGGAACCCGATGGCGGCTCTATATGGGATGGACCGGCCCCCCCCCTCTATATAGATCTCGGCTCCCAGATCTATATAGAGATAGGGGCTCGGCTCCCATCTCTCTATAGGGGGGGCTATGATGTGGATATGGAACCTGGGCTCCGATCAAGCAAGATAAGCTGACCCATTCTCCCACCGGCCCCTCTATCTATATCTGGCCATGACGTATATCTATATCTAGTACCGGCCCCTATATAGATATATATATATCTCTCGGAGACGAGACTGACCCCTCAGAGATATATCTATATAGGGCCAGATAGATCTATAGGGGCTTCGGATAGATAGAGAGTCGGGCGGCTGCCCAGATAGAGTTGATAGGATATATAGAGAGAGAGGGGGGGCCAGATATAGATATATAGGCCAGATAGTCATCTACATGATCGAATGGATTGATTATATACGTAACATGATCTGAATCACGTCCACTCGGTCCGATAGAAGCGCGTCCATCCCATCGTTCAGATCTACACTTCGCGGAGGGGCACCCCCTATATATAGATATATATCTATATATATATATATATATACATCTGGCAGTCCACCCCCTCTATATAGGCAGATAGAATATAGGGCTGATTCTAGATAGTCCCCCCCACTGCCCACTGTATATATCTCATCTCCTCCCGGGCATAAAGCCATATATAGATAGGGCCTGAAGATATAGAGCCGCCATCGGGAACCCGGTCCTACTTATAGAATGTTGGTTCTTCCTTACCCCCGGTCCCACCTGCCACGAAGATATAGAGAGAGGGCCGGTTACGGTTAGGTTATAATGGAAGGGGAAGGAATCTCTTCCCACCGATCTAGAGGAGGTCGCGGCCAGGCCATATATATGGTAGGGCGCCCTATCTCTATTCTCCAGCGCCCTATGGGGGAGATCCCGAGTCGACCGGGGGCGAATCAATCTAATTGACGGCGACGGCCAGCCTCCACTATATAGCCACGGCGTTCCCCTATCTCTCTATGGGGGACTCGACGGACCCCCTGAATTGTTCCCCTAGATAGAGAACTGGGACCCCTATAGAGAGATATGGCGCCCCTATAGAAAATAGAAGCGTCTCAAGTCGAGGGGCGATAGAGATATAGGGCATCCGGCCGCATCGCATCGAGCCCCGGCTGTCCTTCTCCACAGCCCCCCTCTCTATGGGGCTAGCCAATGAATGTTAACTAGCCAATGAATCAGCTCCTGCTTGAGCCATAGATATAGATGGGCCCCGCTTATATAGATAGGGATAGATAGATGGGGCTGCGAGAGTCAATCCCACACAGCTTAATCTATATGATATGCATGCCGCCCCCTCTCTATATATCTTCAATCGGCCCGAACTCGGGGGGCAGTGGTTCACTACGCCCATATATATAGATAGGGCGCCCATATATATAGATAGGGCAACTCGAAATATGAACTATCTGCCCATATGGATGGGGGCGGCTGCGGCTTACTCCATCGGCTAGGGGTGATTGATGAATAATTATCATGATCATATTACGTATGTGATATGTCAGCGCTCACTGCACCCAGAGAAGGGTAGTGATGCGCGAACGAGAATCTAATCAGAAGATGGGAGAATCGGCCAGGCCATATATCTAATCTAATCTAATCTAATCTAATCTAATCTAATCTAATCTAATCTAATCTAATCTAATCTAATCTAATCTAATCTAATCTATATATGGGGTGGGGCCATTCCTCTCTATCTCTATATAGAGGGGGGGCCAATGCCATGCCATGAAACCAAGATAGATGAGTAGAGGGGAGCCGACCGGACTCTCTTCTCTCATTCTAATAGTAAGTATGGACCGCATCACTATCCCATATAGTGATCCATACCAATTGATGGGGACTAGTGTGTTTGGGGAGATACTGCTAGTGTCTGGCCGGGTCGCCATATCTGAATGAGACTATCTGAACTCTCTCTCAGATATAGATCTCTCTCTATATCTCACTCTTCAGTCTCTTCTCTCTCTATCTCTCTCAGATATATATCTCTCTCTCTATCTCTCTCTATATCTCACTCTTCAGTCTCTTCTCTCTCTATCTCTCTCAGATATATATCTCTCTCTAGATCTCTATCTTCACTCTGAGCCTTGTCCGGCCCCTATCCCCTCTCTATAGAACCCAGCCGAGTCTTGACCGTCCGGCTTTAAACCCAGCCGAGCCAACTGTCCGGCCCACTGGAATGGATTACATAACAAACATAACCCAGCCGAGACGGGACCCCCAATTGAGAATCGAGTGCCCCACCCCCCCCACATATAGATCGGGATAGGGATAGGGGGCCCTCAACCTCCAGATATATAGATAGGGCCGACGGCCTACTCTATATAGCATATAGCTCCAGGTGAATGTGAAGTTGCCATATACACTATACTTCCCAAGCCGGATGCTTGGCCATGTATAGACATAAGGCGATCAACGAGGAGAGCCTAGATCTTGGACCTCTCGGCCGTCGGTACCTCCCTCTATCAGGAGAGCGGAGCGGAATGAATCATCCTTCGGAACCAGGCTTTCGCATACACCTAGCCGGCGGAATGAAGCCCTATCTAGATATGGCCCCTATCTAGAATTCTAGAGAAGGGAAAGGAAGCCCCGCCCTTCCTCACCCTCCTCTCATTCAGATATAGGGGCGGGTGAGATCCCCCCTCTCTATATAGATATTCAACCTCACCCTCCAGATAGAGAGGGGCGGGCCCCTCCGAGATCAGATCTGGCAGATAGAGAGATTGGGGGCCCAGAGATATAGAGTTTAAAGGGGGCGCCCGATCAGATCTGGCAGATAGAGAGGTTGGGGGCCCTCCAGAGAGAGATGGATCTATAGATAGGGCGGCCATATATCTTCTCTATGGGGTGCCGAGTCGATAGGGGTTGATTCTGAACTAGATAGGGGTCCCAAGTCCCGAGTCCCGAGTCTCTATGGCCTGGCCTAGCCGCCCCCCCCATAGATTAGATAGTTCAGGGCTCACCTCCTGGATCTATAGATAGGATAGGGCATAGAATCTTCAATAGACCCCCTCGATAGGGAGATAGGGAGATTCGGTATAGCTCCGAGAGCCCGGGCATCTCCCATAGAGTCTTAGATTCTGGGCTAGGCTAGGCACTGCCCAACCCCCGTATGGATAGAGGGCCCGATCCCCACCAACCCCCTAGATCTAGATAGATAGAGGAGGGCCCATATCTAGATAGATCTAGAGGGCGCGCACCTAGATCTACCGATCCCTCAGATCAGAGGTTGGGTTAGATACGCTATCCGTTAGTTGGACAGGGACGGTCTGGACGGGCGCCATCTACCGATCCCACCAACCCGATAGGGGTATGGCGCCATCTACCGGGAGAGGATATGCCCGCCTCCCCGGGGCCCTCTAGATCTCACTCAGATTGGCAGCAGAGGCGCCAATCTGATCATTCTATTCTGGAGAGCCCTCTATATCCTAGACTAGAGGAAAGGCGCCAATCCTCTATCTAGCTTTTAGCTCTGTAGAGGGGATCGGTGTGGCCGGTAAGCTCGGGTGGCAGATCTATATCTATATATAGGTATAGGGGGCCCGCATCTAACTACCGGCCGGACACGCCCTCCATCGGGAGGCCCGGATAGCACCCAGCTAGAGTAGAGTCGAGTACAGTAGAGTGCGGGATAGGGATATGGAGAGAGGGGCGGCCAAACTCTCTATAGAGAGGGGGGACACGGGCTGGGGGCGACTAGAATCTCCGGCCGGAAGCTTGAGAAATAGGAATAAGAAATCTCTTCTCTTCATCTTCGAGGGCCGCTGCCCCCCTCTATATAGATATATGATATGGGGGCCATATAGAATCTATATAGGGGGGGGGCCGACCCAGATATAGATAGCCTCCCTCTCCCTCTATATACAACTACAACTATAGGGTGGGGTATCTAGAATAGCCACCCGCCCCCCGATCGAGAGGGCGGGTATCACGGCTCTATATATCACCTCACCTCTGATATAACCGAACACCGGGGAGCGGAGTGGAGTGCCGATGGTATCGAATGGTAGGGTAGCGGTAACGGAAGGAACAGGTATTATCAAACGAAACGAAAGGCTAGGGTTTGGTTGGCTAGGCACTAGCCAGGGCTAGTCGACCCAACCCGCTAGTCGATAGGTGAGGTGTGATGGCTAGTCGGCCCAACCTGCCCCTACCCTATATATCTCCTCTCCCCTATATCTGGTTGGGGCAAGTCGAGCAAGAACTACCAGCATATAGATATAGATATAGATATAGATATAGATATAGATATAGATCTCCCCTATATCATAATTCCCACCTGGCCCCCCCCCTATATAGAGATGGGAGCCGAGAAATCTAGAGAGGGGGGGGCCCCTATCCATATCTGTTGGGCATATAGATATAAGGGATATGGATAGGGCCATACCATATATAGACGGCTAGTCGCCGTATAGACAAGACATATATGAGGGTGAGGGATTGGGATGGGTTTGATGGCGAGTCGAACAAACCCAACAGTCCATTCCCCGCCCTATATCTAGAGTATCTATAGTTTCGACCAGCACATCAGCCCAGCACATCAGCACCAGCACATCAGCTAGTTCGAACCCCCCCCCCCCGTCCATGCCGGATTAGAAACTTGAGTCTAGATAGGGAGACTACTATATAGTTAGAGAGGGCCTATCTAGATATTCGATGGGGCTAGATATAGATAGATCCGCCCCAGATCCATATCTATAGAGGGGGAGGGGCCCGCCGCCAGATCGGCCGCCGATCGAGTCTAGATAGGAGGGGATATATAGGCATATAGAACTATAACTATCCATAGCTGAGCAGTGCTGGGATATCTGGATGAACCGGCCCGAACTCGAGATCTATACTCTATAGCCGGCTCCATATCCAGGGCGAACAGTGCCCATCTAATCTATATTCTATAGAATGAACCGCATCTTTCGATTGGTGGCCCCAGATATCTAGAGGGGTGCGCCCGGGCCTCCTCCGGTGCCCTATCTATATCTGTTCGGTCAGGTATCTATCCGGGGCGGCCAGATCAGGTATAGGGTGGGGCGGGCCAGGTCTCTTCTCAACCAACCTTGTAAACAGTCCTTCTATAGAGAGAGGGCCCTATCTAGATATCTCCCTTCTGTTAGGGCATATAGAATAGTGGGTGTAGGTGTGTTGCCCCGGCGATCTGATAATCTATATGGGGCCCTGCCCTATATTCTCTATATTGTAGCCCCCTCCCATATCTCTAGATAGGGCCTGGCCTATCGGTTGAAGATAGATCTGGGGAGGCCCCATAGAATGATCTATTCTATAATCTCCGACGGCATTTATGTACTATACTCCGCAAGATAGAGGTCTATTCTCCGCAAGCCCTATCTGCGACGGTCTCTTCTCCTCATAACCAACCAACTATTGGACCAACTAACCAACTATCGCTGTGGACCAACCAACTATTGCGTTGTGTGGACCCCCTATCTATCTAGATATCTCCCTTCTGTTTCTATAGGGCATATAGAATAGTCAGATAGAGCCCCTAGACCCTATATCTATGTGGCCCTATATCTATATGGGGGGGGGCGGGGGAGGCCTAGGGGCGTGGGAGGCCCGCCAGGGGCGGGGGAGTCCCTCCCCCATATAGAGTAGGCCGCCCTCTAGAGCGCCTATATAGATCTAGATCTAGATATAGAGTTCAGATAGAGATCTAGAGAGAGAGAGAGATATAGAGTTCAGATAGAGAGAGAGATATAGAGTTCAGATAGAGAGAGAGATATAGAGTTCAGAGAGATCTCTATAGAGAGAGAGAGAGATATAGATATAGAGATAGATATAGAGAGAGAGAGATCTATATAGAGATAGAGAGAGAGACTGAAGAGTGAAGAGTGAAGATAGTCTCATTCAGATATAGGGGGGGGCGGGTGAGTGCCCATATATAGATATAGATAGGGGTATATAGATGGATAGGGCGCCGACCCCCCTCCCCTTGAATCTATAGGGCTATAGGGATCTCTAGTTCTCTCGGGAGGCCGAGCCATAGAGAGTCTAGATAGGGGTATATAGATGGATAGGGCGCCGACCACATTTCTTTATGCTCGGGAGGATCGCATAGCTGGGGCAATATCTATCCCCCGCCGACCACATTTCTTTATGCTCGGGAGGCCGAGTGCTCCTATCTATATAATACATGGGGGTCCTCGCGCCGACATCTATAGTTAGACTAGACTCGGGAGGCCGAGGAGCCTACTCTATGCGCAGCCGCCATATGGATGGGTCATTTCTCAATTCCTTTTCTTCGAGGAGGCCGCTAGGCCCCTATATCTATATATCTCCCGACGAGGGCCGGGTCTGTGTGGATGCGACCAACGGGAGGGAGCGATAGATAGATAGATAGATAGATAGAATATATGCTCGGCCCCCCCCCTCTCTATATAGATGGGATAGATTCTATAGTCGAGGGCGGCTATCGGCTATATAGAGTTGGCACTCCGCTCTAGATAAGAAATCAACTATATGGGCGGGGGCGGCCTACTATATAGATAGATCTACATTTATGCGCTCGACCCCCCAGATCAGATCTCTTCTCGGGCCAGCCATCTATCTATACAGTCGAGGAGGGAGAGGAACCAACAATCGAGGGAGGCTATATAGAGTCTAGTCGGTAGTCGGCACTCGACTGACCCCATCCCCCATCAGAGGGAAAGGAAGTCGAGGGACACTATCACTATCTATATATAGCGCGGGACTATTGCTATGCTCGAGGCCGATCACTAGAACAAACAGCAAGGTGCCGGGGCGCCGACCCCCTATACAAACATTACAAACATTGCAAACATTGTGTACAAACATTGTGTACAAACATTGTTTGACAGACAACGAACATTGTGTACAAGATATAGCTGCCTCCCCCTGCCGTGCAGGAATCGGTCGGGGGAGTGCCGACAAACATTGTGTACAAGATATAGCTGCCTCCCCCTGCCGTGCAGGAATCGGTCGGGGGAGTGCCGACAAACATTGTTTGACAAACATTGTTTGCAAACATTGTGTGCAAACATTGTGTACATTGGGCCGTTTGTACAAACATTGCAAACATTGAGGGCCCGTACACAAACGGGATCTCAATGTTTGTACACAATGTTCGTTGTTTGTTTGTCAAACAATGTTTGCGTTTGTGTTTGTTTGCCCGAAACGGCAAACGGCTATAATTCATCGAGTGCGGCCCGGGCCCCCACCCCGAACTCTAGATAGATCTCATCTCGAGAGATATTCTCTTCTCTCCGGACGCCAGATAGAACTATAGGCTCTGGACTCCGCCCCCTTCTATATAGAGGCAATCCGATCTCCCCAGCCGGCCGGGGCAACCTCTCTTTTCGCATCAGCGGATAGGGTTCCATCCGCTGCTCCCTCACCGAGGGATCCCGAAGGGGGATCCCCCTCGCCATATAGAACTCTAGGGCCCTAGAGTTCTATCTGGCAATCGAGTCCCCCCCCTATCCCTATCTATAGTTCGGGGCTGGGACCCCACCCAATATATAGATTAGATATCCTCCTCGGCCTCCTCTCCCAGATGAGAGTTGCCCCAACCCCATCTATAGAGATCTGGGCGCCGGGGCCAACTAAACTCCATATAGTCGAGGGCATATATATATGGTATGGTATGGTATGGTATGGTATGGTATGGTATGGTATGGTATGGTATGGTATGGTATGGGGCGCCCATCTGTATATGGCGGTAGTCCCTATATAGACAGATGGGTTTGTTTCCCGAGCCAGATATATGGATGGGGCACCACTGAGGACTAGCGCCTGGTAGACCGGACTAGACTCTAAATAGATCTGTAGGCGGCTCTACTTAGGAGTAGGCGGCGGTCGCCCCCATATAGAATATAGATAGGGCCGGAGTACGGAATTCGAGGGCCCTCGACCGCCCCTCCCCCTATCTATATAGGCATAGGCGCCCTATATCTCTATATGGCGAGGGAGACTCTCTAGAGTCCCCTATCTAGACTCTATATTGGGGTCCCCCTAGTTCAGATTAGATAGGGCTGACCCAGATATAGATAGGGGGCCGGATGCAGAGGAGCTATGGAGAGTCGGATTTATGCGCCCCTCCCCGGCAGTCCCCAACCCCAACCTAGATGGATGGATACGTGATATCAGTCATCAGTCGTATCACGTACAATAGAAGATAGATGTGGTACTCAATAGATAGTTCAGGGGCGGGAGAGGAAGGAGGCCGAGGTGTGAGCGATAGCACTCTCCAGGATCCGAAGGAACCTCTCTCGACCCTATCTAACTATATGGCGCCCCCTATCCCTATCCCATCTAGAGAGGGTGGGGTGGGGGGGGGGCACTCGACTATATCTCTATCTGGGGGGGGCGAGACCATAGTGAAGATTCCCCACCGCCCTCGTTTCATATGTGGGGTGCCATACCTATCCTAGACTCTATAGTAGAGTCCATATAGAGTCAGTAGTCGGTAGTTGGTAGTTGGCAGAGCATCTGGGTCGTCGGGGCCCTCCCCTATATAGATGGATAGATATGGGCCCGACCGACTAGTAGCTATATTCTATTCCATTCTATTCTAGATATAGAGTCGGCACCAAGATATAGAGAGGGCCCCAGATAGATATAGAGAGTTCAGGGCCCATATCGTCATAGGGGGGATTGGGATCGAGGGACTCAACCCCCTCTATACTCTCTATATGGAGGGACTCCAGTTCTATATCTATAGGGCCTCTATGTAGAACGGGGAAGAGGGCAGATATATAGAGAGGGGAGGAGAGCCATATATAGATAGGGGATCGAGAGATCGAGGGAGACTCTCTATAGTCATAGTCGGCACCCTATATAGATATATGGCGACCCCTATCTGAACTATATGGATATGGGTCGACTAGAGTCTAGTCCGCCCTCGGGCCGGGAGTTCTCTAGACTGCAAGCAAAAATGCGATTCGAGTAGGACGAGATTCTCCCTCCGATCTATAGGGGAGGGGCGGGGGAGTGCCCCATACCATATAGAGAGAGGGGGCCCCCATATCTAGATAGGGCCCACTGTTATATAAGCTAAATCCCCTATATATCTATATGGCGAGTGCCCCATACCCATACCCATCTATAGATAGGGGCACATCTATTTTGTTATGCCATATAGGATAAGGGGAGGCCGAGCGAGGGCAATGAAGCTATGGCCATAGGGCCCTATCTGAATGAGAGGGGGTAGAACTCTAGATAGGGGCCTGCCTATATAGATAGGGGGCTATATGGATAGTCGATAGTCGGGCGGCTAGGCTATATAGTCGTTCCCCCTCCCCAGAGAGAATATAGGGGCGGGGGAGTCCCCCATATCTAGATAGGGCTAGACCCCAGATGGATAGAGGGGGTCGAGTGCCTATCTAAAGTAGGGTGGGCGCCTTCCCGAACTCCTGTAGTATGACCAGAGACTAGAGACTAGGGACTAGAGACTTCAACTACCCCCGGTTCATCACTGTTCGCTCGATTCGCCCTATCGGCCCCCTATCCTATATCTATATAGATAGGCGCCCGCCATACATAGCTATAGCTTTATCTTATCTTGTCGTCCCCATCGTCCCGAAAGATAGAGGGCTGCAGCACACACACATGTGTTTATTGTTTATGTCATCGACCACGGTTGATCGACTATCTCTCCTCGCCACGAGAAGTTGACCCTAGATATAGATAGGGGGGCGTTTGTTCGTCGAATTCACCTCCTCGCTCTAAGAAGCCGCTATATAGGATATGGCAGGTGAGTCCGACCATATCCTATATAGATCTAGATCTCCGGGTGGGCCCAGATCCGAGGTCCAGCGATGGGACCAGCTTTATTGATATACGACCGAAGGGTTGACCACTGCCTCACACGAACGCCTCAAGCTCAAGTCTTTATTACTATAGAGAGTCCACTCCCCCATTCTCGACCCCCCCCTCTACATATATGGGATATAGAAAACCCCGGACCTCCCCCTCCCCCCCTCCCTATTCTTATCTATATGGCCCGTCCCCCGATCATCCCCGGGTCTGAACTTGGCTTCTATTTGATCTTGATCAAGAAAACCCCTGTCTCGCTCTTTAAATGATTCTGGCCCACCGGAACCGGAATCTACTCTATATATAGAATTTCTATCCCCTAGATCGGGATCGGGACTTTCATCGACCATAGGGATATGGGAGTCTTCTTTACTCGTGTTCTCTCCGCTCGATTCTCCGCTCGAAGAAGGTGGGACTTGTGATGTGATCCACGCCCGATTCACAAGTGATATCTACACTGTGTCACTCGGCCTTCCCGCTTCCGTGCAACATCCATCTCCATCTTTAGATACGTATACGCTGTTCGGGTGCTCGCGGCAAGCCAAGCGCCAAGCAAGATATATATATATATATATATATAGACAGGGCCAGGGCCACGCTCTTTTTGCCTCCTTCTGCCGCCACATCTATATCACATGCCTTATCTCCATTGCCATCGGGGAGGGCAGGTACGATTCTCATCGGCTCTTATATCCAGTACTCTCGCTTCCCCCAACCCCTGATGCTTCGCTCTTATGGAGATATATCTGAACTCTCTCTCTCTATCTCTCGATCTCTCTATATCTCTCTCTATCTCTCGATCTATCTATATCTCTCTTCTCTCTCTATCTATATCTATATCTCTCTCTATCTGAACTCTATATCTCTCTCTCTATCTGAACTCTATATCTCTCTCTCTATCTGAACTCTGAATGAGAGGGGGGCTACCTGTATTGGATATGGTAATAGTACCTGTATCAATACGCGACCCGGACCTCCATGATCTATACCTTCGGGGACTGGCCCCCTATCTACCCTATATTGGATATTCGGGTCTTTTCGGCTCTATTGAATACTGGGCCTCCGCCTCCACCGGTAGGGGAAGAGATATATCTCCCGGTACAGATAGATCACTTTCACTTTCTTCCGATTACTTCGGGTGATGGCGCGGGGTGATGGCCCCATTATCCAGACCAGAACTTCCGCTTCCGCCACCCGGGCCCACCGAGCCAATCGAACGGGAAACCCTATATACAGATAGGCAGGGGGGCTGCAGCCCCTAGGCCTAGATATAGAGGGTCCGGTCCCCCCCGCACCTCGCCACCCGTGAGTCACACTGTTCGACATGTGCTCGATACTCGGGATTAGATCTGGAGAACTATTAATATTAACTGGGACTGGGAGATGCTGGCTCTCCCTGCAGCAACGCGCCCTACCGAATCTATGCTCGCATGGATGAGTTGCAGCACAAGCAGCAAACCATGAACGGCTATATAGAGAGAGGGAGCCTTACCGAATCTATGCGCCTGCCTCACTCCTCGGAATCGGCCGTCTTCCGCGCCCCCTTTTCATTTCATTTTCATTACTTATGGGCGCCTATTCTCGCATTGTCCAGTGTCTAGTGCCCAGTGTCTAGTGTCCGGCTAGACAACAATTCTCTGGATATAGGGCCCATATAGAGATAGGGGGGGGGCTGGGATCCGGCATTAATGTCCATTGCCCATTGTCCAGTGCCGAGAACCCGAGAACGAGAACTAATATATGGGTATGGGTATGGGGCCCATTGTCTATTGCCCATTGCCCCTTGTCCACTGCCCGACGAGAGAATCTATCCACCGATCTGGGATCTGGGATATGGCATCTGGCGCTAATCCCACCAGCCTATCCGATCCTATCGCCCCTCTCTCTATATGGCGTGGCGAGGGGAGAGTAGTCTTTTCCCTTGTCCTTGTCCGGCTCCCCATCGGGCCCAATCCAATCTATCCGGCTCAAATGCATGCAGCCGGGTAATGCCTATATCTATACGGTCTCGAGTCCCGGGCGGTCAGGTCTGGTCAGGTTAGAAACTATAGGCCCCCCTAGATATATGGGTGGTCGGGTAACTGTCCACTGTCCGGCGCCTATATCTATCTGGGCCTATCTCTATCTCGATCTGGGCTAGACCACAATTTTCTAGATATAGGGGCTAGACAACCTATATCTATTTCTATCTGGGGCATCCCAGCCCAGCCTATCCGATCCTCCTTACCCCGCCTATATAGAATTAAGGGCTGAGCGAGGTGGAGGGGGCCAGATGGATATAGGCGAGCCTAGCGGGAGGGGAGTGCCCCCCTCCCTAGATATCTTATCTATCTGGGCGGCCCTGCCCTATATATGGATTTGGATTCTCTATTTGGCTAGCGGCCCCCTCCCTAGATCTCTTATCTATCTGGGCGGCCCTATAGAGTCTATATTGCCGACGGGAGTGCCCCCCTAGATCTCTTATCTATCTGGGCGGCCCTATAGAGTCTATATTGCCAACGGCATAACAGAAATGAGGGTTAGGCGGTAGGGGCCTTCAATGAGCCGGTTCTATATAGAGAAAGTAGAATCCGGTCATCGACGTGGTCAGGACGGTCTCGAGCTGGCTCCAACCCAATCCAGTACATAGCCGATGCTAATGCCGTATATAGATCTAGATCGGGGGGTCTCGACCCGTCCGCCTGGCCGTATATAGCTATGGGTATATAGACAATAGGGTTGTGGCCCCAACTAACTAGATGTAGCCAATGGGGTTGGTATATACACCAATGGGGCCAATCTGGCCACCCACCTAATCAGAATCTGGTCCGGTCTGGGGGAAACCTATCCCTATCCGGTCAGTACTCTACAATTCCTATATAGAGTAGGGCAATCTCTCTCTATTCTGGGACCTGACCCTCTCTCGCCCATATATATATATATATATAGAGTCTATATATATCTAGGGGGGGGGTGTCTTATACTATATAGCCGCCCCCTCCCTAGCGGTAGCGGCCCCCCCCTATATAGATTCTATATGGCTAGATGGGAGCCCCATAGAGAGGGCTCGGCCTCCCGAGCCATATCTATGGGGCCCCTTAGAGAGTTGGCCCCCCAACTCAACTCACTTTAGAGTGGAGTAGAGGCGGCCCCCTCCCCCCTCTCTATATATCTTATCTATCTGGGCACCTGGGGCGCAGAAATGATATAACCTTGACCCGGGGGCCTATCTAATCTCTAGTAGCCCCAGTTCTATATAGATCCTCCCCCCCTCCATGGAATATAGGGGAGAATTCTCTATATGGAGGGCCCAAATATAGATAGAGAGATAGAGATATAGAGAGAGAGAGAGATAGATAGATAGATAGGGGCCTTATGATACAGTTCCGATACTCCGGAGGTGCAGGTGCACAAGAGCCTACTGCTCCAACCCCAACCCATACTCCGGAGGAGGACAATGACCCTATATATCTATCTATAGTAAGAATTGAGCCGCTAGTCCTCAGGTCCACATGGCCCCGGTAATCCGTTTCTAGTTTGGTTTGTAGTTGGGCCGGTGCACACCGCCAGGGGAATCTTCCTTTACCGAAAGGCGCCCCGGCAGTCTTCTATATATATAGATAGGTGGTTTATAGAGTTGGGCTGGGCCTAACATATCATATAGTTAGATAGGGGGTTCGGGTCGAAGGTTCATTGCCGAGGTCGAGGCGCTCAGTGACTCTCTGTTACTCGCCCGAACGCCTTTATGCTCTAGGTCCGGGGGGCCATTGCAGTGACTCTTCGGACTGCCTCGCCAACTATAGATCCATTGCAGTTACTCCTCTGATCTTGATCTGCCCTATATAGAGATATGGGGGATCTTGCGATTCCGAAACCGAGAGGTAGGGAGAAGTCGAATTGATCCACATCCAGCACTGATTCCGATTCCTCGATCCAACGCGAATCACCGCGGTCGGAAGAGAAGATATATATCTCATCTCACCAGCACTAAACGAATCCGGGTCGAGAGAGATAGGGGCATCGAGCATCTCGAACACTGGCTGGCGCCACCATCCCATCGGGTTTTCCTCTGATTCTCTATTCCAAGACCCTGATTCATAGATCCCAAGTGATTCCTTGATTCATGGTGACCCAACCGTCGATGCCCCGGGGTCGAGCCCTATCTCCCCTATATGGCAGGGGCCCACCCAGATCTGGTCTGATCTCTATTCTATATAGGGTAGGGGCCGATGATGCTTAGCTGGTCTTTAATCCCAATCCGCATGGATATAGATATGGCCGACGGCCCCCTCGGAGATGGATGGCCCTATGCTATGAGAGACTCGACTGGCCCATCTAGATCTCTATGTGGTGAGAGAGATGGATCCGATCCGCTTACTCTCTATAGTAGGCCCTCGGACGAGGGCCCCCTCCCCCTCTCTCTATATGGGACACCCGGCCCCTATTCTCCATGGGGGCACTCCCCCGCCCCTACCCTACCCCCCCCCCCTCCTATAGTTCTATTTTGATCTATCTGGCTATCTGGAGGGGGAGGGTCCCCGGCCCCCTATATCTATATGGGGAGAGGAGGATCCCCTATCAATCTCTATAGGGTGGGGGGAGGGCTACAGCTAACTACAGCTGAGCTAGATTACCGGGAGAGGTCATTCATGCACCCCGGGCCGACTGCAGCTATGCACTCAACTGTCATCCCTCTCTTTGATTGAAAGGCTCTCTTTGAAAGATTACCGGTCCCGCTGGATTGGATTCATTACCATTCATGCACCCCCCTCTCTTTGATTGAAAGATTACCGGGAGAGCCCTCTCTTTGAACCTTGTGGATGATAGAGTAACTGATCGAAATCACAGACAGAAACTTGGTGCCGTTTGATGAGTAACTAAGAACGAGGGAGGGGGATACGGGAAGAATGAAGTAATGGAGGAGGAAGTAATTGCTGGTGGTAACGACTTGTCACGATCCATTGGTTTATATATCATCCATGTTCTAGGTGTATCGGGATACATTATTTTCGCTAAGCGTATATAATGAAATTGGGTGGAAGGGTCCACCCCGCGACGAAGGGTACTAACTGCCCCAAGACCAAGGGGGTGCTAACCAACTGCCGAGTCCTCTCCGAACCGCAGGGGATAGTTGCCCATCATACGGCTCACCAACTTCACTTGCTCCGAATGGGTCGGCTCGGGGATCACCCCGCCAACAAATGGAAGGGGATTGGTGAAGAGCGGGGATGGATTGAAAGAAGGTGAAGAGCGGGGAAGGATTGGAAGAAGCAGAATGGATTACGGCACGGAAGCGTCCGCAGTTGAAGCACTGAGAGATATAGAGAGAGAGCATGTGTGTTAGCGAGATGAGATATATGTATATGGCAGTCATATGATCCGTTCCCCTCCATTCCACACGAGCCTTCCTGCGGCGTGGTGGCGGGGACGGGGATTGGCTCGGGTCGAATTCGAATACATGCATAGGCCCCTTCCCCTCCGAGTTGTTCAGAAGGTTTTCCCCTACTCGACCGTCGAGTGCACCCCCCCTCCATAGAATAGAGGGGAGCCCCCCTCCTTGAACTATCTTTTCTATGGCCCTCAGATATAGTTGACTGGGGCCCTAACGTCAGTCGAGTCCTCGGCCTCCCAAGCATAAATGCCCCTCCGATTAGAGAATTCTAGATAGGGGCCCACCCCACTATATAGCCGAGCCGCCCCCATAGATCTATAGGCCTAACCCCCCTGGGGGCGCCACCGGGGGGGTTAGGCCTATAGATCTATGGGGGCCTATCTATATGCCCATCCCATCTATATAGATAGGGGATCCTCCCGAGCATAACTATAGAGAGTCCCGTCGCCATATCTATATATAGGGTGCCTAGCCTAAAGTATATAATACCTATAGAAATGAATGAAGAATATTATGTTCTATTACTATAATACCGTTGCCCAGCTATAGTAGGGGAGGCCCGCCGGGGCGGGGGAGGCCCTACGGCCCCCCCTAGATAGAGAATATAGGGGCGGGGGAGGCCCCCTTATCTATATAGAGGGGAGAATCTATACGGCCATATCTCATATCTGGGGCGGGGGAGGCCCCCGACTCTCTATATAGAGGAGAGAATAGATATAGAAGGTAGGCCATATCTCATATCTGGGGCGGGGGAGGCCCCCATATCTATAGAGGGGCGGCCGAGCCGAGTGCCAGTTCTCTATATAGGGCCCCATATCTAGATAGGGGCCGGGGCCCTCCATTCTATAGGGAGGGGCGGATCGGACGAGTGCCCCAGATAGATAAGATATCTAGGGGGGGGCTCCTCGGCCGGCCAGGGGGCCGAGTGCCCCAGGGGCCCCAGAGAACTATATAGAGGTCGCCATATATGGATATAAAGGGAGCATAAATAATAGCCAGGCCCTCGGTTGAGTGCCTGCCTAAAGGCCCTCGTCCTCCTCGGCCCCCCCCTCTCTATGGATGGGTTAGAGGGGGGCCCCATATCTAGATAGGGGGCCTAGGGGCGGCCATACCATATAGATCTATATAGGGGACCCTCCCCCTCCAGATAGCCCCTCCAGAGAGCCCTTCCAGATAGCCCCTCCAGATAGCCCCTCCCGACCTCCCAGATAGATAGAGAGGGGCTATCTGGAGGGGCCCCCTATAGGCCTATATCTATATAGGGGCGGGGGAGTCCCCCATAGAGAGATAGGGGGTCGGGGCCCCCATAGTCTCATTCAGGCCCCCCCCAGATCTATATAGATAGGGCCCCCATATAGAGAGAGGGGGGGATAGAGGGGGCCCGCCTATAGATATAGGGGCGGGAGAGGCCCCCTATATCTATATGGCTCGGCCTCCTCCCCCCACTCTATATAGATATATCTATATATAGATATCTATATAGATATACCTCGAGCATAGCATATAGATAGTACCGTCGGCGCCCTCCCCTCCCTCTATCTATATGGATATGGGCCCATCCCATATAGAATCTATATAGGGGGGTGGGGGGGGGCCGCCTCTATCTATATAGCCGCCCACTATACTCTATATAGAATATAGCCGTCGGGACCCGGGCACTCGAGAGATTCTTCCCTCGATCCATCGAGTGCCGGCTTGCCCTATATCTGTTCGTCGGCCCCTATCTATATCTCTATATGGGGGCCCGGGTCAAGATCGAGATGGCTATGCACTCGACTCCATATATCTAGAGGGGGTCAAGGGATAACCGCACTCGAGATATATGGAGTCGAGTGCCTCGACCAATCATATAGAGAGAGGGGGGCCATATCTAGGGGAGGCCGAGGGCCCCCCTCTCTATAGATGCACTCAATTGAGAGATGAGGAGTGAGCGTAGCGAACCACTCGCCCGCCCCTCTATTCTCTCTGGAGGGTGAGGAGTGAGCGTAGCGAACCACTCGCCCGCCCCTCTCTCTATATCTCTATCTGGAGGGTGAGGACAGATATAGATAGAGGGGTACTCACCCGCCCCTATATCTGAACTATGGAGGGTGAGGGGTGAGCGCATGAATGCCCTCGGAGCGAGGGGTGGGTTGGGCAGGTAGTACGGGCCCTCTGACTTCCTATGTGCTGCGTGTGCGGCGCTCGCGAAGCGGATGAAGGCTGATAGTCTCGCGCCTCTCTCTCGCCGGGGGGAAACCGAACAAACCAAATCCAGTTCCCCCCAATTCTAGAGAATTCTCCTCCCCCGTCGGCTCAGTTACATATAGAGGGCCCCATATCATATAGAGATAGGCCTCCGGGTCGCCATATATTAATCTGAACTAGGAGGGCCATATAGATAGATATAGGGGCCCCCTATAGAACTCTAGGGCTCCTTTCCTCTTTCTTCTCTTCCGGAGCAGCCGCCGCGGCGAGGCCGCTTGGCTGGATCTCGCTGGTGCCACCTATAGGAAGGGCATTGGCGGATGTGTGACGCTCGGAGTTGTCGCGCACCTGTCCCCAATGGAGGAAAGAATGAGTAATCCGTTCCCCTGTCCGATCAATGCCAGATCAATCAGATTCCTTATGGATGGCCTTACCACTCGGTCCCGATGGCCGGCGGGGATTTGGGCTGCTTGCTGGACACGTGTGTGGGAAGTATGGTTCCGAAAGCGACTTCGGTTCGCCAGTTCATTCAGGCTCAACCCCTCGCTTCACGTTGGCGGACAACCATGATACGGGCAATCTCCTTCTGTGTGGGATGATGGATACTCGTTCGTAATAGATGTATGTGCGGGGTTACGACCCAGAGGCCATATAGTCTCATTCAGAGTTCAGATAGAGATATAGATAGGGGGCCCTCGCCCCCCCCCTCACCCTCCCCAGATATATAGAGGGGGCGGGCCCCTCCCCTCCCCTCTCTATAGATCAGATCTGGCAGATAGAGTGGGGCCCTCTCTCTATATGGGATCTATAGGGCTCTCCCGACGGCCTACTCTATATAGCTGGGAGAGCCCTATACCTCTCCAATCTATTTCTATGGCGAGGGCCCCCTATCTATCTCTCTCTCTATCTATATATGGCCTTACTATCCCCTACCTGGGCCCGATAGGCCCCCTCCCCCTATCTATATATGGCTATGGGGCCTATCTAGAACTCTAAGATAAGATAGGAAGGGGTGGGGGCACTCGGCCCCCTCTCTAGGGCCGAGGTGTGAGCGATAGCGAACAATTCTATACGTAGGGGGCCGGGGCCTCCCCCGCCCCCTCTCTCTCTAGGGGGGCCCCTATCTTATCTAATCTATATATGGGGGCACTCCCCCTACTCCCCCGTTAGGGGGAGGAAAGAGGGGGAGTGCCGCCTATGCCTATATATATAGGGCCCCCCTCCATAGAGAGAATTCTAGATAGGGCCCAACGCCGCCCTCGCGCCGCATTATCTATATGCTCTGCGCCCCTGGCCGCCCCAGATCATAGGTATAGGGCCTCTAGATCTCTGGGTTGGGGCCGGGGTCATTTCTGCGCCCTATATAGATCTATGGCGACCCGGGTCACCCTATGACGATCTGGGGGCGCCCCTAGGCCCCAACCCCACCCTACCCTCCCCTACCCTCCCCTCTAATAGAATCTGAATCTAGGTGGGAGGTGGGAGGCGGCCGGGGAGGCCTATCTGTCTATGGGGAGCCAGCTATCTCTCTATCTATCTATAGATATCTAGGCGGGGGGGAGGGCGGCTGTATATAGAATATATCTAATCCATATAGTCGGGCCCGAGGGACCGCCCAGATCCCAAATCTATATAGATGGATGGGATTGGGGCCTGAATGAGACTATGGGGGACCAGTTCAGGCCCCCCCTCTCTAGATATGGCCCCCATAGATAGAGTAGAGAGGGGGGGCGGGCCCCCCCCTCTCTAATTAGAATTCTAATTAGAGAACTCTAGGCTAAGCTATATAGACTCGGGACCCCTATCTATAGACTCGGCACTCCCCTCCCCTATATAGATAGAGAGAAGGGGGGCCCTCCGCTCTATAACTCTGGGCGGCCTACCCTACTATACATACTCTATATAGCTTATAGCTGGGGGGAGGGCCATATAGAGAAGATATAGAGAGAGGGGGCCCCAGAACTATAGGCTCCCCCCTCTATAGATCTGGGCGAGAGAGGGGGGGGGCCTACTCTATTCTATAGATATAGCTGGGGGAGGCCCAACTCTCTCTATATGGCCCCGCCCCGGCCCATAGAGAGATCTGGGAGAGAATTCTCTACGTAGGGGACCGCCCAGATCTGCCAGATCTCTATAGAGAGCCGAGCCCCTCTCTCGCCCATATAGAGAGAGGGGGGGGGGAGCCGAGCCCTCTCTCCCCCCTCTATATAGATATGGGAGCCGAGATAAGATAGAATAGAGAGGGGGGGGGCCATCTCTCTATACTAGCCATCTATTTCTATAGAGGGCCATCTCTCGGGCCATCTCTATATATAGCATAGCCGGGGGTTCTAAATTAGGGGAGGGCGGCTATTCTATTCTATATATAGCTAGGCACCCTATAGAATGATAATGGCGCCCAGATCTATATAGATGGGATTGGGGTCGAGGTCCTCCCCCGCCCCTAGATATCTATCTGGAGGGGGAGGATAATTCTCTCCAGCTATATATATATATATAGAGGCGGGGGGGGAGGGACTCGACCGATAGCCCTATAGATTCTATGGGGGCGGCTATATAGATAGTCGGCACCCCCTCCTATATCCTATATAGATTAGATATATGGCGGCCTACTCTATATATATAGCTTGTGAGCGATGGTATATATAGTTTAATTAGCGCTCTCCCCCGATGGGGAGAGGAGCCGATCGGACCCCTATCTAGATATATGGCGCCCCTCTATAGATATTATATTGAGAGCAACTCTCCCGACGGCCTACTACCTACTCTATAGAGCTGGGGGGGGGAGAATTCTCTCCAGCTATATATATAGAGGCGGGGGAGATGGGACTATCGGCGCTCGACCAGGCCTTCCCGGTCGAGCGCCCCACCCCAGAGTTCAGATAGGGTGCAGCCCGTCCCGATCAAGCTTTTGTTGCGACATGCTATGTTCTCTCCCCCATTGCTAGTGGGTTGATGGGTCGCACGCCCGGCACACATTTGGCCCTGTGTGTTTGTAACTCACTATAGGTGACCTAACGGCCGCCGCCCGACTGAACATACCGATAGTCACAGGATTCGTATGGGCTACTGGGGAGTGGGCAATAATCTTCTTAGGATCGATTTGTCTCAGAGTGGTCGGGGGAGTATATAGAATGGCAATCGCGCTTAGAGTATAAATGAAGGGAGTGGGGCGAAGTGTCGCTTCGGGAAACATGGGTATGGAAAATCTCGAAAACCCATAGGTTCCCGATTTTGAAGGAATTCCTGCCGAGATGACGGATCCAGCCGTAGGTGCCTCTACATGAGCTTCGGGTAACCGGATATGAACTGGTACCATAGGCACTTTGACGGGGGAAGGAGCGGGAGGAGCAATCCATGGAGAGATTTGGCGCCGCTCACTGGATTCTGTGGTTGATAGGATTTGCGAATCGGTGGTTCCTGTTTGGGAGAGAATCGACGGAATAGCTGGTGGCATAGGAACAGATCCGGGTGAAGTGTATGGGAAAAACTGATGTGCTGCCCTGATCTTCCTTCGTCTCGAACCCCAGACCCCTATAGTGATAGGAGAGTAAGGGGTAGCCCCAGAGCCGTCAAGAAACTGTAGTCAAGGATCGGGAGAAAGAAACGGATCGGGAGGAGTCAAAGAAACTACAGTAGTCAAGAAAAGCTCCAGTGGGTAGCCACTCCCTTCTCATAGAACCGTACGTGATACTTCCGCATCATACGGCTCCGTCCCGAGATGCGCGTCGTCGGCCATCCCACTCTCCATGCATGTACTCCCCGTCTTCACTCCGTCTCTTGCTCCGGCCTTCGTGGTTGCATCATCCATCTACCACCAGGCCTTCATGATCATCCATCTACCATCATCCATCACAGTTGAGGGGCCATCTATCCTTTCCATCTACCACCATCATCCACCATCCATCACATCATCCATCTATTCTATTATATACGTGATACGACTGAGATCAGTCAACATAACATATCAACATGGAGATAGAGAACCCTAGATATCTGTATATAGATGGGTTTGGTTAGGTTAGCCCAGAGAACTATAGAGAGGGGTCGCCCTATGGGAGATATCTAGATAGGGCTCGCCCTATCTAGATATGGGTTAGGTTTGCCCTATGGGAGATATCTAGATAGGGTTCGCCCTATCTAGATATGGGAAAGGTCAGCGAGGGCCGAAGGCCATAGTCTAGTCCTCTAGTGATGCAGGACCCCCACCCTCTCTATCTGGTAGTGAACGGTACACTGCATTGGCGGCCCCATATATCTATCTCTCTATCTATCTATCTATCTATCTATCTATATTCTATGGTCTCCATAGAGAGCATACAGACGGAAGGATGCTCTGCCAGAGACTATCCCATACGAAACGAATGATCTATAGTTCATGAGCATGACTATCTCCCGACCACCCCTATATATCTATCTGGAGGGCCCGCCATCACTATCCACATCTATATCTATAGGGGGTGGAGGTTGAGGTCAGGTTAGACCCTAGACCAGATAGGTTGAGCCATATAGATATAGGGGTTAGCGCTGGGCGGTTAGAAACTGGTTCATACAGATAGGACAGAGAGGCGCCGGGTTCATACAGATAAGATAGGGGGTTGCCCCGGCCGCCGGTTAGCGCTGGGCGGTTATCGACTCGCCGGGTTAGATAGATAGGACGGATAGGCGCCGGGTTAGATAGATAGGGGGTTCAATTGAACCCAGGTTTGCGCCGGGGCGCTGGGTTCCTCGGCTCGGTTTCTATGGATATAGCGAATAGCGAGGAACGGACGGGGTTCTAGACTAGATAGGGGAAGCGAGCAGGAGGAGGAGAGGGGAGGGCCACTGATTTCTGTTGTCCCACTCCAACCCTATATCATCTAGCTCCATACAGGATAGAGGTACGATAGATAGCCGGCCCCCAGGGATGGGTCGCCATAGATCTATATAGGGGGTTGACTCATGACCCGGAGTCGGTCGGGTACAAAGAAATCTATATCTATATAGATATATATATGGCGGTTGGGCCCTGCCTGCCCTATATATCTTTCTTATCATGAATGACCCGTCACTCTATATAGAACTCTGAAGAGATTCCCCTCGCCATATATATCTAATCCCCCATCTATATCTAGAGAAGCCACCCGAGCCCTATATAGAGATATGGCCAATGCTAGAGAAGCATACAAGCCGATCTGGGTGAACCGGCGAGTACAAGCATGAACGGCCGACCCCACCCCTATATATTCTATAGATATGGGACTACCGACCGACCCCTATATATAGATATGGGACTACCGACTACCAAGATATGGGATATGGCACGACCGACTACCAAGATATGGGATATGGCACGACCGACTACCAAGATATGGGATATGGCACTCCCGACCACAATACTACCGACCGACCCCTCTCTATAGATATGGGACTACTGACCGACGACAAGAGATATAGATATAGGGGCCCCTCTCTATAGATATGGGACTACCGACCCCTCTCTATAGATATGGCTATCCTTACCGACCGACCACAATCAGATATAGATATAGGGGCGACCGACTACCATCCTTCTATATACATCGCCCTATCTATATATATAGATTGATCGTACTAGATATAGATACAGACTGATAGGTGGGCCATATCTCTATCTAGGGGATAGGTGGGTTCACAGACCCCTATAGATCTATCTGGGGTGGGTACGCTCATTGACTCGATAGGTGGGTTCGCTCCCCCTCTCTCTATATGGAGGTGGGTTCAACCAACATATATATAGGGTGGGTGGGTGGTAGGTGGGTTCGCTCATCTTGGGTTCGCTCATCCGCCCAGATCTGATCTGATCTCTATAGATGGGGATGGGGTGGGCCATATCTATATACAGAAACTATGGCCTGATTCCCAGATGGTATATATAGTACGGGAGAGTCCCTCTCCCCCAGCTATAGTCTCTGTCTCTATATAGAGATCGTAGGCCGCCCTATCTATATATGGGCACACGGACGGTATCTCCCCATGGCCCCATAGATCTATAGGGCCTTTGGAAGCCCAGATTAATGGGGCATCCATCCGAATGATTCCGATCCGATACAGTAGGCATTGAAGTCCATCCATCAGGCATCCATCGCATCGAAGTCATATAATATAGTTCAATTCCTCGCCCCCATCCCCATATATAGATAGGGATAGGGGCCTATCAGTCCATATAGAGAGAGGGGGGGAGGGGGTGCCCCATCCCATATATCTTTCGACTGGCCAAACCGAACTAGCCTTCAAACGCCAGGCTAAGGCTAGTCCCTCTATCTAGACGGGGGTAGCCTAACCCCAACCAGTCTTCCCCAACCCGAGGATGGAGGATGGCCCTATCTAGATATGGTATGGCGGCCCCAACCTATTTATTAATCTAATCTGGAAGGAGGAAGGAGTGCCCCACATAGATTAGGGGCCTCTCTATCTATCTATGGCGGCCCCAACCCTCTATATATCTATCTGGGGCGGAGGGGATTAGATTCTATTCCATCTCCCATCTCTATATAGGGCAGGGCGGGCGTAGGGGACCGACGGCCCTCTATATATATGGGCCCCCTCCCCTCCCTATATATCCAACTGTGACTCCTCAATCTCAATCCCAATCTCAATCTCAATCTCGCCTATATAGAGGGGGGGGGCGGGGGAGGGGCGCCGACATCTATATCCATCTCGGGAGCCATATAGAGTATAGATTAGATAGGGGTATATAGTATTCGCTACGAGATATATAGATGGGGCGCCGACTGCCCTTTCAATTTCTAGGGGATGCCCGGGAGGCCGAGCCATATAGAGTCAGTCGGCCCCGACTGGAAGCCTATCTATATATGGGGAGGCCGAGGGCCGCTAGATATAGATAGGCAGGCATTTATGCCCCTCCCCTCTATATGCATGCGGCATGCGCCGACATCTAGATATCGTTATCTCGGGAGGCCGAGGGCCCCTATCTCTATATGGTAGATAGGCCCTCGTGCCGCTGGGCCGAGCCCTATCTATATATGGGGGTCTCGACCAACAATCGACAGTCGAGTCGATGCGTTCCACCCATCTCGGCTTCTCTCTAATCTAACCGCTTATCACCAGTCACCAGTCGATGCGTTCCACCCCCCCCCATAGATATATAGGCGCACTCACACTCACACTCACACTCACACTCACACTCACTATATATGATCGATCGATCGACCAGGAATCGATCATCAATCAGTAGAGCACATTCGAGAGCGGAAGGGGCCTCCCTATAGATAGATATGGCCGAGCCCCTATCCATTTTCTATGGGGCCCCCTATATAGAAATGTATGTTAATTGAAATGGGCGGGGATTGGATCGGGCCCCATATAGAGTGAAGATAGGGGCCCCACTATACTGTATATATCTCTCCCGAGCATAGCATATAGATATCGAGTCTAGATAGGGGCCCTCGATTGATACGCTCACCCCTACCCGGCAGGCAGATCTCTCGAGAGATATAGAGAGGGGGCCTCCCCCTCCAGATAAGATCTCTCTAGGGTAGGGGGGAGTGCCGAGATGCCCCATATAGAGAGAAGGGGGTCGCCATATCTGTCTATATAGGGGAGCAGAAATGCCCTGGCCAACCCCCTATCTAATCCCTCATCATGGTGACCCCCAGTTAGATATAGATATATAGGGCGTGCCCTATCTCCCGTACGTATATAGAGAGGGGGGGGCCAGATAGAACTATAGGGGATCGATCAGACCCACCTATCTATAGGGATAGGGAGAGGGAGTCCATTTGATTCATGCGATCACAGCTTGGATGATTCTTTCTTCGATGTATATAGATCTAGCCGCGAGTGCGGCTATAGTATAGCTAATTCTGAATCGAGGTTTTTTATGCTATGCCCATCCCATAGTGTGATAGGGATAGGGGGCCCGACGGCTTACGAGTCTATATGGATAAGATATAGCCGGACAGCTATCCACTATAGAGGAGAGGTGGGGGTGGGGAGGCCCTATAGATCTTATCTCTGGTCTCCATCTCCACCTATAGAGAGAGGGCCAAAAAACTCTATCCGGGAGGCCGACGAAGCTATATACAGTAGGGTCGGGTCGGGGTCGGCACCCCACTCTATATATCTCGTAGCGAATACTATCTATATGGATATGGGGGGCGACGGGACTCTCTATAGTTATGCTCGCTGAGCCATATAGAGTCTGGATAGGGCCCCCTAGTTCAGAGGCCGTCGGTCGAGTTGTTCTCGATCTCGACCTCCTCCCCCGTTGCCCCCCCTCTGTTTAGATAGGGATAGTTCAGGGTACCGCCTCTAGAGTTGGGGTCCTCTCCCTTCCCTATCGGGACCCGTTGGTCGAGGGTTGTATTGGATAGTCAGTCAACCCTCCATATAGAGAATTCTTCGCTTGAGCGTAGCCCAGATAGATATATAGGGTTGGGTTGGGTTGGGTTGGGTTGGGTTGGGTTGGGTTGGGTTGGGCCCTCTATATCTATATGGCTCGCCCGGGGGCCCCTCCCCTCTATATCTATCAGACGAAGATATATAGATAGGGGCGTCTTCTATATAGATAGGGGGGTTCCACAGTATAGTTTTTTTGGCGATCGGGTGCCAGTTCTATATAGGGCGTATGGTCGAGCCGGGCATGACTATAGCTATAGATTAGATAGTCCCGTCGACACCCTCTATCTATATGGGATGGGCATAAATATTATTAAGCTCTTTACTACATATAGATGTTCTATAGCTGGTTATATATATAGGGCGCCCTATAGATCTATCTGGGAGGAGGGGGCAGATATAGAGAGAGGGGACTATCTACTATCCATCTATATATAGCCGATAGCGGCGTTCCCCCCCATATATTGATCCGGAGCAGAAATATCTGGGGGTTGTCCCCCCTATCTATATAGATAGGGCGGACTAGCCTTCAAACCAAACCTGAGGACCCCTATCTATATAGATCTATATGGGGGTTGGGCTACCAAACGACTGGCTAGTTGGGTCGGCCCATACATTATATTATGCCGAGGGGGCGGTGGATAAGTGGGCGTTTCGAGAGAGATATATAGATAGGGCCCCCCATAATACATAATACATGTGATTGATATATGTCTCCCGAGATATATAGATAGGGCGCCCCATATAGATAGATATCTAGGCTCGATAGAGTTCTATATAGGGGGGCCCCTATAACTATATAGCTCTGAGATATATAGAGAGTTTCGGCGCTGTCGCCATATCTATGACCTAATCTATATAGGGCCAGTAATATAGATTCTATATAGATCTATATCTATATAGATATATAGATATAGATCTATATATCTATATATATCGCCCTATCTCTATATCTGCCCTCTATATCTCTATATACGGGCCCGGCCGGTATATAGATATCTCGTATATAGATATCTCTACGACTATAGATAGTCGCCCTCCTCCCCAGATATATAGAGAGGGCGGGGGCCGGCCTATCTATCTGGGGGGGGGCATACCATATAGATAAGATATCCGAGCTGTGCCGATCGCAGCGCAGATCCATCGCGTGATGAATTCTATACGTCATCTACATGATCGAATGGATTCTATACGTAACATGAGCATGATGTTTGTTCGCCCGGCCCTCTATTCTATCTGGGAAAGATGGATGCCCCTATCTATATCTATAATAATGGATTACGGAATGATGGATTATTATACCATGGGACTATGCTATGGTGGAGAATCCATATCCAGTATAGAATAGAGAACCAACCGAGGGCTCCTCAGTGTCCATATAGATATATATCCGGCATCAGTTAGAGTTCGGAATCCGGTATCCGCCCCTCTCTATATATACTTGCGAATCCCTCTACTCTATATGTAGTTCCACCTGGCTATTCCCAATCCCAACGTCGCTATGCTAGAATCCTGGGCCCTCCCTATCCTATATATCTCTCTGTGCATTATATAGATAAGAAAGATATGGGGGCCTCGCTGTATAGATAGGACCTATATATCTCGGGATCTATCTATATCTGCCGAGCCCCATATAGATAGATAGGGCCCCGATCATCTATATAGAGAACTAACGCCCGGAAATGAGATTCTATAGTCGGTAGTCGAGATATATATATATATATATAGATAGGCGGGGTAGACTCTCCAATGCTACTCTCTATAGCCCTATCTATGAATCTTGGGCCCATAGCATATATAGCTCCGCAGGCGGGGGGTCTCGAGTCCAATCCGGAACCTACCTGATCACCGGTCTGGGGGAAACATCTGGTCACGATAACACCCTATATCTCTATCTTGTCTATTCGGATATATATAGAGGGGCGATAGGCGCTTAACACCATATATCTGGGTGCCGCGCCATATATAGATATAGGGTCTATATATCTCCAATCAGATATATAGGTCCACCTCGTTTATAACCCGGTATCGGTATATAGAGAATATACGGGTATATATAGATCTCTCAGCCGAGGGCGCGATAGATAGTGGGCCGCCGCCCTCCCCCCAGCCCCTATATAGATATATATCTCACCGGGTAGAATGAATCAGCGCCCTGGAGGGATGGAAGGGCAGGCCCCCCTATATATAGATCTCTCGGGGTGATCGGCTCCTATATCCAGATTTTGGCCTACCGGCCTCACTCACTCGCAGATACCACGGCTCCTATATCTAGATCTTATAGATAGGGCGGCCATATCTATATATAGGGGCTCCCCTCCAGATAGATAGGCCAACTACAACTATATATTATTGAAGATATATAGAGAGGGGCCCTATATATAGATATATATAGATATTGGATCGCACCAGATCCCAGATCAGTATATCGGTGATTATTCTAAGTTTAATATAGAGAGGGGGGCACTCGACCATAGAAGAGATTGGGGCGGGTCTATAGTTTCTAGTCAACAATCCGACCCCCCCGGATACTCTCTTCTCTATTGACTGCCCTTCCCCCTCCAGAGTATAGGTATAGGTCCCCATCTCCCCCATCCACAGCTCATACCTATGGAATACAGATCTAGCTATGATATGCAGACTGACTACGCTATAGGCACTGAAGACGATGTATCTATACAGGATCGTTATACTATACGCACTGAAGACTGTATCGGTCAAATGGACAGACAAACGGTCAGATCAGATGGACAGATATATAGATAGGGGCGCCTACATCTATATATCTTCCGCGAAAGATATATAGATAGGGCCCTATCTATATATCTTCGACCGGATGGATTTCAGATATAGAAGAGAGGGCTCGGGGAATATGGAGTTTCATTGGGCGGCTGGGGGATGGATTTCAGATATAGAAGAGAGGGCTCGGGGAATATAGAGTTCTATATATATAGAGGGGGGGAACAGATAGAATATAGGGCCCCACCTCCACCTCTATCATATACTATACATACAGTGGGCCCCCGGCACTCTATATCTTATAGATTCTAGATTCTAGAGATCTATTGTATTGATATCGACCGATGGACGATTGACGATGGATGATGGGCGATGGAACCACCCAATCTATTCTATACTATACAGCCCAACCGCCCTTCTCTTCTCTATAGAGTCTATAGTCTAGTCGGCATATATAGATTCTATATAGAGTCTATAGACTAGGAACCGATGGACAATGGGCAACAGCTATCTATATTAGGCAACCGCCTCTCCTCCCATCTATATCTATATCTATATCTATATCTATATCTTCGGCTAGATATAGATAGAGGCACCACTCTATTGTTCACCCGGTCCACTCTCACTCTATTCACGAAGATATATAGAGAGGCATTGTCCACCCGGTCCACTCTCACTCTATTCACGGATGGACGAGGAACAATGGACGATTGAACCCGCCCAGATAGAGATAGAGGCCCGGGCCTATATACCCTATATAGATATGATATGGGATAGATATGGGATATGGGATTCCCACTACCACTGTAGTTATAGTCAGTCGTCCCCACTCCCCCTCCATAGTGGAATAGTATCTAGAACATGACTGATATCATGTCTCATAATGGATGGATGGTAGATCCCGACCACCCCTCTCCGCTATATAGGAAATTCTATAGGCCAACCAATCACCCCAAAAAACTCTATATCTTTCCCCATATATAGAGGGTAGGGGGCTCTATATCTTTGTCGATCCCCCTACCCTCTATATAGATAGGGCCAGATGAGATAATAAATACGAGCGCATAGCGCATAAATGACCTTCGGTATGTGGTGCCCTATAGAGAGATATGGCCCCCCTCTATAGAGTTCCCTATTCTCTATATGGTATATGGGACCCCCTATCTGATAAATGGGCTGGGGAGAGGGCCCCCCCTCTATATAGTTCTATATGGCCCGACGCCTATCTATATATGGGGGGCCCCCCTCTATATAGATGTATAGAGGCGGGCCCATATCCCATATAGAATTCCCATAGAGATCTATAGGGGAGGGTGCCGATCTCTATAGTGAATCACTCACTCCAGATATAGATATAGGGCTCAGCCGAGGGGACATGAATCACTCACTCCAGATATAGATATAGATATAGAGATATAGAATAGCAAACGCATCTTTACCGTTGGGTGAGATCTAGATATAGATATAGGGGGAACATATAACTGGGGCCGCCACCCGAACCCCTCTATCTATATGGAGACTGATTAGGAGAACCGAGATATATAGATAGGGGATGTTGGCCTCGTGTCACATCATTGGGATGCCGTCCGTCGGTAGATCCATTCGTTCCGGCATTCGGAGCAATCGATCTAGCTGTAGTCGGTGAGATATCTATATAGGCCCTTGCCCTTGTTATACAATGAACTCAATGAACTCCCTTCAATTCATTCCGGAGGAGCATACGGGGAAGGGGGATGATTCCCCAGAGATCTATATAGGGCCCCTCTCTATATATCTGTTGGTCATGCTTACTATATTCTAGCTGGGAGCTGGGCTGGGGGAGAGGTCATCTATATATCTGCCCTATAGTTCTATCTGGGGAGAGGGGGAGGACAGCAGCCGCCATATAGATATAGGGGGAGCGCATGCAGTTCATTCAGCAGGTAGATATATAGAGAGGGGCCCCCCCCCCTTCTATAGAACTGATAGTTCAGGGTAGGGCGAATATCATATAGATTTCTCATCGGCCTATATCTATATAGAGTAGGGGGGGATGCCCTATCTCTCTATCTCTGGAGATCGATCTGATAGTCGGACTATCCATCTATGATTCCATTCGGTTCCCCCCTCTCTCTATATGTATGATAAATCTTGAGTATGAGTCGAGATATATATATATAGGGCGGCCCTATCTCGAAACAATCTCGAGAACTCTATACAGGAAACAATCTTCGTTGCCCTAAGATAATATAAAGAATATTTCCATTCTCATTCGTATCCATTCCATCTGGGTCAGCTCATCGCCCCGGCAGATATATATCTTCCCCCCCTCTACTCTACATATATGGGGTCCCTATATGTAGATATGGCGGAATGATACCAACGGACTTCTCTTATCTATCTGGCGGTCAGATGGAGATCTATATATAGGCCGCCCTACCGCCCTTCCGAACCCCCCTATATATTGACCCAGATCTCTATATAGGGGGAATGGACCGGAAGGGACAACTATCTTATCTATCGGGGCCCTATCTAGATATCTGCCCTATATAGATATCTCCAATACTTGGAATGGACCGGAAGGGACAACTATCTTATCTGCCCTATCTATATATCTGCCCTATATAGATATCTCCAATACTCCCCCTCCCCAGATAGACGTGATACTATGATGATCGTGCTGATGATGGGGCCAGAGATCTATATAAATGCTGTTGATCGGCCGGGGATGGGGTCCATATAGAGATCTACCCCTTAGCCACAAGCCATATCTCTATAGGGTGATCCATGAATCGATCGCTCCGCTGAGATATTATTTCGATCGATCTGCCCCTTCTCTATAGTATACGAGAGGGGCGACCCGGAATAGCGTAGCGAATCGGCTCCCCGACCGGACTGATTCGATCTGCCCCCCTCTATATAGATATGGCGCCTATATCTAGATAGATAGGCCCAGCGACGGAGGGGCTCCCCGAAAGATAGGAGATACACACACTCCCCAGTGAGAGAGAATAGAGTGATATCCTCATAGATATATTACATACGATCTCTAGATAGAATATGTGTTGTGTTCAATCGATCGCATAAATCAATCAGCTGCTATCTCCCGCCCTCTCCTCTCCCTCGACCTCCCCAGAGATCTATAGGGGCGGCCCCCAGCCCCCTATATAGATCTCTATATGGGATAGGGGCCCTTAGATTCATATCTATATCTGTCGACCAGAGAGGTATATAGGGCAAGCAGAACAGAAAAAACTCTATATCGGCACTGGGGAGAAATATCTATGAGTTGATAGTAGGGCCTACTGTATCGGACGGCGTATGTTGTGGCATGTTTGTTAAGAGAATCTATATGGCGTGGGCGTGGTGCGGTCATGAATCGACCAATGCCCATGGGGGGTCCCATATAGATTGTATTGGGTTGCGGATTGTGTGGAATTCATTCAATCGAGAATCGTCTTCAGATAGATAGAGAGGGGGCCGCCCTCTATATATCTTCGGCTCTATAGATACAATTAGAACTATAGCCCTCCCATATATTGATTTCTATCTGGGCGGCTCTCGAGATACAATCGATCTATTGGCGGCTCTCGAGATACAATCGATCTATTGGCTATAGAGAGGGGGGGCCCTGAACTCTCTATCTAGGGAGCATAACTATATAGGAGGAGATTCATAGGGCCCCCCTTTCAATTTCGGGAATCTCTATTCTCTATGGCCGAGGCCCCTATATAGAGGCTGATCTATAGGGGAGGGGATTCGTAGGTCTAGTCGCTAGCCCTCTCTATATATGGGTGATGGGTGGTGGTCGGAAATGACCTATCGTTCGTCGGCCTCCCGAGCGGAACTGGAACCCCTATGGGGCTGTCTGATGCCATCTATTTATCACCGGAACGTATATACCAACCTCTCCCTCTCTATAGCCAATAGATCGATTGTATCTCGAGGCCGCCGAACTCCTCCCCCTCAGCTCATATCAACTATAGAGAGTTCCGTCGTATCTATATAGATAGCGACTAGAGATGCCCCCAGATCAGATAGATATAGAGTGGGGGCGGCACCCCCCCCTCTCTATATATCTACTGATAGGCGTATATCTTATCTATAGATCGGGGGCGACTATCTCGATCTCGATCTAGAGATTCGATCATAGTTTGATTCATGCGATCAGGGCTGTTACATTCATGTTACGTATAGAATCGAATCCATCGGATCATTCATGCGATCGACCTATCTCTATCTTATCTCTATCTATAGATGGGGGTTGGGATATAGAGGGTTGGGATCTAGTTGAAGGGTTGGGCCCTATCTATCTATTCTATGACATTCGAGATATATATTCATGTGGAGATCGGAACTCAGATATAGATATATATATCTATATATATATATATATATATCTGCTATTGACATTGGGAACTCAGATATCTGCTATTGACATTGGGAATGTCGCAGATATATAGGCCGCCTCTCTCTATATATGGGGTTCGGTCAGTTGCCCTATATAGAGATCTGGATCGGGAGTCGGTCGTGAACTATAGCTATAAAGGATTCAGTGTGCCGATAGATATATAGATGGGGCAGATATCAGGGGGCCATATAGAATCTATATCTAGATAAGATATATAGGGCACTCGCTCTTCATATAGATATCTATAGAGGAGAATCAGAGGCCTCTATATATCTTATCTATCTGGCTTTTCAGAGGCTTCATTAACATAGAGTTTTCGAGGCAGATATAGTTGCCATATACACTAGACTTTCTAAGCCGGATGCTTGCCATAGATTCCCATCTATAGAGTTCCGGGGGGGGCCTTATATCCATATGGGCCTTATATCCATATGGCGATCCCCTATCTATATCTGCCCTATCTATATATCCCCCTAGATCTACATATCATCTATCCATATAGGGGGGGGCCGCCTCTCTCTATAGAGTCTCCCGCCTCTCTCTATTCTGAGCATAACCAGAGAGAGGAGAGTTCCGTGGGAGCCCGCCCCCGCCAACTCTCTATGGGATATACCACTCGGCCGACGGGACTATCTAACTAAGATCAGTTCTATATATAGGGGAGCCCCCAGATAGATATAGTCTCATTCTTCAGCCATATAGATCTATATAGATAGATAGGGAGATCTATATATAGGGCCCAACTATAGATATGGGGGGGCCCAACTCTCTATACGGGGGAGCAAACCCTATAGATCTATATGGCCGGAGCTCTATAGATTTCAGTCGAGAATTCTAGATAGGGAGATCTATATATAGGGCCCAACTATAGATATGGGGGGGCCCAACTATATAGACGGGGCGAGCCGCCTATAGAACTCTATCTCATTCAGATATAGAGGCCCCGAGATATATCTATATCATGCAGTTGAGTGATATATAGATAGGCCCAACTAGATAGATATGGGGATTATGGCCATATAGATCTGGGGTGCATATAGAGAGACTATAGAGAGTCGCCCCAGAGAGATGGTCGAGCCATATATGGATAGGGCCAGGTCCCAGGTCTATTAATCCTCGTATGTAATATAGATCCATCTATATATGGGTGATGCTATATATCTATCCCTATATGGGTGATGGGTGACCCCCTATCTATAGTTCAGGGCCCCTATGACGATATGGGGGTTACTGATGGGCGCCCCAGATATGAGATATGGCCTTCCCTTAATATCATCTATAGGGCATAGGGGGCCCAGCTATATAAGCTAAGCGGGGCTCGGGGAGGATCTATATCTAGAATATAGCTGGGGCCCCTATCTCCCTTCTTTTCTTATCTTCCATCCTCCACTCAATAGATTGATTCCCTCATCCCCCCCTATAGATCTATATGGCATTCCCCGATTCCAGAGATTGGATTCCGGGTTAGTGAGAATAATGATGGGGGCCGGGGTGCAGAGATCTATATAGTCGGTCGGCCCCCCATCCCATATAGATATATAGAGAGATAGGGGCCCCTCTAGATATATAGGGCCCCCAGATAGAGAACTCTCTTCGTCGGGTCATATGCATATGCGCTCAAGGGAGATATAGAGAGAGGGGTCTGATTATCGTCTGCCCTCCTCGTCTTCCCCTCTCTATCTATCTATCTATCTATCTCTCTATCACTCGACCGATAGCCCTATATATTATCTGATCCGGGGGTGGCTATGGGCCCAATCCATCTAGTTGGGGGTCCTCTCCCGATCTACTATGTGAAGCAACCGACTTCTGCCGAGGACCCTCCCCTCTCGCTATGCTGCTATCGCTATGCCCCCTATATATCTATATGGCCTTTCTTAGTAGTGCCCTATATAGATATATGCGGGGGGAAGCCGGGATGTCAGCTATATATATCTATATGGGGGCTTGCCCCTATCCATCATATAGATTTGGTAGGGGTAGGCCAGAACTCTATAGATCCTCCCGAGAGAACAGCCGAAGCAACCGCCCGGGGGCAACCCCTATCTAGTCTAGATATGGGCGACCCAACCGTATTCGTGAGGACCCCCCCCTCTCTATAGATCTCGGATCTGTAGAATCTCATATATGGTTGTTGGGTTGGCCCCCCTATATATATGATATGGGCCTACCCATAGTAGATAGAGGGGGAGGCGCCCTATATTCGTAAGTCTCTTTCTACTAGATATAGCTTAGCTCCCGTCGATCGCCATATACCTATATAGGGTACCGACCCGACTACCGACTAGAATCTAGTTTAGTTGGCGGGCTCCCCATATAGATATCTATATAGACTCCCCACTATATGTAGGCTGCTCCGCTGGTCGAGCCCTATATATAGAAACAGAACTGCCCCCATATAGAGATAGGGGGCCTAGGCCTACTCTCTATTATAGAGCTGGGGGAGGGGCCCCCCTCTCTATAGTTGGGTGGTCCATCCGGGCTGTAACATGAATCACTCATCTCATCTCGACAGGGTCCACTCCACATATCTGGGAGATCCGAGATCTATAGAGAGGGGCCACCAGCCTAGATATCTACTCGGCAAGATAGAGTAGATCCGACTAGAACTATGTGATATAATCAGATATAGAGAGAGGGGGGGCAGATATATAGATAGGGCGCCATATCTATATATAGGGGCCACGCCTATCGCCAAAAAAACTCTATCTATGTCCCCACTCTATCCATATGATGTTGATGTAGTCTACCGGCCCTGATCCCCCTATCTATATATTATATTATATGGCTCTCCCCCATATAGTTAGAGAGGGTTGGCCCTATCTCTCTATACTCTACCCGGAGGTTGCCATAGTTCAGATAGGGACCTATAGACTATCCTCTAGCCTCCCCCTCTGGGGGGGGGTGATTCCCTGATGTGTAGGGAGGTCTCTATCTGGGGAGGGACTCCCGCCTCTAGATCTATGGCCCTCTATATAGTTCTATATGGCCTCTGCCAGTCATCTCTATAGTCGAACCCCCCTCTCTATATATCTCCCCTCTCTATATATCTGTCAGGGGCGACCCAGATCTATAGTATAGGCCCGCCTTTCTTTCTTTCTCGAGGGCCCCACCGACCTAACTATCCTATTCCGAACAGATATATCGGAAAGGCTGTCCCCGAAGGATCATATTACGTATGAAAAGTAATATCTCTTCTCTAGTTGGGAGTCAAGATTATATACATATAGATCCCGGCCCTATCTAGATATCTGCCCAATCCATCTATATATTCTATATGGGTGGGGCATATAGAAGAAAATAGAGTTCCCCTATCTATTATCTAGTTCCTCGCCTCGATCTCGATAGTTGGGGCCCTCTACTCTATACTAGCTTGTACTCGGGAGTCGGTCCCGAGATCTTGTATCGAGATAGATATATCCATTCGGGGAATCGGCACATAGAATAGAATAGTATGGTAGTTTGTTCCTCGACCCCCTATATCTAGATGAATGGGAGTCGGGTGTCGAGTTCTAATCCAATCTAATCTAATCTAATCTAATCTAATTCAAGAGGGGGGGAATATAGAGAACATTTAAGATCCCCCTATAACTATATGGGCCCCTATCTATATCTGGGGCTGGGGGCGGCTAGGCTATCTCGGGACTCCCCCGCCCCTCTCAGATAGATTTCATTGAGCCCGGGCGGCTATATGTAGGCGGAGTTACTTTACTATCTCCGGTGTTTGGTGCGTGCTTTCAGTCATCAGCCATCAGCCCCCCCTATATATAGACAGATATATGGTCACGTATAGAATAGATGGATGCCACCCCATCCCCATCCCCATCCCCATATATAGATAGGGATAGGCGTACTATCTATATTGATGTGGTGCCTATATATCAGCCTCTATATAGGGGGGGCCCCCTCTATCTATACTAGATGCCACCTATTCGTATTCGCCGGGTGCTCGACCGACAGTTAGTTCCCTTAGATAGTATATAGATAGGGGGCAGATAGATGAGCTATAATTCTATAGGCTATAGGGGGGAGATTAGTTAGTTTACTCTCCCCGGAGTGAGTCAGAGGTACTTACTCGGCTCGGTCATTCTCAGAAGGGATAGATAAGAGGGGAGGGGGGTCGAGCCATCATCCATCCATCCATCGTATTCTATCCGCCATTCTATTCTCTCCAAAGGAGTGATACGACTGATGACTGGTTGTATCACGTATATAATAGAAGAGCGCCTCTCTATATATCTGCTATCTATATCTGGCCCTATCTATCTATCTGCGGATAGAATACGATGGTAGATGGTAGATGTGGTGCCCCATCGGGAGAGGAGCCCTGTAGATTATCTGGGGGCGGCAAGTAAAGTTGGGGGTTGGGGTCGAGGAGCGCCCCTATAGATCAGCCTCTATATAGGGGGGGCATGGCAACGGCCCCCAGCCCCATATATAGATAGGGATAGGGCCTATATATCTATCTGGCCCTATCTCCGTGAATCTAGAATCAGGCAGAGTTCTCTATAGGGTAGGGTGCTCGGCCCCATCCCCATATGTAGATAGGGGCCGACAGTCCCTTAAATTCATAGGGGGCCCAGCTATACCCCAGCGGGGCCCCTCGATGGGATAGATGGTTGGAGAACCAGCACCATGTCATGTTGAGAGTAGATGGTGCTGATCGATCTGCCTTTCTATTCTCTATAGATAGGGGCCCGACCCGACTAACTAACTAGAGCTCAGCCGATATAGAGAGATAGGGGTCGCCCACTCTCTATAGAGAGGGGCGGGGGAGGCCTTCCGTCGTGGGAGGGTCCCTCCATAGAGCCAGATGATATATATTAGTTAGGGGCGGGGGAGACCCCAGATATAGATAGGGGGGCGGGGCCTATCTGCCATATAGAGATAGGTCCGATAGGCCCCATATAGAGATAGGGCTCTCGAGACCCCAGCTAGAGAGAGTAGGCCGCCTCTCTCTATAGAACTGGAGCCTATTGGTCGATACGACGGATGACTGGTTGTATCACGTATATAATGGACGATGGCTGATGTGTGATGGATGGATGTGTAGCTCGACCCCCCCCTCTAACTTAACCGGGCAGCTATATCTGTATAGAATGTAGACAGGGGCCTATACACGGGCCAGGGCTAGGGGTGAGCGATAGATCTATAATCAATCTAGATTATGCTCGTCCAGTCCCGGGGGGCCTATTAAGAGTAGGGGTCATTTATGCCCATATAGAGATAGGGCCCCCTCCCCCCCCCCTCTCTATTCTATCTTATCTCGGCTCCCATATCTATAGAGGGGGGGAGAGCCGCCATCGGGGAGAGGGCCGGGGGTCGGGAGATATAGAATCCATACAGTACAGAGTGGGAGAGTGGGGCCCCTCTCTGCCCCCCCCTATATAGATATGGGAGAGAGAGGGGGCCAGCTAGATCTATATAGGTGCCCCCCCCCCCTCTCTCTCTCTATATGGCCCGACTCTCTACTCTATAGCCTAGCCCAAGCAGAAATGCCATATACAGATAGGGCCCCCTCCCCCCCCCCTCTCTATTCTATCTTATCTCGGCTCCCATATAGATCTATATAGAGGGGGGCCCCCATCTATATAGAGGGGGGGGATGGAGGGCACTCTCTAGTCTAGAAAGGTTAGGCCATAGAGATAGAAACGTTATACGTAGGCTCTCCCAGATCTGATCATAAGCCCGACTCTCTATCTGGGGGAGCCGAGATAGAATAGAGAGGGGGGGGGGGGAGGGGGCCATCTCTCTATATAGCCATCTCTCTATACTAGCCGGGGGCGGCTGTGCTATACTCTATATTAGTTACAGTCGGCACCCCTCTCTATCCCCCCTCTCTCGCCCATATAGATAGAGGGGGGGCGAGAGAGGCCCCTATCTATAGAGCTCGTAGGGGCAACGGCATTGGCCAGATCTATATGGCATTAGGGCCCCGGCCCCCTCTCTATATATGGATATGGGGCCCCACTATACTCTATCTTGGCACAACTCTCTGTAATCCGAGCCATATAGAGATAGGGCTCTCGACCCCCTTCATTACATTCTAGATTATAGAGTAGAGGGCCCCCTGTCTATAGTTGGGGAAAGGCCCTATCTCTCTATTATATGGGCCCTATCTCCCATATCTCTCTAGGGGGGGGTCGAGTGCCTCGCCATATATAGATAGGGCTCGCAGCTTGGGTCCCTTCCCATCCATCTATCTCTCTATATAGGCCAACGGGAGAGGAGCCTCTCTAGATATGGCCCCCATCTATAGAGAGGGGGGCCTATGGTCAGTCATGTTACGTATAGAATCTAATCCGACTTAAATGGCTATGGCTACTCTACTCTCTAGGGGGGCTATGGCTATATAGGGGGGGGGGGCGCCGAATAGAGATCTATATAGAGAGGGCTCGCTGTCGCTCTCCATCAATTGCGATTGCGGTACCTACTAACGAAACACGCCGGCGGCACGGGTGCATCCCAAGTTGTTCGGATCCCAAGTTGTTTTGTTCGGAATCCTCTAAATTCCAAGGGGGGTTCGGCCGATTCGGCCACTCCATCGTTCAAGTCTTGCCGGTCCCTTTCGTCTAGTGGTTAGGACATCGTCTTTTCATGTCGAAGACACGGGTTCGATTCCCGTAGGGGATAGTCTAGTCGGGGTGAGCCCCCCCGGCGAACCCATATCGTCATAGGGGGACCGCCCGCCCAGATCCCAGGTCTCTCTAGATTGGAGATTGGATGGGGTTGCCCTATCTATATGACTGGCATGGGTCACACCGGGTGCAGAGTAGAAGAGAGTCGGGCGGCTAGGCTATATAGTAGTTCCGGCTCCAGCTATGGATAGTATAGTGGGTCGTCGGGGGCGTCGGCTGCGGGGCACCGGTGCTTCGGGAGCTTCTAGATCTATCCATCTCATCGGCCAACTCTCTATAGTCATGCGCATAGATCGTATAGAAACAAACCTATAGATGAGGGATGAGGAGCCATAGAATCCAGATAGCCCCTGAGCCCTGAAGAGACTATGGGGGGAGCATCCTGGTTCTGGTTGTTCGGGCCCTCGATTGAAATCGAGTCCCCGCCTCGCCCTCCCCAGATATATAGAGGGGGCGGGCCCCTCCCCTCCCCTCTCTATAGATCGAGATCGAGATCTCGATCGATCAGATCTGGCAGATAGATAGAGAGATTGGGGGCCCTCGATTGACCCCCCTCTCTGAACTATCTTATTTTTCTTTATGGCAATCCGCCCATCTCAAGAATCTAAATTGAGGGGAGGGGCATCACCGGTTGATCGATGAGATGCCATCATCGGTGATGAGATGAATATAGAGTATATGCGCCCCGGCGCCGGATAGATAAGATACGAACGCACTCACTCTCACTCACTCACTCACTCACTCTATATGATCGATCGATCTGATCGACCGGGAATCAGTAGAGCAGATATATATAGGCTAGGCCGAGAAGGGGCCTATCTCCCGTCTCTACGCCCCTATATAGATATCTGAATTGGACGACCTTACTCGGACGACGGTACGCTTCTCTTTTTCCAGTTCGGTATCTCGACGGGTTCAGATATTAAAATTAGGCCGGCCCAATAGAGCGGCCGATCGGCTCAGCTTCAGCGAGGGCCCCTATCTATACTCTCTATGGGGTGGGGGTGGGGGGCCTATCCATAGATTCTATGGGGCCTGAATGAGACTATGGGGGCTGGCCCCTATCTATATATTGCGGGACGGGCCCGGAGATAGAGATCTATCTCTCTATGGCCAGGTAGATAGAGATCTATCCATCTCCGAGATCGAAATAGATAGCGAGGGGGCCCCAGATAAGATATAGAGAGAGGGGAGAGGGTAATGAATGGGTCGCGCCTATCTATATATGGCAGTCATGTCCACGAGATTTCTGTATGATCAATGCCATGGTCCGGAAAACCGGGTCGGGCCCCCACCCCATATCTAGATAGTTGGCAGTCATGCCCTATCTAACTATATGGGAGACCCGGATCTATAGGTGATCAATGCCATCCATATAGAGATAGGGGATGGTCCGAAATGAATGGGTCGGCCCTATCCCTATATAGATATGTCTATGGCAGTCATATGATATGATCTATAGAGAGGGTGATAGAAGGGGAGGGGCCATATCTTTCTATAGGCATTCCGAGATCGCCATAGTTCAGATAGGGGCCCGTTCAGAATAGGAGCCAGCCCAGCCAAATATCGGTTCGGTTCGGACGGAGCCCCATATGAAGAGACATGAGTCACAGATATAGATAGAAAGGCCAGATGTGAGTCAAGCTTCTCTATCTATAGAGGGCCGTCTGAGTCTGCAGTGCCGGGGTAGCGTGTGGTTGAGTTGCTCGACATATAGATAGATAGATAGATAGAGATATAGAGAGATAGATAGATAGAGAGAGATATAGAGAGAGAGATAGATAGATAGAGAGATAGAGAGAGAGATCTATATAGGGTAGGGTAGGGTAGGGTAGGGTGCCGACTCTAGAGAGCCCCAGGATCTATTCTATCGCCTATAGATTCATAGGGGGTGCCGGGCCTTCGATCTATCGCCTATCGCCTATCAGTAACTAGAGGGTAGGGGATGCCGACTCTAGATATAGGTAGCCATAGAGATATAGGGCTCCTCCCCCAGCTATAGAGAGTATAGTAGAGTATAGTGGGCCGTCGGTCGAAAGGAATTCTATTGGGTCGAATCCATCTAGTATAGAGCCGAGATAAGATAGAATATAGAGGGGGTCCTAAGATATAGATATGGCATCCATCTATTATGTACGTGATATGACTGATGGCTGATGACTGATGACTGATTGTATCATATCACGTATCATAACGGATGGCTGGATGGAGACGTGCGTGATACGACTGATGACTGATATCATGTATCATAATGGATGGCCCTATCCAGAGTTCGGGGCCCTGTTCAGGCCATCGGGGCCCCTCTCCCTCGACCAACCAATCAGAAAGGTCGAGTGTTCATAGAGATAGGGATTCCGGATTAAGCAGAGGAAGGGGAAGGCCGGGGGAACCCGATGGCTCGGTGGGATCATCCCTGTCCGTATGGTTTATCCGCCGTGTAGTGTAGTTTCTAATCTAATCTGATCTGACTAGAAATGAACTTGCCTACTGTATCGGATCGGAATGCATCGGCTCGGAATGCATCGATCGGATGGATGCCCGGCATTGAGAGAGAGCTATAAGCTAATCTGAGGAGCCCTATCTATCGTTCCTTCCGTAGTCTAGCATCCGTAGATCGATCCGTTCATGCCATGCCATATATAGAGTCGGAGTCGGTCGAGCATCCATCCTTCCCTTCCGTGTCGAGCATCCATCCTTCCCTTCCGTGTCGAGCATCCATCCTTCCGCCCTATCAACAAAACAAAACAATATTTCTTTCTATATGGCGATCGATCCTTCCGTAGTCTAGTGGCGCATTGACATCCCGTTCCAATCCCATAGAGAGATAGGGAGTGTTTTCTATAGATATGGATGGCAAGTGTCCCGTTCCAATCCCAATCCCGAACGTTGAGTTTGAGTGGCGCATGTCATTGAGAGTCTGTCCATAGTGGATCGTATGGGAATCCGGTCACCAATCCGGTCACCACAGTATGGTATGATCCGGTGTGTTTGGTCCCTTGTCTTTTCACCAATCCGGCCGTCGGGGCCGGTCATCTATAGATAGGGGCCTCCTCCCCCTCCTCGGCATGTATATATAGACAGTTGGCCTCCCAACCCAACTTGACTTTAGAGGCGGGGGCCTAGACTATGATATCATGAGATGGCCCGCCCCCATATCTAGGGACTAGCCTAGTTAATATGGGTGTTGACCGGATGCTCTGATCAGACAGAAGGGCCCCTATCTGAACTATCTCATCTCGGAAGGATAGTACCGGCGAGCTCCCACGGCTGCTCCGCTGGCCTGAACGGCGCCATATATGGATCTAGGGTGCCCCCCCCCACCCCGTCCGATCTTATCTATATGGGATTGAGTATAGATAGGGGGACCCCATGAAGATATAGGCCCCCCCATAGAAATAGAATCTATATCTAGGCGGCCGGGGGAACTCGATCGACGTCAGGCTCGATGTTTGACCGGGGCCATACTTATTGACCGATCTGATTGGCGGCCAGGCCAGACTTCTCCCATATCTATATAGAGGGACCGATCTGATTGGCGTACCGTACTGATTGGATTGGCGGCCATACTCTACTCATTGACCGATCTGATTGGCGGCCAAGATGTTTGACTGATTGGCGGCCTTGACACAACACAGAGTAGAGCGTACTGAAGCAAGCAAGCGATTGGCGTACTGAAGCAAGCGATTGGCGTACTGTCTAGATATGTAATACCAATGTTGATGGAGATAGCATTTAATTTACGCGCCAGATAGAGATAGAGATAGAGTTTCATTGGCCATATCTATAGTGTGGGTTCTCCCCTCCCCCCATTGGCCATATCTATCTAGTGGGCTCCCCCCATTGGCCCCATATATAGATATTCTATACGGTACGGGATATTGGCTGAGACATGCCATGCTGAGCCTGCCTATCCTATCTATATAGAACCGGTTCGGTTCATCGAGAACTGCCTATCTATAGATTCTCTGGGGGCCCTATATATCTAGAATGCGAGATGAACCAGACTATGCATGTGTCTCGCTTGGGTAACCAGACTAGTGTAGTGTAGTGTAGTGATATAGCTTCAATTGGGTTAGTCTAGGCTCTATCGAGCCTAGACTGTAGTGACTAGACTATCTATAGCGAGGCCATATCTCTCTACTCTAAACGGCAGCAGACTAGTGTCTCGTGCCATCTAGAGTAGAGAGATAGTGTCTCGCTTGGGTTAGTCTAGGCTCTTTCGAGCCTATACTGTAATCACTAGTGACCTAATCTAATCGAGACACCAGACCGCTTGGGTCTCTCTAGTGATTAGACTAGTGATCGAGACGTCTCGATAAGCCTATATCTATATCTGGGGCTCCCCAATAGAGAGTAGAGTCTATATAGAGAGAGGGGCCTGGGGGATAGATAGGGGAGCCGTGCATTGATACGGGAGTATGGCTGAGACAGCCTATCTATATAGAACCGGTTCATCGAGACTATCTATATACAGCCTATGGGGGGTTCGGTTCATCGAGAGCCTATCTAATCTCTCGATTCTCTATCTATGGGCTATGGGGGGTTCGGTTCATCTGATATCGCTTGGCGTTGCTGCCTATCTAGATTCTCTATATCTATGGGGGGTTCATCTGGTCGAGATGAACCAGACTATGCTATGCATGTGTCTCGCTTGACGTACCGTTGGATAGATCTAGTGAAGGACTAGGGGGGTTCGGTTCATCTGGCTATATAGAACCTGGGGGGTTCGGTTCATCTGATATCGCTTGGCGTTGCTGCCTATCTAGATTCTCTATATCTATGGGGGGTTCATCTGGTCGAGATGAACCAGACTAGTGATCTAATCAGGGAAGGGGGTGAGACTATCTAGATTAGATATGGGCCGGCCAGGCCAGGTAGATCTATGAAGGACAGGACTACGCCCTCCCCAACCCAATATAGATAGAGATGGAGATCACGGCTCCCCTTTTGGCACCGGGGAGCCGTGCTTTGATCTCCATCCACGGCCACCGGGGGGATTGGATATCCATCTATCCGGGGGCGCCAATCTTTCTATCCAGGGGCGCCAATCTTTCTATCCATCTATCCGGCCCAATATAGAGTAGAGTCTATATAGATAGACTCGGCACCGGGAGCCGTGCATGGATCTCCATCTCCATCCACGGGTGGCCATCTCTTAGATATAGCTATCCACGGGTGGATATCCATCTATGCAACCACGGGTGGATATCCATCTATCCACGGCCATCTATATCTATCCGATCCAGCTTTGCTTTCAGGATACTAATCTAGACTATACTAATCAGATATGGGAGAGTAGAGCCATATCTATCTATCTATCTATCTATCTATCTATATAGATAGATATAGATCTAGATAGGGGCAAGCCGATCTGTGGGAAAAGCGGTGTCTGCGACCTATCTATATCTGGGGGGCAGCCTTACTATGTATGGGGGATAGGGGCGTCATTCAGAAATTAGAGGAGGCCGAGGGGGGAGGTCCCCCCTATCTTATAACTATATGAGGCACTCCCCGCCCCTATATCTATCTATTCGGGGAGGGACCCCTATCTAGAATCAATCCCGACAATGGCAGGCCCTCTTTTCCGAATCGAGTCCACCCCAGCTTGGATCAATCTATCTGGTTATGGGATTGGTGATGAGATGAGAGCCGCTTGTCGTCCGCCATGCTATCTAGAGTGATGCAGTCCATGCCGGATTCTAAACTGACGGGACTATATGCTTGCTATGCCCGGCCCCTGGCCACCGGCCCCCTAGATATAGAGCTGCCACTCGACCTAACCCCTTAAGGTCCTCGACCCTATATAGATAGATGGCGGCAGCCTACTTTATAGATAGTATAGCCGAGGTTGAGTGAGCTATAAGTCATATCACGTACATAATAGATGGAGATGGAGATGGAGATGGATGAGACCCAGAGAGATAAGATAGTTCAGGGGCCCATACGAGACAGTAGTCCCGACCTAGATATGACTATAGAGATATAGAGAGTCTAGTCTCCCTCGATCTCTCGAGTGATGACCCATATATAGATAGGGGGTCAGTCGAGCGAGTTCTATATATAGGGCCGTTGCCATATAGATATACTCACATGCACTGATGTGATCGTGCCGCCAGAGAATAGATCTGGGCCCAGATTCTATTGGCTGGCTGCAATCGACTAACAAACAATGACAATCGAACGAACGATCATATCATATTACGTATGGAATATATATATATATATATATAGATGGGACATTGATTCATTAGCTCGGAACATTGATTCATTGTGGCCATATCCATATCTGACGAAGCGGGGTAGAGTAATTGGTCAACTCGTCAGGCCCATGACCTGAAGACTGCAGGTTCGAACCCTGCCCCCGCCTTCTCTATACAATCTCGGGAGATCCAGCACAGCCATACATCTCTTTCTAGGGCTCCCCTATACTATATATCTATCTCTCTCTCTATCTGGGAGCCGAGAAATCTAGAGAGGGGGCCCCCATCTCCCTATCTCTATCTGGGGGGGGGCATCTATGGTCGTTACTATATAACCAGCCCCATCCAATCCATCTATAGAGAGGGGGCCCAACCGGTCGCATATAGAGAGTCTCATTCAGATAGAGATATAGAGAGAGATAGAGAGAGAGATACAGATATAGAGAGAGATAGAGAGAGAAGAGACTTCAGAGTGAGAGAGAGATAGAGAGAGAAGAGACTGAAGAGTGAGAGAGAGAGCTCAGATATAGAGAGAGATATAGAGAGTCTCATTCAGATAGAGATAGAGATATATAGAGAGATAGAGATATAGATACAGATAGAGATAGAGATATATAGAGATAGAGAGATAGAGAGAGAGATACAGATAGAGAGAGTCGAGATAGATAGAGAGATAGAGAGAGAGATACAGATAGAGAGAGAGATACAGATAGAGAGAGTCGAGAGAGAGGGGAGAGTCTATATAGCCTCAACCTCCTCTATATATAGCCTAGAGTTCTCTAATTCTATATAGAGAGGGGCCTTCCACCTATTCTCAACCGCCCTACCCGATACAGATATAGATAGGGGCCCCTCTATATATATGGGATAGATAGGGCCTTTCAATTTCTAGGGGCTCTACCCATATAAGAACTATATAGAGGGGGGAGGGGCCCAGCCGCCTAGAGATAGGGCCGGATAGAAGGGCTCCTCGATCCCCCCCCTCTAGAGAATTGGTCGAGATGACTATGACTATAGAGAGGACGGCCCATACATCTATATGACTATAACTATAGATAGTCCACCCCCCCCCCCCCCCCCACCCTCTATAGATCAATCAGATCAGATCTATATGGCGGTAGGGAGAGCCAGCCCCCAGCCCTGAACTATCTTATCTATTCTATATCCACCAGCCCCAACCATATTGGGATATTAGGATTAGGGCTAGATAGATGGCCCCAACTCTCTAGCCAACCCCAACTCTATAGCCAACCCCAACTAGATAGGGGGAGGTTGGGTTGCTCCGAGGTCGGGGTGCCATATAGAGAAGATAGAATAGGGAGGGGGGAGGGGCCCACTTCTTCTCCGGCCCACTTCACCTCTATTAGGCTAGATGCTCGCTCTGGCCCGAACTGAAGCCGAGGGATATATAGCTGGTCCCCTATAGAGGGCCTAAGCTGGTCCCCATATAGAGAGAGGGCCGAGAAACCCATCCAATCAATCTATATAGAGGGGGCCCCCCCTCTCTCTATATGGCCCATCTAGATAGGTCGAGTGGGCTGAACGCTAGTCATAGTCATCGCCATATCTATCTAGGGTGAGGTGAGCGCTAGGCTTAGTCATCGCCATATCTATCTCTATCTATCTATCTATCTATATCCATACATAAATGAGAAATGTATATAGTCATAGTCGGGGGTCCCTCGATCTATCTATCGATCGCCATATATCTGTATAAAGGGTGCTCCCCACCCCCACCCCACCTATCTATATGTGGGGCCCCCCCCTAGATATCTTATCTAGATGGGATTGAGTATAGAGAGGGGGGCCCATGACGAATAGCTCCATGAATCGAGCGGTTCCATTGATCCACCATAAAGCTCGGGATCCACCAACCCACCATCAAAGTTTTCTCGGGATCCACCATAAAGCTCGGAGTAGCTCCCTCGGCCTCCCTATACCCTATAGTTCGCTCTCCTCATTTGATTGAGTCTATATAGAGAGAGAAGGGTTCGCTCTCCTCACTCTCTTCGCGCATCACCGTATAGATCAATCATTGATAGCTTCGCCCGCCTATCTATCTATCTCTCTATCTATCTATCTACCTATCTAATCTATCTATATCTTGCAGAGATCTCGTGTGCTCAACCGGACTTTGGGCCTATATAGATAGGGGATGGCGAGATGGCGACGCCCTACTGTTTAGAGGACGCCCTACTGTTTCGAGTATATCACTGGTCTATAGGATAGGCAGGTGGCCATATATAGATTCTTATCTACATTGGGGGGCCCAACTAGATACAATACATATAGACCCCTTTATCCCTTATCCCCTATCCCGTATGAGGGGGGGGCGACTCCTGCCGATATATAGCCTAGCTGCCCCCAGATAGAGATGGATAAGATAAGATATAGAGAGAGGGGAGAGGGGAGAGGGGGCCCGGGCTAGATGAGTAGGCCGTCGGGGCCTTTGATTGTATAATCTCTCCGAGGGGTCCTCAACCTCAAAGTAGCAATGCCCCATATATATAGATAGGGGGGGCGACTACATTACATATGCCCTTCCCTTATTTTCTTTAGCAAGGGCAAGGCCCTCTATAGAGAACTCGATGCGAGGCCCATCCCTCTCCCTCTCGCTTTGATCCCATCCCAGCTGCCATATAGAGAGAGAGCCCCCTATATCTATATGAGTATGAGCCGAGAGCCATATCCATATCCATATATATAGAGGGGCCAGCTGCCATGTATATAGAGAGGGGCCATATATTCTATAGAGAGAGGGGCGATCCGGTTGGCCATATATAGAGCCGCCATCGGCTCTCCCAGCCCAGATAGTAGGGCAGTCGAACTATATGATTTCTTGTCTTGATAGGCAAGGACCAACACGAACCCGATCGGAATACCTTCGCCAGTCATCAATCATTGAATGGATGGGAATCACTCCGGACCCTATCTGGTTCGTGAGGGATGGGATATTATATTATATTATATTATATTATATTATATTATATTATATTATATTATATTATATTATATTATATTATATTATATTATATTATATTATATTATATTATATTATATTAGTTCGTGATGTTAGATTCGAGACTGGAATCGTCATCATATCACGTATATAATGGAATGGATGCCACCCCCAGATGATATATAGGGTATTCGTAATGGTGCTCAATATTCGGGCACTCAATTGATTCGAATGAGAGACAGAGCTAGCTAGTCCATAGTTCCCTATCCAGATATGGGGCACCCCCCCTCCCTACCCTATATCTAGATGGGGGAGCCGAGATCTAATAGAGAGGGGGGGGCCATCTATTATGTAGCGTAGCTGGGATCGGTATATTCTGTGATCGGATGGGAGCCAACTAGAATCGGTGGGGTGGGGTTATCAATATATAGGATAGGGCTGAGGGGTTCCCACTCTACTGTTTCTGAGGCCCACTCTCTAGTTTCTGAGGGATGTGTCCCCGCGGGTTCATCGGTGGGTGTGTGGTTAGGCTAGTTTATGAGGGATGTGCTCCGATATCTAGAGAGGCCGAGGGATGGTTCCCACTCCCATACCATATAGGGGGTTGGGATGAAGCCGCCCTATCATTTATGGAAGGGGTGAACTCTCTATATAGATATATATACGGATGGCGTCTGATCGTCCCCTACTATATATAGCTACCCCACCTGCCTAACCACACCCATATCTCTATATAGGCCCTCTATATCCCCTATATAGAGAAGGGGGGCCCACCTGCCCCAGATATAGATAGGCTCTTTTAATTGCAATCTAGATGACCGTACCGGTATCTATGAATGGTGTGTGTACCGTTCGCCCTATCGGCCCTATATCTAGATATATGGTATGTGTACCGTTCAGTGGGAAGCGGAAGGATATAGATATATGGCGGTCATTCAGTCGATTCCATTATATCCCTATCTGGCCCCCCCAGATATCTCATCTCGATCGAAACTTAACTGGAGGGATCGATGATATGAGTTGTGAGTGATTGCCCATATCCAGATCTCTATAGGGGATCGATCCCGTCCCGTCTATATAGAGTAGAGATGGGGATACCATCGCCGCAGATAGAGTATAGGGGAGTAGAGATCTGGGCGCCATATATAGATATAAAGACCCCCCAGATAGATAGCCAGATGGATAAGATAGTTCAGGGGAGGGGGGGGGCCGCCCAGATCTGATCTCCCATAGAAGATAGAGAGCCGAGATATAATAGAATAGAATATAGGGGCCCTATGGGGGGCCCTCCATAGAACATAGAATAGAGGGGAGATAGGTAGGGGGTCGGGCGTCGGGAGAGGGAGAACCTCGCGCCGACATCTATAGTTCTCTCGGGGCCTCCCCTTTCTATCCGGCGACCTTATTAAGAAAAGGGGCCGGGAGACCGAGGATAGCTCTTACCTCTCGGCCGTCGCCATATCTGAGGGTACCCTCTATCTATATATGGGGGCAGTCGAGGGCGGCTATATATAGATCCCCCCAGATCTATATAGAGGGGGTGGGGCCATCTATCTCTCTATACAGTCGAGGGCAGCCCCAGATAGAATATGGATAGGGAGCCGAGATATAGAGAATACCGGGCCCTCTCTCTATATGGGGGAGCCGAGCCCTTCTCTCCCCCCTCTATATAGATATGGGAGCCGAGATAAGATAGAATAGAGAGGGGGGGGGCCTCTAGAGTAGCTATTTCTAGGGGCGCCTATATTCATCAGTCATATCACGTACATAATAGATGCCATATATAGGGGACCCCTCCATATAGATAGTTCTAGATAGGGCCGCCCATCTATAGATGAGAATAAAGAGATATTCGGTTCTCTCTGGATCTGGACAGTTGGGTTCTCTCCGGACGATCTTCCCCCTATCAGCCGGATATAGAAGATAAGATAGGAAGGGGTGGGGCGCCCCCCCTCTCTCTATATGGGATCTATAGGGCCCCCCCCCCCTCTCTATTCTATCTTATCTCGGTATTCTCCCCCCCCCCTCTCTCACCCCCCCTCTCTCTATATGGGTGAGAGAGGGGGGGCGAGAGAGGGCTCGGCTCCCCCCCAGATCGATCGGGGGGAGAGCCCCCCTCTCTATTCTATCTTATCTCGGTATTCTCCCCCCCCCCCTCTCTCACCCCCCCTCTCTCTATATGGGTGAGAGAGGGGGGGCGAGAGAGGGCTCGGCTCCCCGGGGGCCCTCTCTATTCTATCTTATCTCGGTATTCTCTATATCTTATCTATCTGGCGAGGGGCAGCCTAGACTATAGAGATCTAGCGGCCCCCACTCTCTATATAGATCTCCCGAGCATGCATAACTATAGACAGTCCCCCACTCTCTCTATATGGCCGAGTCATATATAGATAGGGGGAGGAGATCCAGCGCGGCTATATGGCACTCGACGTTTCTATATAGATAGGGCGGGAGGGGGAGAGGGAGAGCCCCTATCTATATACAACCCCTGGCAGTCCGGTAGGGCGGCCCTATCTACATATCTGATCATCCATCATCTATCTGCATCTATTCTCTACGTGATACGACTGAGCTGGCCCCCCCCCTCCATATAGAGAATTCTCTATGGCCCCTCTCTCTCCCCTATAGAGTTCAGGGGGGGGGGGCCGCTGGGATCAAAGCGAGAATCCCCCTCTATCTAGCCTATCTATATAGAAGAGATGGGGGATGGGGTCGGCGGCGGCCATACCATATACGAGTTTGCCCCACCCCGGCCAGGGGCAAGGTTGGCTATACGCTCCAGAGAGCGACTGCCCAGAGAGTCTAGATAGCGTTGCCCAGCCCATATATCTCTTCTTTCTATATATCTAGTAACTATATCTAGATAGGCGTCTAGAGAAGACCCTAGAACTCGGCTTGGGGCACTCCCCCGCCCCGGCCTGAACTCGGGTGGCCCCTATCTATAGACTCGGCACCCTATAGATAATATATGGCGCTAGTCCCCTGGACACCCTATATACATATATGGCGCTCCTATCTCCTATCCCCTCTCCATATCTAGGGGGAGGGGGAGCCCTGTACGGTATACTCTATATGGATAGAAAGCCCATGGGCATCCCATATAGTCTTAGATTCGCTACTCAAAGTTGGATAGGGTGGGCATCTACATACGTAACATGAGTGGACCACACTACAACTACACGTATAGTGAAGTGGACTATTCTCTGATCAATGATACTCGGACCCCATATCTATTCTCTATTGGGATTGGACGAAGGATAGTCGGCTAGGCTCAGGACCAGCTGGGTTCTAGATCTATGGGGTAGGGGCGGCTATAGCGGAGAGGTCTAGGTCAATGACCTATCGTCGGCCCCACTCTATTATAGTTCCAGGGCGCCCGAATGGCTTAGGTCCCCCTACCCTATAGATAGATAGTCAACCACACCACAACCACTCATATAGATAGGGGTTCTTCTCCGTTCGACCGATACTACATGGCCGTTGGCCTATTCTCTCCATAGGGGCGGGCCCCCCATAGAACTCTAGGCGACCCGCCCCGCCCCATATATGGATTGGATAGGACAATAATCTATCTATATAGGGGGCGCCCTATCTATATCTATCTGGGGCTATCTATCTATATAGATATATAGATAGATATGGGGGAGGGCCTCGGCATCCGACCGGGCATTCATGCTCTCTCCCGCCCCCCCCCCCCTCTCTATTATATCTCGGCTCCATCTCTCTATACCCCCACCCACTCTATAGAGAGATCTATCTGGCCCCCTATATACTGAGGTTCATCTACCTTTCTAGAGAGCGGTGAGACGAATCGAACAGTGCCTATCTATATCTATATATGGCCGCATCTTTCACGACCCCCCCCCTCCAGAGAATAGAGGGGAGATAGGGCCCCCCTCTCTCTATCTGAGGGTATAGGGGCGAGGGGGAGGGCCTATCTATATATATGGCTCGGCCTCCCGGGAGACCGGCAACGCCCAGGCGGGCATAAATGAATGCCATATATGGATAGGATTTCTGCGAGCAGAACAGAACATAACATATTACGGTTCGGTTCGGTTCGGTTCGGTTCGGTTCGGTTCGGTTCGGTTCGGTTCGGTTCGGTTCGGATAATAGGCGGCACGGGGCCATGAAGACATGTGTTCTATTGGCCATAAAAACTTTCATATGCCACGCACCCTTTATATCTATATATGGCGATGGATCGAGGGAGACTCGACCCTCGGCACTCGGCCTCCTCCCAGATAGATAGGCTTGGCCAGGGGCGACCCTATCTATCTCTATCTATCTATCCGGCCATATCTAGAATCTATATAGGGGGGGCCCTCCCTATGACGATATGGGGCCCCCATATAGTTATAGGCCCCAACTCCAAGTCTCAATGATTGGGCCGATAAGCCCGACTCTCTATCTGGGGGAGCCGAGATAGAATAGAGAGGGGGGGGGCTCCCCAGATAGATATCTCTATTCTATCCATAGCTGAGCAGTGCTGGGATATCTGGATGAACCGGTTGGGTTATGAACAGATATATAGATAGGGGCGAACAGTGCCATATAGAATAGAGGCCGCATCTTTTGAACCGGTGGACAGACCCCCGAACTATCTTATCTAGAGGGCAGGGCCCTATCTATATAAGGCGGAGGTGGCCCCCCAGATATCTTATAGTTCTAGATGGGGGAGGAAGGCCGGGTATAGTATATAGATCTGGTCGGCACTCTATAGAGAGAGGTTCGGCCATATATCTCATTTCCGAGGGGGAGGGAGCGTGGTATATATAGTTTAATTGGCCTCGTCTTATCGCCGGGGCCTAACCTTTACTTTAGAGAGAGTGGGAGCGCCATCTAGAACCCATATATAGATAGGGCTGCCATATATCTAGAGGGGGGCACCGGGCAGTCGAGTGCCCCCCCCCCTCCATATGGATAATGAATCTATCTCTATCTATAGCCACCCACTCTCTATATAGAGTATATAGCCGACGGCCTACCCTACCCCTACTATATACAGCTTAGAGCTCATAGCTGGGGGAGAAGGGGCCCTATCTCTATCTATGGGCGGGAGAGGTCGAGATCATCCACCAGAGAGGGGTCGAGCATCTCACCCGCGTCCCATACCCCATACATATAGAGGGGAGGGGGGTCGAGGATGCATTCCAATTACGTATGGCATTTATGCTTTGCTCGGGAGAGATAAGATATATACAGTGGGCAGTGGGCAGTGGGCAGTGGGGGCCCCTATCTCCACTCGCTTCTCGATCCCGACGCCCAAGCAAAAAGGAATGCGAGTGTCTCCCTCCCCCTCCGCCTATATATGGAGGGGCGGGGGAGTGCCCGCCCTCGATCTCCCTATAGATTTCTATGGCAATCGAGCCCCCCCCCTATCTATATCTGGGACCCCCCCCCCCTCCCCCCCTATTATAGATTAGATCATAGATATGGCCGAGATCAAAATCTATAGGAGGGGGGCGCCATATCTGTATATAGGGTGCCCCCACCCCTTCCTATCTTATCTTAGAGTTCTAGATAGGGGACCTCGGCCTCCCAGAGAACTATAGATGGTCAGCCATATCTATGATCTATATAGGGAGGGGGGGGTGCCCCATATAGAGAGAGGGGGTCCTCCACTCTCTCTATATAGGGTAGGGGCGGGGGAGTGCCCCCACCCCATATAGAGAACTAGATAGGGGGCCCCATAGAGAATATAGATAGGGGGACCTCGACATTCATTCATTTAGAAATGGAGGGAATGCTTGACCGGCCCTATAGGAGATGCGGGGAACAGATAGAGCCGAGCCTACCATGCCCTAGAGTTCTATATGGCTATATACTACCGCCGATCTGCCCCCCCCTCTCTATATGGGCGAGATTGGCTTCCCCCCTCCCTATACTCTCCCGGAGAAATAAATGTGGTCGGCGGGAGGGCCCCCTCTCTCTAGACTTCCCCAATTCTAGAGTCCCGGGCATCGCTCATTCCGGTGAGAGATAAGATAGTTCAGGGAGGGGGGAGGGGGGGGGGGGGCGCCATCTATCTAATCTCTATAGGAGGGGGGGGGGGGGGTGCCGACTCTATTCTATATAGCCGATAGCCGCCCTCTCCCGATGGTCGGGACCATCCATTACATTCTATACGTGATATGACCGATGACTGGTTGTATCACGTATATAATAGATGGTGGCATCACTATCGGCATCACTCGACCAACCAGGCAGTGAGCGACAGCGCCCGAGCAAGCCAATACTAGTAATCATTTGATTTGGGTAGGGGGTCGCGGAGCCGCCGACGGATAACGAATAGCGAGTAACGAATAATAGGTACCCAAACCCAATGCAGAGTGAGGCAGAGTTCGTGAGCCGTGTAATAGGCGACCATCTCGCGCGGTTCGGAGGGCACTTGAGCCGCAGCGCGTTGACCCCCTATCCAATTCCCGGGCCAATCCCCCTTCCGTACCACCCAAAAATGAGATTCTCGCCGAATCCGAGTTTGCTGCTCCAACCATTACCGAACTAATGCCTATTCCGTTTAGTACTTTAGGTGCTTTCGTGGCGTATCATGTCAATCTCGTAGCGGATCAATTCCAACGAGCCTTTCAAACTAGTACTTCCGGTAATCGACTCTATTGCTCTTTAAATAAACGCTGGTTCCCCGATCAAGTTTTCAATGACTTCATAGTCAGATCGTTCCCGCGTTTCGGATACGAAGTCTCATTCGAAGCTTCAGACAAAGGTGCTATTGAGATATTGGGCCCTTATGGTATTTCGTACACATTCCGGCAATTGGCCAAGCGAATGAGTCAACTTCAAAGTGGATTCGTCGTGCGAGGAGTGCGTTACAACCCGTGGCCGCCTGCCCCCTCACCCCTCTATTTATTCTATGGAGGGGGGGGGGGGTGGCTCCTCCGTTGTGGGTAAACGGTAAACCCGACTCTACTCTCCTTCGGCGGAGATATAGATCTGGGGGGGCGTTAAGACCGGAGCTTTCTAGTAGTGCCAGCATGCAAGCAGGAATGCAAGTGAATGAATTCCCCTCCTTCCACGAGGCGACCCTAGTATATAGATAGGGGAGCGGCTATCTAGCGGGAGTCGCTGCGGTAGTATGCCAGTCCCTATGGACAAGGGGGCAGTCATCGCGGGCGCAGGCAGCCCTCTACCATCCCATTGCATTCTCTTCCCTATTCCATGCCGGGCCCCGGGTGATGCCTATATAGCCATCTCGGGGGTTGGATTACAAGACCCATATCCATTCGTCAGATATATAGAGATGGGTGCATCGTCATCATTCCATTCTATATCTCGCTTGGATCTTGTCGTCAATCAATAGGACAGGACTATTCTAGGGGTAGGGGCTATCACCATTACTATTACTATAATAGTCCAGGGAGCGTAATTGCCAGAGCACGGGGGATAGTAATGATTTCGGCAGGAGCAGCCGGACTGCTATAGCAAGCAGAAACTATAGAGAAGGGCCGAGCGAGCCTCTGGGATCTCCTGTAAACCTCCCCATGATGTGGCAGAGGGGGGATATCGGGGGAAGCAGTGAGTGGAGATTCCCCTGCGGAGAGCCGGATGAGGGGGGACCTTCACGTCCGGTCCGGAGGGCGGGGATATCCCGACCCTACTATCACTATGCCTTTGCAATGCCACTCGGTTTAACTCCCCTTGCGACTTTTTTCCGTATGTGGGATCTTCTATCCCCTTGGGTAGATAATCGATCGTCTTTCATTTCGATAGTGAGTAGTTTCTTCCCCGGGTAGAGCGGGCCAACCAACCGCCGAGGGCGAAGCTATTCTGAAGGCTCCCCGATATTCTCCGGTTCGACTAAGGGAGCATGCGCTCGGCCGAGTGCCAACGCCATGGGGGGCGGGGGCAGCTAGATCTGATCTATATAGGTCTTGTCTTGGGTCCAGATATAGATAGATACTCTCGCCCTATCTATAGTTCGGGGTGTGAGCGATAGTATATATAGTTCAATTGGCGCCCGCCCGCATATAGATATAGAGATATCTATATATCTATATGGGCAGACCAGACCCCCGGAGAAAAGAAAATAGAGGGCGGGCCATCTCTCTATACTATAGAGAGGCCATCTATCCCATCTCTCTATATGGGGGGGCCGGCCAACTAAACTATATACAGGCCATCCCATCTCTCTATATAGCCCGCCCTATCTATATATGGGGCGACTCTCTAGAGTCGGCTATAGTATAGTCGGCACCCCCCCCCTGGTAAATTTAGAGGGGATAGGGAGGCCTAGAACTCTATGGGGAAACCCTCTCCCTGTCGGTCGAGGGAGATAGATGGATAGGAGGCTCTCGACCGCCATCTATCTATCTATATAGGGGAGAGGGAGATAGATGGATAGGCTCGACCCCCCCTCTCTATTATATCTCGGCTCGGCGCGACCCGACGAAACCTGACAAAAGCAACTGAAAAGTGATTGCCCAACCGCCATCGTGCATGTGGAACAAAGTGAGTGCGGTGAGCGACAGCGGGCCCCCCCTCTCTCTATATGGGGGATATATAGGGAGTTCTCGATAGTAAGAGTTGATAGTCCCCCAATCAATGTTAACTCGATAGTAAGAGTTGATAGTCCCTATTGCTCAGTGCTCCTTCCTCGAATTCAGATGACTGATAGAATCTCCCCCCCGACCTCCTCTCGCGCATAAATGCCGTTCCGGTCCGAAGGTCATTTATCGACGGTAGCCACACCAACACCAGTACCAGCAAAGGGCGAGTCCCGAACCGAACGAACGCGGCCCTGCCCTGCCCTATAATACATATGGCGGACGGATCAAAAACACAACAATAGGGCTCCCGATAGGCCCGCGTGATTGACTCCCGATGGCCCGGGGGTCCGTCAATAGAAAGAGATAGGGGGCGGGGGTCGTATACCGTTCTAGGATCGCCCCCCCCCTATATCTATATGGCGTCCCCATCATGCATAGAACAACGATTACGTAGATGATCAGATGATCTCGGCCCCCCCTCTCTCTGGGTATGCTCATGCTCCTCCCGGGTATCCGGTATCTCAAGTGGCATTTCGGGTCGTATCTGGAATTCTCATTGGATTGGCCCGGACGACTCCTGTCGTATCCGGGCGGGGCCCACTCACCGCGCACTCCCCGGCCCGGCCCTATTGTTTAGTTGCATATATCGCATAGAAAGAAAGGCATCGGACGGCTGCGGGACTCGACCGCAGGTGAGCTTGGAAATGATGATCCGGCGTATCTCTCCGGCGTATCTCTCCTATCCTATATTCTCCATTCCGTACTCCCCAAGCGGAATGTTTCACTGGTCTCGGCCCCCCCCCCTCCCCCCTCCCTGAACTATCTTATCTTATCTATGGGGCCTCTCTTCACCCGCGCCTCGTATGAGTAAAGAGGATATTGATATTGATGCTCATGAAGCTCCATGCCCACTCCCCATCATGATCATCCGGACAGATAGTGGTTGAGTAAAGTGGGCAGTCGGTGCTCTCCCGGCCGCCCCTCCCAAGGCAAGGGCCTTTTCAATAGGTAGGTGTAGGTAGGTCGCAGAAAGCCCCTATTGATACGATAGTTAGAGTGCACGACCCCACCCCATATATAGATAGGATAGGGTGCATGCCCTAAAGCCAGGGATGCGCCCTGCTGGAGAGCTAGTCGAACAGTTTGAGCCGTGTCGTATGCTATGCTATAGAATAAGTCATCTCGGTCCCGCCAATGAATCTCTCCGAGCTACGCGCCGTCGTGAATGAAACGGAGAAAGGAAAGTCGTGTGAAGAGGGAGTCGCCCTACCCCCCCCCTACCCTATTAGGAAAGAAATAGATCTGAGATGCCGATCTCTATATAGATATATAAGATATAGATATCTCAATCTAGCGGATCGGAAAACAAAAAATTCCCCCTATATCTATATCTCAGTTTCGATCCAGATATCGGCCGCCCCCCTCTCTATAGATCTTAGATATATGATATATGCCTGGTCCCGCCTGGGCCTGGAATGATTCCGTATTAGAACCAAAGCTCTCCTCTTCCGCCCACCATGCATCATTAGCACTCGACCGGTGCGGTGCACTCGGTGGTTCCGCTTCGTTCGCTTCATCCCATTCCGATTGCCGATTGTAAGTGATCTCGATCTATCTACATATTTCTTTCTATCCCGTCTGAAGCGCCTTCTATCTATCTATCTATATAGGGCCCCTTTCTCCTAGTTTCCCGATTCCGGGGCTGCGCCGTTCACCCGCGCCGATGTGCCGATCGGTAGAGAAAGCCGGTTCGGGCCACCCGATTCATTCGTCATGTATCTATATATAGGCCGGGTAAAGATTGAACTCACTAGGACTCCAGCCGATTCATTCCTCTAAAGCTCCCACTCCCAGCCATGCCGATCCGATTCATTCGTTGATTGGTAACCCAATCAACGAATGAATGTTCGTGCAGCCGGCCATGTCGGAGGAACACGGCTCGGTTCTGACAGCCGGATGGGTGAGAGGAAGCCTCCCCGCATTACCATTATGGGTGGGGGGTGGGAGGAAGCGATTGCCGTATGAACAGCAGGGGACTTCTCCGTAATGGATCCCCGGTCACGGAATCATACTCATAGGCATCAGGATTAGGCGGGAATCACTGGCCCCTGGCGGGGTCAAGTGGCGTTTGGCCGGGGGTCTCAAGCGGCGGAATCATGGGAGGCGGGAATCGCTGGCATAGCCATTCCATGGGAATGAATCACTAATCACTCGACTAGCGACTAGTCAATCAGGTGGGCAATCAGCATTGGCCAACATAGATATAGGAGGGGGGCTCCTCAGTGCCCCCATTCCCCATCGTCTTTCTCCGGCCAACGTCTTTCAGTTCTATAGTTATATAGTTCTCTCTATAGGGGAGGGGGGCAGTTCTCTATATAGGGGGGCCAACGGCTATATATAGATATGGCTCCCTATAGATCTATATGGCGAGGGCGGCTATATGGATTGTAGTCTAGTCTTCTCTATAGAGTCGGCGCCCCCACCCTGAACTATCATATCTATATGGCGACGGCCCAATTCTCTATATATCTGCGGACAGCTATATAGAGGCGGGGGGGGGGGGCACCGATAGGACGATGCTCTCGACTGACGTCAGGTCATTCATGCGCCTGCCTGATTGACGGAGAGGAAGGAATGGCATTATGGTTGAAAGGCATTGATGCGCCCCTATATAGAGATACCTTTGATGCGCTCTTCCCTTACTATCACATGCGCTCCGCTCTTACAGGACTACGCGCTCTTCTCTTACAGGACGGACTATGCGCTCTTGCTCTTCCGACTATGCGCTCCACCGCCCAGAGAGTTCAGGGCCGGTCGATCCCGTACCACCCACTATACCACCGCATTATCCGGCTATCCCCCCCGATACAATACAGTAGGCACCTTTCGCTCAGGGCTCAAGAAAAGAGGGGCCCTATATAGATATTAGAGATCTGGGCCTTTCGTTGAGGTCAGGGCGGCCCCCTCGGGTTGCTCGACCTTTACCCTTCTGTCTCCTCATATAGAGATAGGGGCCCCGGGCTCCATCCGACGCCGAGGAGATCGAGGAACTCTTCAGGAGAGGACCCCTATGGGCTCGACCGCCCCTTCCCTATATATCTGGGCCCCTTCCCTATATATAGATCTGGCAGGGCCGGGCGGCTCGACCTTGAGTTCAGTTCAGTCGGTGTAGCTGGTATGAGTTAGTGTAGCTGCAGTTGTAGCTGTAGTTGTTCAGGGCCGGCCCGCTTCATCTCTCTCATAGGTGGGATAATGAGGTATAGCTTCATGGCCCCGGGGTCCATCAGTTCTAAGCTTTCCTCCGTCTCGCCGTCGAGATAGATTGGATAGGGGCCTGAGCATTATATTAATGCGTCGATCAACGATCAATAAGCCGGGCCGAGGAGAGCTCTTCACGTTAATCCGGCCGGCCGCTTAGAACAGAAAGAAGCCCGGCCCGGTGCTCACCGGAATCCATGAATCAAGGAATCACTTGGGATCTACGAATCTCGGGATGCCTACCCCACCCCTACTCTTGGAAGTGCCACTCCTCTCCCTATCGCCATATAGAAAAGAGATATAGGGAGGGGGGGGGGGGGGGTGCCTAATCTCTAATCTATGAAGGATATATGAATCGGGGAATAATCTTATCTTGGAATCCGGGAATCAAGGACTTGGGCATCCGCCCTATATAGAGAACTACCGACCCCTATCTATATATGGGTTATGCCCCTCGATTTTGGCGAGTTGCAAGCAGTTAAAAAATGCGAGTAGGCCGAGGGGCACCATACCATATATAGATAGGGGCCCCCATATCATATAGAGATAGGGGCCCAGAAGATAAGATAGTTCAGGGATAGGGAGGGGGGGGGTCCCTCTCCCAGCTATAGAGAGTAGGCCGTCGGGCCCCGTGCCAACAGCCCCCCCCAGAGAGAATATAGAGAGGGAGCGGGTCTCGGGAGGCCGGGGAGGGCCCCTATCTATATATAGGCCAACGGGAGAGAATTGAGAAGAAAAGAATGAGAGCGGCCATCTATATATATAGAGAGAGAGGGGCCCCCCTTCTCTATATGGGGGATATATAGGGAGTTCTCTATATAGGGCCGTTGGCCCATATAGATCATAGTTCAGGGCTATCCATCTCCGGCCCCGGCCATCGGCCCTATATACTCTATATAGAACTCCATCTGGAGCTGGAGGGCGAGGTCCCCACATATCTACCAACGGAGCATGCCCTAGAAATTCTAAGGCCCCCTCTATAGATATGGGCCGTGGGAGCCCGCCCCCAACGAGGGAGCGTAGCTAGCGACCCCCTCTAATCTAGATAGGGTAGTCAGGATCTATATCTATATAGGGTGCCCCATATACATATAGAGTCTAGATGGGGCCATCTAGATATAGAGAGAGGGGGCCGGGTATCTAAACTGAAGCTTATAGATACAGAGAGTTGGCACCCCTATCTCTCCATATGGCGCCCCGGAGATCCCCCGCCCCTCCCTATATCTATAGAGATTCGGGGAGGGCCCCCCATATATAGATAGGGCTATATAGAGGGGTGAGCGCAGCATGATAAAAGCGTAGCGAACCACTCGCCCCCCCGGCACTCTATATGGGATCTATAGGGCCATATCTATACTCTATAGATAGGGGCAGCGAGGGCCCCACTCTATCTGCCAGATCTGATCTATAGAGAGGGGAGGGGCCCGCCCCTATCTCTCTCTATCTGGAGGGTGAGGGCCCCTATATATGGCGTAGCGAACAGATAGATAGGGCGCCGACCCCCCCTCCCCTTATATCTATAGGGCTATAGGGGAGTTCGGATCGCTGGGGCCCCCCCTATCTATATATAGATTCCAATATAGGGGAGCCCCCCTTCTCTCTATATGGGTTCTATGGGGGGCCCGCCCCCCCTTTCAATTTCTAGGGCATATCTTCGGGCCTCCCCCGCCCCCCCCTCTCTATCTTCTATCTGGAGGGGGAGGCCCCTCTATCTAGATAGGCCCGCCCCTCGGCAGGTCAGGTCCCTTTCTATCTATATATGGCGACCTTATTAAGTAAGAAAAGGGGCCTATATATCGGTAGATAGGCCCCCGGCCCCCATCTAGAGAGAGGGGGGCCTATCTAGATATGGGGCACTCGGCCCCCCCCCCCCTCTCTCTCTATGGCCCCCCCCCTATATAGATATGGGAGCCGAGATAAGATAGAATAGAGAGGGGGGGCCGAGGGAGAACCTCTCCCGACGGCCTACTCTATATAGCTGGGAGAGGCACCCCCCTCCTAGTTCAGATTAGATTAGATAGATGGCGACGGCCTACTCTATATAGTATATAGCTGGGCATTGAATTGCTTCAGCGGTATAACCAGTGAGCGACAACGGGATATATAGAGAATAGATAGGGGAAAGAACCTCCCGGTCATTGGAACGGGGAAGAACCTCCCGGTCATTGGAACACACATCTATGGGTATGGGAGGAACACACATCTATGGGAACACACATCTACTCTACATCTATGCGGTGCGGTCATTGGAACACGCATCATTGGAACACACATCTATGGGTATGGGAGAGGCGGGATTCGGACCTACGTAGAAAACTTCCAACAGATTTACAGTCTGCCGCTTTAAACCACTCGGCCACTCTCCCGAATCAATATGGGAGCTCCAGATAGAATAGATATATAGGGACGGGCAGGCAGAAGGGAATTGAAGCGCTCGCGGGCAGGCAAAATTGAAGCCGGCAGCGGCCGGGGGAGTTCGCTGTCGCTCACTGGTTATGTTATACAGAAATGCCCCGGGCGTGCCCGCTGATCGAACCCCCTGAACTCTATCCGATATCTGATATCATCTGGGGAGGGATGAGCGGGTACTATATAGATAGGGGACCGCCCCCGCCCCCCCTCCCACCCCCCCCCCCCCTCCCTGAACTCTCTTATCTTATCTGATATCTGGGGAGGGATGAGCGGGTACAACGAAGTGCCAGAACTGACCGAAAAGAGCCCACCCAGTTTCCGAGCCCACTCCGGCAACGCCTTCAGGCAGCCTCGGAACAGATACCGATGTCGGCGAGGGTTGATGAATAGGGCCAAGCCAAGTTATTCGGCTTCATCCGCCCCGCAACATACGAACAACATAACATAGACTGCTGAAGCCCCCTACTATCTATATCTAGTCGAAACGGACCCCGGAGAATTGAATTGAATTGAATTGAATTGAATTGAATTGAATTGAATTGAATTGAATTGAATTAATAGGTGTGTGTGTGTTTCGCTAGACTCACGATTCAACAACTACCATACTAGTGAAGCTAGTGTAGTCTAGTCCATACTAGTGAGTGACCATACTAGTGAAGCTAGTGTAGTATAGTCCGCATATATACTAGTGAGTGTGAGTGACCATACTAGTGAAGCTAGTGTAGTCCATACCGAAGTGTGACGGGACGAGGAACTCCCACAGACCAGAGACTAGTGACTAGACTCACTCGGAGGACGAATGGGTCACTCGGATCGGAAGACGAATGGGATCAGAAAGGCCGTCATCGACGCGAACAATGCAATAGCTTCGGTTGGAGCAAACCCCGAAATGGCGTGACCGAATGATTGTTTAGCCAATGATGGATTCCGCGCCACGGGATGAATCGAGGGACTGGAAACGTTTCCAATACCGGCAGCAGCTCCCGCTGAAGCAATTGTAGCTGCTCCGGCACCTATTGATTTCGCACCCTCCAGCATCTCGAGAAGTTTCTCGCCGGTTTCCGCTCCATGGCATCAATCCCCATAGCATAACGTAATCAACCATGTTGATAGTCTTATTAATTTAAGAAAGCATAAAGACGAAAGGAAGGATTTCATGAATAACGAAAGATTCCTCTTCCTTTCCTCTGTTGATTTTCCTCTGTTGATTCCTCTCCCAGATCTCTCTATATGGATGGCCGGGGGTGACGCCCCTATGCACTCGGCCGGCCGATAGGCCGAGGGCCCCTGGCCATATAGAGAGATCTGGGAGAGCACTCTATAGAAATAGAAATCTATTATATGGCGACGGCCTACTCTGCCCCCCCCCTCTCTCTATATGGGATATAGAGGGGCTGCCCCTATCTCTATATGGGGGACTATAACTAAACTCTCTCTTTAGGGGACTATATATAGAGTATAGCAAGCAATATAGCATGCTCCCCTCTCTATCTGAACTATGGCGACCCTGAACTATGGGAGATCGAGGCACCCATATAGTCTCATTCAGAGTTCAGAGTGAGATATAGAGAGAGATAGAGAGAGAGAGATACAGATAGAGATCTAGAGATAGATAGAGAGAGAGATAGAGAGAGAAGAGACTTCAGAGTGAGATAGTCGAGATATAGAGAGAGATAGAGTGAAGAGTGAGATCTAGAGAGAGATAGAGAGAGAGAGATACAGATAGAGTCTCGAGATATAGAGAGAGATACTCGAGATAGAGAGAGAGATAGAGAGAGAGATACAGATAGAGATATAGAGAGAGATAGAGAGAGAGAGTGAAGAGTTCAGATAGAGATAGGGGGGGGCCCTCTCTCTATCTATATAGGCCATCGGCCCACTGCCACCCTCCCCCCCCTATATAGATTAGATATATGGCGATAGACCTCTCGGGCCGATAGGACGAGGCCCCATCTAGAGAGAGGGCCCCAACCCCCCCCCCCTATGGGCCCGATGGGGTGGGCGGGCGCCATATAGAGAGATAGGGCGCATACTCTAGAGAGTCTCCAACCATCAACCGACCTACGTCGGCCTCGATCTCCGGGTCGCCATAGTTCAGATAGAGAGGGGAGCATGCTATATAGAGAGCCCTCTCTAGATATGGCCCCGGCGAGTCTAGAGAGATGGCCCCATCTATATAGATTTGGGATCTGGGCGGGCGCCTATAGAGATCCCATAGAAGATAGAGAATCTATAGAGGGTCCCGATCTCTATTCTATTATATATGTAATACAAACATACAAACATATATGGGCCTAAAGAAAGGTTATTATCTATATATGGCCCCGCCCCTACCCTCTATATCTAGTCTAGTCAGATAGGGGCCCAGCTATAGCTATATAGAGTAGGCCGCCATATAGATATATAGGGGTGCAGCCTATATATCATATCTAGGGGCAGCCCCTCTAGATCTATATATAGATATAGATATAGAGTTCAGATAGTCTCATTCAGATATAGAGAGAGAGTTCAGATATAGATATAGATATAGATATAGAGTGAAGAGTGAGATATAGAGAGAGATAGAGAGAGAGAGATACAGATATAGATATAGAGTGAAGAGTTCAGTCGAGATATATATCTGAGAGAGAGTGCAGATAGAGATATAGAGAGAGATCTAGAGAGAGAGTTCAGATAGAGATATAGATACCCCCCCCCCCACCCCACCCCATATAGAGTAAGATAAGATAGGGGGGCCTCCCGGCTACAGAAACCAACCCATAGGCCCCATCTAGATATAGATATGGGGGGAAACTAGTAGTTCTAGTTTGTGTTTGTTTACCCGAAAGAATGCATAAACTCCTCGGCCCCCCTATCATAATAGAATCTAGAAAGGCCTCTCTCTCCCTCTACATCTATAAAGAACTATCTATAGCTGGCCCCTATCCCATCCCCTCTCGGCTCACGGGAAATGAATGAATCCCCATATCCATAGATAGGGGCCGCCCCGGGCCTATCCCCATCTATATAGATAGGCGCCCATCAGTCCATATAGATAGGGGAGGGTGCCTTTCTCGAGTAGGCCCCCATATCATATCGTCATAGGGGGCCCCTATCTCCCCCATATCTAGATTCTAGAGGGGGCGGGCAGAAATGGATGGAGTCAGTCTGCCTCCCATAGATAGATAAGATAGTTCAGGGAGGGGGAGGGGGGGGGCCCGGCCTATAGTTGCCCAATCTAGAAGAGGGGCCCGATCCTCTGCCCTACAATCTATAGGGATAGGGGGGTGAACCCGGGCGGGAAACTCTAGTGGGGGTCCGGTGTCCCGGTAGGGCCGAGGCCCTATCTATTCTATAGATGATAGTGATGCCACCATCTATTCCATACGTGATACAACGGGCCCTATCTATTCTATCTGTTCCTGCCTCCCCTCGGATTCGAGATGGGATAGATAGGGCGGAGATGGGATAGATAGGGCGGAGATAGGATAGATAGGGCTTACTCGGAGAAGGAACCAGAAACGGTGGCATTTCTTCGGACCCCCACTAGAGTTTCCCGGGCCGCCCACCCCCTTCTATAATTGAGAGTAGGGCCCATCTATCTATATCTCTCGGGCACAGAGAAAAACCAAACCCCCGGCTACCAGAACTATCTTATCTCTATAGGGGAGGGGCTAGCCGATAGACATCTAGAGGCCCCCCTACTACTCTCTATATAGGGCGGGCTCCCAGAGCGAGATAGGGTAGATAGGGCCCCCCTCCATAGTTTAGTTCAGAATTGATCCACCTTTCCGCCGGCCCAGAACAAGAAGAACCGGAGCAGCGGGACCAGGAGCCAGAAACAGAAGATAAAGAAGAGCCGCGGTTCGAGATAGGATAGAGAGGGCCAACTAGAACTAGAACTATAGGCCTCTACCAATCAAGTGGGAGCGGGACCGGAGGGCCTCTTATCCCTTATGGCCTTCCCCCTGGAACCAGAACCGGACCCCCGATCTGCCCCCTACCTCTTAATCCGCTCTCAACCTTATAGATCATAGTGGCTAGGTCCGCCCTCTATATAGATCTTCCATATAGCATAGCTGTCAAAGTGACCCGGGGAGCCCGGACCGCGGCTGGGTCCCGGATCTTCTTGTTCTGTTGCCCCAGAATTCTCAATTCTCTATATGGGGGGGGGGAGGGGGGGCGGGCCTATACTATATCTGTGAATCCGGCCCATATCCCATATCTATATGTACCGGACCTGCAACCAGATAGGAGAGATAGGGACGGACTGCCAGATATCTAGATAGGGTCAGAGAAAGAACCGGACGAGATCTATAGATAGGGGTGGGTGGGGGCCCCTATCTCTATCTCTGGTCTGGGCCCTACTCTAACTATAGGCCGGTGGGTGTCGATATATGGGCCCTACCTCTCCCCTACCTCGCCTATAGTTGCCGGCCGCCACTATCAAGGTAGGGCGGAGACAGAGAGGGAGAGAACAATCTAGTGATTCTCCCCTACATATAGAGTATAGGGTAGGGGGCCTGTCATGTTCTCGAGTTGCCCCAAGATAAGATAATTCTCTCTAAACTATAGATGGCCTTCGCTGAATAGATAGGTAGGGCTCCTTTCACCTATTGCCTTATCTCCAGACTGCCCTATCTATCCTATCTTGCCCGGAGCGAGCCCTATCTCGGAAACCGGGGCGTGGCATATAGAGAGTTGAGTTTCATTGGGATCCTTGAACTCGGGGACCGGGTCACGGAGGCCCGGATTTCTTTATTCTATGGGCCGGATAGATAGGGCTCCTGTTACTCCGGGCCCCTAGGATCAATAGGGCGGTTGGTTCAGTCCAGCCGCCCTATTGATTCTAGGGGCCGAGTCTCCCCCTCTCTCTAGATCTTGGTTCGGTTGGTTCAGCGAGACTATCTCTGTCCTCTGCCCGGTTCCGGTTTCCCGGATTGACTTACTCGGTTCCTTGAGATTGAAGATAGGGCCCTCTCGAGTGATCCATCTAGTGAGACAACTTAGTGATTCGCAGAGGGGATTCGAGATAGGATAGATAGGGCCGGGGGATAGGATAGATAGGCTTCCTATAACTTATGGAACTACTGATTCTCGGAACCCACCACCAGATATGGGATAGATAGGGCACCCACGGGGATGGGTGGATAGGGCCCCCATACCATATATTCTATACAGCCAACGGACAACCACCCTATATATAGATATGGCCCAGGACCAGCCCTATCCTTCGCCCACAAAACACATAACCCCCATTGATTGATTCTATAGGCCCTCCCAATATCTGAATAGGGGCTCCGCGGCCCGCTACCTTTCTTCAACAAATCAAGTGGGGGAATCTATAGTCGGGGCGGCCCTCCCCTTCGCTACCTAAGTGAGAGAAGGCCCCATATATCTAGAGCCATATCTATAGAAGGAAGGGCTCCCGAGATAGGATAGATAGGCACTGAGATAGGAGATAGGGCCCCCTATCTCTATATATCGAAGGAAAGAAACTGAACCGACCCACGGCCGATGGGGGATAGGATATATACTTATTCTATCTATAGGGGGCCAGATATAGATATCCCTATATAGAGCAGGCGGAGCGGCTCGACCGATAGATCGAGGGCGGCTATCTGACTATCGGCCGGATCGCTGGGCCTACTCTATGATCTATATGGCTTATATTCTATAGCTCGGCTCGACCATCGGGAGATAATTCTCTATCTAATCTACGTAGGGGACCGCCCGCCCGCCCACCCACCCCCACCCCCCACCTATATATCTCGCTTGGATTGGGGCAGAGAGATGGGATTGGCGGGCCCTAGACCTATATAGGCGGACTGCGGGGCGCCCCGGCCCGGGCCTCCCGGGGTCGGTTCCTATATATAGATTGCCGAGATAAGATATAATAGAGAGGGGAGAGGGCCCGATAAGAGAAGGGATATAGGGGCGGGGCCCTGTATCTATAGCCCTCTCTATTCGTATTAGGCCCCCCAGCCCACTCGGCCGCCCCGGCCCCCCAACCCCCCAATCCCCTCGGGGTGGGCGCCCTACCCTAGATTTCTATCTGAGGGGGTCGAGTGCCCCATATCGTCATAGGCCGTTGGCCGGGGCCCTCCTCCCCCGCCCCAGATATGAGATATGGCCTACCCTCTAGATCTTGGGGGTTGGGGCCCCCTATCTCTATATGGCTCTAGTCCCAGGGGAGCCCTATAGATCTATCCGGCCCCGGGGTCACCCCCGAGGGGCCCCTAGGCAGTCCGCCTATATAGGTCTAGGGCCCCCACCCCAATATAGAGAATCGAATTACACCTCCACCGGCCCCTCTCTCTATATATGGGGTGGGCTCGGGGAAATTCGAGTCGAGGTCGCCCCGGCAGTCCCCAACCCAGATAATAGCAGGCAATGGGTGGGCGGCGGGTCATTAACTGCCCTATCTATACCACCCTCTCTCGCCCATATATATAGATATATATAGAATAGAAGGAGGAGGGGGGGGGCGCCCCTATCTATATGTAGGCCCCCCCCTATCTAGATAGGGCCCATATCGTCATAGGGGGGGGGACTGCCTATATCTATACAGGGGTCATTTGGAAATTAAGGTCGAGGAGGGGGAGGAGGCCCATAGAGTTAGGGGGCCCCTACCCTATATATCTATCTGGGCCCCTATACCTATATAGATCTATATGGGGTGAGCGATAGTCTATATAGTTTCGAGTGGCACTCGACAGTCCAGTCCCCCCTCTAGATCTATATAGATCTATATAGATATATATATATAGATCTATATAGATCTATATAGATCTATATAGAGATCTATATGGGGGCTATAGAGGGGGGGGGTCGAGGACCCTATATATCTATCTGGCCCCGGGGTCATTAATTAAGTCGAGGTCACCCCCGGCCCCGAGGCCCTCCTCTAGATATCTATCTCTTTATCTATCTATCTATCTATCTATCTGAACTCTGAACTCTGAATTCTCCCTATATATTGATATGCGCCCCGGCCGCCAGGTCGAGGTCGCCCCTAGGGGTAATATAGGGGACCCCCGATGGGCCTCGGGGGCCGGGGGTAGGGGGTCGCGCCCCTATATCCAGAGGCCCCCCCTCTATAGATATGGCTCCCATCTATAGAGAGGGGGGGTCGAGGAACTCAACCGATAGGTTGAGGGACTCCCCCGCCCCTATATCTCTATCTGGGCTGGGGGCCTTATATCTCTATAGGCCAACGGCCCGATAGGGGCCCTATCTATCTGGGGGGGACCGGCCCCCCCAGATAGATATAGAGGACGGGGGATTGGGGGGTCGAGGAGGGCCCCTATCTAATCTCTATATGGGGCATAGGCACCCCTATCTCTATAGGGATAGGCCCCTATCTCCCTATCTATATAGAGACTGCTATGCTCAGGAGGATCTATGCTGGGGGGAGGGGAACTCTTTCTAGATATGCCTATATATCCCCTCCCCTATGGCCCCCTCCATATAGATCGAGTATAGATAGCCCTAGATATCTTCTCTATATGGCCCTCGATCTCCCCCCTCTATAGAGATATAGCTTTAAAGCCCATTATTCCGTAAGATATAGAGCCCCCCCTCCCCCTATCCTATGGGAAGGGAATCTTATCTTGTTCTATCTGCGCCGCCGAGCATAAATGCCGTCGGCCATACCATATAATATCGTCATAGGGGGGCCCTACTAACTCGATCCCCCCCGGAGCCCCCATATCTATATCTAGGGCCAGCTAGTTCAGATCTTGGGGGCCGCCATCCAGCAAGCCCTATATCTATATATGGAGTGAGTAGGTAGGTAAGTGAGTAAGTGGGGTTGTAGGGTTGTAAGTAGGTGGGTAGGGTTGTAGGGTTGTAGGTAGGTAAGTAAGGGGAGGCAGCAACTCCTACTCATCGAATTCCCCTATCTAGATATCTGCGTCGTGATGGGAGTAAAGAGGATGAACTGAACTACTCGACTCGACCTTACTTTACCTCGCGCTCTGTAACCTGCCTTAGATATAGAGTATAGGGCTTCGCGCTCTGTAGGATTTGAACCCACGGCATCGGGTTTTGGAGACCCGCGTTCTACCGGACTGAACTGAAAGCGCTTTCTTAGGATCCGTATCCGGGAACGGGAATAGATCGACACGGGAAGGACATAGGCCCGGTCGAGCGCTGCCCTGACGTCAGCGCCCCCAGATAATCTAGAGGGGGGGGGCTACCGGTCGAGCGCTCCTCGTCCTACTTGCAAAAAGAAAAAATCGAGGGCGCCGGCCCCCCAGATAGGAGATATGGCCTAGATCCCAGATAGAGCCGAGATAAGATATAATAGAGAGCCCCCGATCGGGGAGCCGAGATATAATATAGAGAGAGGGGGGGGGCCCCATAGAGTAGAGAAGATCTATAGGGAGGGGGGCTCCCCTCTATTCTATGGAGGGGGGGGGGGGCGGCTATATAGACTAGAGTCGGGCGAGCCCCTATCTCTCTCTAGATCTCTCTCTAGATCTCTCTCTAGATCTCTCTCTAGATCTATATATGGTATGCCCAGATCATATAGAGATAGGGGCCCGACGGCCTACTCTCTATTCTATAGCTGGGCCCCTATCTAGAACTCTAAGATAGGAAGGGGTGGGGGGGCGCCCCTATCTAGATAGGCCCCCTCCCCTCTATAGAGATGGGGCCTATAGACCTATGGGGGCTAGATAGGGCCCGACGAAGGAGGGAGTCGATCTATCGCCATATAGAGATAGAAAGGGAGCAGAAATGCCCCCTATCTATCTCTCTATCTATCTATCTATCTCTCTCTCTATCTATCTCTATATGGGGGCCCTCGACTCTATAGAGAGATGGCCCCGCCTAGATAATCGAATTCCACCTATATAGGCAAGGCCCCTCTATCTAGATATGGGGTGGGCGGGCGGTCGATAAATGCCCTCTCCCCAGAGAATAGATAGTAGAGGGGGGGGGGGGGAGGGCGCCAATGAAACTCTATATACCATCGCTCACACCCCGAACTATAGATGGGCTCTCGCCCCCATATAGATATATCTATATAGATCTATATATAGGGCCCCCACCCCTTCCTATCTTATCTTAGAGTTCTAGATAGGGGTATAGGGCTTACGGTCGAGACCCTCCCCCTCCTCGACCCCCCGATGGGCCGATGGGGGCCTATTAATATAGGGTAGGGGCGGCCCCCGGCCCATCGGGCCCCAACCCGGGGGCCTATCTATATAGGGGAGGGGTCCCCGATAGGGCCGTTGGCCGGGCCCCCAGAGAGATAAGATCTATAGGGGAGGGGCCGGATAGATCTATAGGGCTCCCCTGGGACTAGAGCCATATAGAGATAGGGGGCCGGGCCTATCTATATCTGAACTCTATATCTATATAGGGGAGGGGTCCCCATATATAGATAGGGCCCCATAGTCTCATTCAGGGTAGGGCCTATAGGGCCCCCAGAGAGATCTATAGGGGGCGTCGGGGGAGTACCCCAGATCTGGCTGGATAGGCCCCCCCTCCAGAGAATAGAGGGGAGCCCCCTCCCTGAACTCTCTTCTCTATGGGGGGGCCTATGGAATATAGATCTGGGGGGGCCCGCCGGGCGGGAGAGGAGGCGCCCTATCTATTATCTGGGGGCGGCTATAGATATAGAATAGGCGACCCGATGGCCGGGGCCCGCCCCCGCCCCAGATATATCTAGATAGGGGTCGGCCGGGTGGCAGTTCGGATGGCCTATAGAATAGAGAGTTCAGGGCCATCCATCTACCATCATCCATTCTATCCGCCATTCTCTATATATATACGTGATACAACCAGTCATATAGCTGGGGCCCCTATCCTATCTATCGCCTATCAATTTCTAGAGGGTCCCCCCACCCCATATATAGTTAGAGATAGGGCCCCCAGATCTATAGAATCTATAGATAGGCCCGGAGCGAGAGCGAGATCTATAGAGAGGGGGGGGGAGGGGGCTCCCCGGGGCCGGGGCGCCTATAGAGAGTATAGGGGTGCATAAATGACCTGACCTCTCCGGTAGGCTGCCCTGGTAGGCTGCTCCAACTAGACTATATACAGCCCGGTAGGCTGATCCAACTAGATATTCCATTCTATAGCCGCCCCCCATAGTCTCATTCAGGCCTATCTCTATCTGGTCGAGCGCCCCGGTCGAGCCCTTCTGTCCTAAACCCCGAAACTCGTCCAACTAGACTATATATCTAGATTGGAGATTGGGCGATTGATTCCTATAAGATTGACAGTGCGATTGATTCCATTCTCCATTCAATATGCGGACGAGGGACGTAGGAGTAGGGCGACTTGACTTGCTCGCCCCCCCGTTACTCGATCACAGTCGTTCGATCGGGGATCCCACGAATCCATGGGGTCATGTTCATGTTCATGAAGTAGTAACATTCCACCCTTCCCATTCCACCTGGTGAACATGAAATGAATCCAGTCACACACCTACATCTTGGCCCTATCTATATATGGGAATCCGGTGATCATGCCGATAAGGAACATGAATCCCACGGAACCAGCCGGGGCCCCGGATAGAACTCCCTCCCCGGATAGAGGGATAGAGAGATAGAGATAAAACTCCCATACCAGAAGATTTCTATATACTATACGGATCTATCATGTACGGAATACAATACACTCCACCCATTCGATCAGCGCATAACTACAATCGAGCACCGCCCCTACCCTATATAGAGAGTCTAGATAGGGGGTTGAGCCATATCTATATACAGGGTGCCGACCCCGACTCTATATAGCTATAGAGAGACCCCCTTTCTGATCTAATGCAGATGGGCACTAAAGATTGCCTATAGATCCCATATAGAGTGCCGGGGGGGCGAGTGGTTCGCTACCGACTAGGCCCTCTATCTACTATAGGGGCCCGCCCACCCCATAGTAGATAGAGGGAATGACCTGTAGATAGAGTAGGCCGCTCACCCCTCTCCCTCCCCGAATATCAATTCAATATCAGATATAGATAGGGGGCTCCATAGAATAGAGGGGAGCCTCTCGATATCTTATCTTATCCCATATAGAGAGTATAGAGGCGGGTAGAGAAACTTATATCTATAGATAGAGAGATAGATAGATAGAGAGAGAGAGAGATAGAGATATAGAGAGATAGATAGATAGAGATATATATCTGAGAGAGAGATAGATAGAGAGATAGAGATATAGAGAGAGAGATAGATAGAGAGATAGAGATCTATATCTATAGATATATATCTCTCTATCTATATAGATATATACCCAACCGGTCCTATCCAGATATAGGGGCGCACGCTAGGCGGAGGGAGAGGGTCTCGTCTCGATCGATAGATCGAGGACAACTAGGCTATACTCTACAGTCAGGTCAGTCGGCCTCCTATCTAGAACTATAAGATAAGATCTATAGGGAGGGGGAGGAGCCATATAGAACAGATAGATATGGATATAGAGCGAGATATAGATATCTATATCTATATAGATTCCTCAACCCGTCCGTTTGTTTGGGGTATATATAGAGAGAATACAAATCTAGTTTGCCCCTCTGCTTCAAAGATATCTATAGGGCAGAATACAAATCGATATCAGAGCCGGGTATATATAGATGGAATACAGATATAGATCTCTGGATTCTATACGCCCTATCCCTATATATTGACCTGATCTGGCGAACATATATCTAGATCTCGCTATATCGGTTCTCTATGCCCGCCTATCCCCCCCCTCACCCTCCGGGGGCGGGCCCCTCCCCTCTCTATAGATCAGATCTGGCGGATATAGTTGATCGGGGGTAGTCATATCACGGATGTAGATGGGATCTATAGGTGATCAATGCCATATAGAGATAGGGAATGGTCCCTTCCCTAACCCATATAGATATATAGAGAGGGGAGGGGGTCGGTTCTCTGGGGCCCTATATATAGATATAGATAGAGTTCTATATGGGATAGGGCCCGGATCTCTATAGACTGGAAGGCCGGGGTGGCATCCATCTATATAGAGATCTAGATATGACTGATGGCTAGATCTATATATAGATAGGGGCAGATAAAAGAGAGTGGGCCGTGACCGAACACAAACCCTATCTATATAGGCACTGGACTGACGAGGTGCATCCGCTCTATACCCTATATAGATGGCCCTCTAGACTAGATAGTTCGGGGCGGTGGCCCTATCTATCTATATGGGGGCTAGATTAGATAGGCACTGTTCGTTCGCCATCAGATATGGAGAGGGGGAACCGGTTCATGGTTCATCCAGCACAGCTATGGATGATCGGACCAGATATATAGCCTTTAGCTACTCACTCGATCGACAGCTCTTCAAAGCGGCCCTCTCCCATATATGGATAGGCCGGCCCGGCCCTCTATATAGACTAGGCTCTTCAGACAGACTCTCTCTAGTCGGCCCCCTATCCCTATCTCTGCAGGTTCGAACCATAGATAGGGCGCCCAGCCTAGCCTAGCCCCCACCCCCACCTCTAGAATCGGGAATCGGGAGATCCAGCACAGCCATATAGATATTTCTAGGGGGAGTTTGGGATGGGCAGATAGGGGCCCGACGGCCTACCCATATATATAGAGATATGGGGGGCCTACTCTATATAGCTTAGCTTAGCTATGCCAACCAACACATAGATCTCATCTATATACGTGATATGACTACCCCCTATCTGGCATAGTTCCATAGCTCCCTAAGGGAGAAAGGGAGCTATGGAACTAACTAACCATTATGGCGAGGGGCGAGGAGAGATCCCCCGGCGATCTGTGCGGTGGAGCCCTATCTATAGATCTGGCATCGATCAAGCTACCCGCGTCCAGTCCGTGGCCGCATCCCCTCTCTCTATATCTAGAGTGCTCCCATCTATCCACCCACTATCTCATCTATAGTCACGACCCGCTCTCCCTTATCAGAAATAAATTCTAAGGGAATTCTGACCCTGATCCGCTACGATCAATCAATGGTGAACCGGTGGCTGGTTAGAGAGGAATGGTACCTCAATGGCCAAGTGAGTACCTATCGCTTCACCACTCTCCGCCCTACACCACTCTCCACCCTATAGAATAGAGAGAACTGGGCTCGCGGATGCCCATCTCTAACTATAGAACAGCTGTCTCCCGTCTCCAAACAAACGTTTCTATATGTGTGTGTTTATGCGCTCGGCCGACCGGATCTCTTCCTTCCATAGAAGAGCCAGAGAGATCTATAGGGGACCGAAACGACTATCGACGACTATCTATAGGACTGATCCGATGCACCATCGCCCGACCCGAATAGAGTTCAAGATGAACTCTCAACTCTCATTCATATACCGTAGTGATGGGTTGTGCCCGGGACCCCCTTTCTATCTGATCCCGCTTGCCGTAGCGTAGTGCCGGCCGCACGAGTCATAGCTTCGGAGAAAGTCCTTTTTGCTGATCCCTGACGACTATCCACAGTCCTTCGCTGATTGTATGATCACCACAGTCCTCCGCTGATTGCATGATCACCACAGTCCTCCGTTGATTGTATGGTCATAGAACTATTAACTCGAACGTAGCGCCCGCGAAGAAGGTATATATCTAGTTCGAAACGAATTGAATCCTCGACCCAACCGGCATTCCACTGATATGGGGCCCTCGACCTCCAGATAGATCTCTCTATAGGGGCGGGGGAGTGCCCATATCGTCATAGGGGGCCCTCACCCTCCAGATAGATCAGATCAGATCAGATAAGATAGTTCAGGAGGGGGTGGGTAGGGTAGGGGCGCCATATCTATGACCTGAACCTCTCTATCTCTCTCTATATCTCTCTCTCCCTCGGCGTCCTATCTGTATATAGAGTCGGGTATTCCATTCTATTCGATCGATGCGCTTACCGATTAGTCCGATGTCGGGTACTCGCGTCAACTTGTATCTCCCGAATCTCCGGGCCAACTCTCCAATCTCGCTGGAAGGAATCCTTTACCCTACCGGTTGCCCGTTCGTGAGCCATTGGGTGGGGTGGCCCGAACTGTCGAGGGCCCCTATCGAAATGCCCTATCGAACCTATCGAAATGCCCTATCGAAATGCCCTATCAAGATGAATTAAATAGGGCATGGCATTTCGATAGGTTCGATAGGTTCCTATCTTATCTTCTGACCCGGCCCCGCACCTACCTGGTGAGATCTTCTCCTATACTGAGATATGAGAGAGATATGATATGGGTAGGTCAGGTCTACAGTAGGCATTGAACCTACCAAATCAAGGGGGGACATCTCTCTATCTATCTCTCGATCTGTATTCTATATGAAACCCATTGATCTGGGTTTGATCTATCTATCTATCTATCTATCTATCCCTCTAGATATGGGAGAGAGGGGCACCCTCCCCGCCTCATATCAATCTTCTCTCTGCCCTCTATCTGGCAGATGGAGATATAGGCTTCTCTCCACCTAGATCTAGCATCCTCTCATTCTATATGCCCTCTAGATTGATCTGGCAAACTACTATAAGATAAGATCTATAGGGAGGGGTGGGGGCACCAACTCTCTCTATGGCGCCCCGGCCAGCGGAGCATAGCATATAGAGAGGAGAGAGTCCCCCGCCAACTCCCAACTCGATATAGAACTAGTTCTATCGGCCACCTCTACTATCAGGCATAGGCCCCCGATGGGAGTAGCGGGTGAGATGCTCCCTATCTACATGACCCGATCTATATCTATATAGGGGCGGGTGAGATGCCCCTACCCCTATTATTAAGGCATAGGATAGGCCCCCTATAGAGATATGGGTTCTCTCGGCCGGCCTGCCGGGGGAAGAGAGCAGCCCCTCTATCTATATGGATATGGGTTCTCTCGGCCGGGTGCTGCTCGGCTGCTAGCTTGGCCCTATATAGAGATCTGGCCGCCCCTCCCCCGAGGCATAGGCCGGCTGATAGGGGGGGGATCGGATTGCCTCTATATAGAATGTCCGGAGTCCCGTCGAATATCAATCATCTTATCACTCGATATCGTCATAGGGGGGGCCCCTATAGAATCTATATATCTCCCCTATCTATATATGGCACTACCAAACCTATAGATGTAGATGAATGGATGAGGAGCATGCCCCCACCCCATATATTCTATATATCAGTTCGGTTCGGTCGAGAGCCTGACGATTCGCGAGTTGACGAGGGTGGGTCGACAGGGAAGGATCGGATCCTCGATTGATTGCCGGATGCTGGAGGCTGCTCGACCGCCTGGAGCCTATCTAATCTGAACTATGGGGAGCTACCGCTACCAGATCTATATTCTATTGGGTGGGGCGGGGCGGGGGGCTGGGCCGGCGGGAATGATTCTATTATAGACGTGATATCAGTCATCAGTCGTATCTATCATGCGCCATATAGATATAGAATAGAGAGGAGAGTCTAATCTATATATGGCCCCGCCCCCAGATGATAAAATAGAATAGGGGCACTATGGATAGGATAGGGCTATCGGTTGAATCCCTCGACCCCAATCCCATCAGTGGGCCCCAATCCCATCTAGAGATCTGGGCGCGATAGAAAGGGACCTCCAACGGGCCGATGGTCGAGCCGGGCATAGCATATAGTCCCGTCGGCACCCGGGCAGTCCACTATATAGCTATAGTCTCTATATGGCTCTATACAGCTCTCTATCTATATCTATATGGCAACGGGAGAGCAGAGGAGAGGAACTCGACCGAGAGGAGGGGAGGGACCGGCTCAACCCCCCTCCCCTCCCCTAGATGGGATATGGGCGCTCCCTCGCCCCTGAACTCTATCTCTATCTGGGGAGGGCCCCTATCCCCTATCCCCCTATCCATAGTGAGGGGAGGGGCAGATAGAGAAATATATAGATATCTGATGGATTGTAAGTCGTATCACTTTTATCGAGTAACGATGGGATGGATATCCATCTGATCGGATTGGTACCCTATCTCTCTATGGCCCACCCCAGACTAGAGAGATGGGTAGGTGGGACTAGAATCTACGACTAGCCCTATGCCAGATAGAGATAGATAGGAAAGGGCATATAGAATAGAGTTCTTCATCACAGACCGGCTCCCCTCCCGTTCGCAGACAGACGGCACACTCCCCATGAATGGAATGGTTGGCATATATAGATAGGGGTTGGGATCGAGGGGAGCCCCAGAGAGGAGAGATATATAGGCAGGCATCACAAACCCGAGGGCGACTATCTAGAGTCGGCCAGCCAATCATCCCTAGCTTTGTTTGTATTACATATGTAATATAATACAAGAGTATATAGCTATGTTTCCCAACCGATCAATCACACCAGATCCGACATAGATATATATCTCCGAACCATGTATGATGGGGCCCCTATCTAGATGATATGACGAAGCCCCTCTCCTCTCTATTCTATCTTATCTCGGCTCCCAGATCTATATAGAGGGCTCGACTGATCAATGGTATTCACGGATCAGTACCCCCCCAATCCAATCCCATATATCTAGAGGGGGCAGCCGATCCCAATCCCATATATCTAGAGGGGGCAGCCAATCGGGTAACAGAACTCTAGGGGAGGGGCCCGGTGAGTAGGTGGTGGCCGGTAGAGGAATGGATGTAGAATGCCACCACCCCAAACCGGCCCGGCCAATACCGGCCAATAGCCATCCATCCTATAGTAAGTGTAGTGGCCATCCGTGTGCCCCTACCCTATCTTAGTTCTGAACGAACCCAGATGTCCCTCTATATAGATGTATATGGCAATATCAATATCAAGTGATATGATATGATATGATATGATATGATATGATATGATATGATATGATATGATATGATAAATATATGGTATGGTATGGTATGGTATGGTATGGTATGGTATGGTATGGTATGGTATGGTATGGGGGTCGAGCGGCGAACCAATAGGCCAAGGAGCGGCCGTCCCCAACCCTATATAATATATCTGATCTGATCTGATCTGATCTGATCTGATCTGATCTGATCTGATCTGATCTGATCTTCTGTTTCTGGGAATGAGCTATGGTTGGCGAGCCTATAATTCCCGTTCCCCCCCACCCGGGGATTATAGGGAATGGTAGGGCTGAGCCCTGCGCGAAGGAGAGGAAAGGGAAGGAGAAGCAGTGGTTGGCGAGCCCCTGGGCTGAGTCTAGCTATAGTTGGGGTCGATAACTAGAGTTAGTTGCGAGAATGATCTATCTGGTGGGACATTCATGTTACGTATAGAATATGGGTAGGGGGGGCGGGCGCTGGCGACCTGACCCTTCCTCTTGGCATGATCGGGGAGTCAATGATGGGAGAAGGGGCACGCCCAAATATGCTGGTTTCTCTCCCTTCTATAGTCCATTTCATTAGGGCTAGTCCCCCTCGAGCCAATGCCCGGTGAGTGGCACCAGCGGGATCCAGCCGCAGGCCCCCCACCTTTCAGATAGTTGCATCATCATATATATAGAATTCTCCCTTCCATTATTGGTTTATCCCCCGCTCAACTCTATAACTAGCCCTACTCTCTATAGGGCCCTATATAGATATCTGCCAGCATGCTTCTTCTATTCCCATCCCTGTCACAAATCATTCTTATCAGGAATGTGACTGTGACTCATCAATTATGATTGGGGATGAGTGCCGATCCTCACTCCCCGAGCCCCCCCCTATATATAGATGGCCGGCTATAGTATAGTATAGTATAGTATAGTATAGTATAGTATAGTATAGTATAGTATAGTATAGTATAGTATAGTAGGGCATTTGCAGAAATCAGTTCTATAGAGGCAGAAGAAACCTTGCTCTATCCTCTATCTAAGTAGATACATTTTGATAGGGACATGTTTCAGTAATCCTCGCTCTCGCGTACCACCGTATCGGCCCACTGAATCTTGGGACCCCCCATAGATATATAGGTATTCCCACCCCCCCGAACCTCTATATGATATCTCCTTATATAGATATATAGGGCCGAATGGGCGTGATGAGTCGACATCGAGATCATGATTATGTAGCGCCCCCGTTCGTGATTTCTATATAGAGGGGGCGTTCTCCATGAAAGGACTACTAGGTTCTACACTAGGTATGGGTAGGACCTACCAGGTGCTAAGGTTACTTTGAAACCCGAGTCGGTGCCTACTCGCCGAAATGAAACTCTCTGCCAGGACTAGCCCGATTCCATATTCACCTGTCGATCTGCGAGATATATAGATAGGGCAGATCAGATCTATAGGTAGGGGGGCGGGTCCGGGTCTACTATAGAGTAGAGTGGAGGCCATATATAGATAGGGAGTTATTCATTGATACAGGGGAAGGAGAGGCCCCTCTCTCTATATGGCACCTCGACTCCCCTCTCTATATAACTGGCCTTCTTCTATTCTTCTGCTTCCCACCCACCGTCCAAGCGATCACCTATATCTCGTAACACGAGCCAATCCAGAGCCGTCAGTCTATTCATAATGAGATAATATTTTTCGCCCATCCCATATTAGTTATATAGAGGGGGGGAGGGGGACACCCTTCTCTATATAGGGGTGGTACTGAAGAGGGGGGACTCTAAGGACTAATGAGAGAGCCCGGCCGATTGGCAGAACGAAACATTCAACTATTCACCTTCTATATAGAGGGGGGGCACGGAAACCTCGTCAAAGGGTGGCACAGCTGGCTTGCACTGATCGGCTACCCTCTGGAAATCTATATATGCCCGCTCTAACCGTGCCGTATAGTATATAGTGGTATATAGTGAGTTGTCCGCTGATTTGCCTTATATCCTTTAATGGCCCATTTCTATATAGAGGGGCCCGCTGAGCCTCTATATATATCTGTGCTACATCCGATCTCATGCCCTCTATATTGTGGCTTCGTATGGCAAATAAACCTATGCACCCACCGTGTCTCTGCTCCAGTTCCTTCTGGGTCTTTATCCCTCTATGGCCAGTTCTATATAGAGGGGCATATATAGCCCGATAGGGAGACTTTGTGGAGAAGCTGGGGTCAACAATTGGCTCTGCTGGATCCCCTATATATATATAGAACTCGGCTGGGTATGGGTAAAGATCAATTGAGATGAGGTCCGGGAGTAGCCCCCGGGAGTAGCCCCCGGGAGTAGCCCCCGGAGTAGATATAGGGGCTACTCCCGGGGGCGCTCGACCTTTCATCTGCCCCTCTATCCACTCTCCTCGAGTCCGTCCCTAGAGTGGATAGAGGGGCACCATATATAGATAGGGGGACCTCGATCGAGTGCCCCTGGGGACGATAGGGGAAACCAGAACTATATACAGCCGGGGCCGGGGATCTCTCTTCACTTGATTGACGGACAGCTCTCCCCCAATAGAGAGTTCAGATAGGGCCGATGATATATAGTAGCCGCCCTCTCTCTATATTGATGCCCGCCCCGGGCGGATATGATATATACGAGTGAGTTCTATATATAGGGGAGCAAGCAGAGCGTGGAGCGGGGTTCAGCAGGTGCAGGTGCGGGTGCAGGCCTATCTATATATGGGCCGGGTGCGGGTGCAGGTTCAGCGAAGATCCGGGCCCCCCCCCTCTATATAGATCTCGGATCTATATGGGTATATGCGCTCGGGGTTGGGACCTCCCGCCCCCCCTATATCTAGATGGCTATAGACTGGCACTCTAAGCTATCATATAGAGAGTATATAGATATATAGATCTATATCTCTCTATATCTCTATATCTCTCTATATCTATAGATATAGAGAGATATAGAGAGATGTATATAGATCTGGCAAACCAGCTCGAGCCCCTATATAGATATATGGAGATATATAGATAGGGGTACCGGTCAACCTCGATCTCACCCATATACATATAGAGTACAAGCTAGCATGATTATGCCTACTCAAGCCCCTATATAGATATATGGAGATATATAGATAGGGGTATCGGTCAACCTCGATCGAAGCACCCTCTCTCTATATCATATCGCTCGCATGACGGAGCCGTCAACGAGATCCCACTCCGTCTGTTCGGAATGATGGACCCCTATATATGGATAGGTGCTGGGAAGATATAGATGTTTTCTCATCATTCCACTCGTTCGAATCTCAATCTCATTTCTCCCCCGCATGACTGGATAAGTGCGTCAATTCGTTCATTCTGGCCCCTCTCTATACTCCGGCCCCTCTATTCTATATCTTGAATAAGGGAATAAGGGCAGATATAGATAGAGGGGGGAGAGGGCTGCTTCTATATGGTAAGGGCTGCTGTTCTTCCTTCCGGCCGGGCATATAGAACTATAGGGGCCCTCCAGTTAAGATCTAATCAGTATATAGGGGCCCCTCTATATAGTTCTCTATACTGGCGCCGTTCCTCGATCCCAACCCCAACTTTCTTTAGATATAGATAGGATCCCCTATCTATATATCTGAGGCGGGAGGCGGCCCGGGCCTATCTAAATCTCAATCTCAATCTCCCATATCTAATCTATATATAGGGGGGGGGTGCCAATGAAACTATATACTGTGCCAATAAATATAGACTGTGCCAATGAAACTATATACTGTGGGGGGTGGGGGCACTCGACTATATATCTATCTGGGGAGGGGTCGCCGTCTAGACTCTATGGCATGTATACAGGTTTGGCATAAATATTCTACCGAAGATATATAGATAGGGCCCAACTGGATGGGACGGCCTCTACTAAGAAATCTATTTGGGGGCAGGGTGGAGGAACTGATGACTATCGAATGCCGGGGTGAATACCAGGAAAGCGGTGTCTGCGACCTATCTATATCTGGGGGCGGCCTGCCTATGAGAGACTAATATAGGGGTAGGGGCGTCATCAATTCGGGGAGACCGAGTATACTACGACCTGAAGGGACTCCAGTCCTATAGTCTAGCCCCCCCCTCTCTATATATCTGCGATGGGACGAGGGAAACGACTATAGATAGCCGCGCGTAGATAAGATATATGGGGGAGTATAGGTATAGTCGGCACCCTATATAGAGAAGATCTATGGCGACGGCCCTCACTAGTGTTACTAGACTGTTACTACTATATATATAGGCCGGCAATGCCCCTATCTATATATGGCCATAGTACAAATAGATATCTGAGTACCTGAGATATCTATATAGGCGCGAGTAACACCGGCTACGCGAGTAACACCAGCTACGCGAGTAACACCAGGTCAGTAGAATGCCTATCGACCCTCCATAGAATATATAGGCTTTGAATAGATAGGCCTGATAGCCGACCCGAGCCCCTCTATATAGATAGGGACCCCCCATCTCTCTATATAGGGGAACAATCTATTTAGTAGGTGGGGGCCCTAACTGTCATGTTACTGTCATGCTACTAAGATATCTCTGGTCATGTTACTGTCATGCTACTGTACTGGGCTGGGGAACCTGCCCCTACCGTTCTGTTCGATATCCCTCTTGTCTCTAGGGCCTTTCTATCTGCCCCCCTCTCTATATATCTGGAATCCCCATATAGAGAGAGGGGTGCCCCCTATATAGAGATATCTCCCCTATCCCTATCTATAACAATTCTATACGCCCCATCTCCATCTAGATAGATTAATCGCCCGCCTATCGGGCCGTATAGATATATAGGCCGGGCGAGGGAGATTGAGACCTATTCTCGCGGGGCCCTATAGATATATAGGCATGGGTATATATAGAGAGGGGGCTCGAGATAAGATATGGTATCGGTCAGTAATTCTCTCTATATAGTCTCCCTATCTATATATATGGCCGGAGATATATAGATAGGGGCCCCATATAGAGAGATAGGCACCCCCCGTGCTTACTGCCGGTCCTCACCCCCCCCCTCTATAGATATGGCAGTTCTGCCATATAGATCTATAGGGCGAGGGCCCCCCATATATTCTATGGCGAGGTAGAATCTATAGTCGATTAGATAGGGGGCCCCCTATCTCTCTATGTGGGCCGAGCGTAGCGAGCACTCCCCTTTCCAATATAGAGATCAGATATATAGGTAGGGGGCGGCACCCCTCTCTATATAGGCGATATCTATATAGGGGGGTGAACGCAGCGTACGGAGTGAACCACTCGCCTATATAGAGATCTATGCTTGCAGAAGATATATATATAGATATCTATATATATCTATATATATCTATATATATCTATATATATCTATATATATATCTATAATTGAGGCACTCCGGTGAACGCATAGATGCGGGTTTTCCCGGCATGTTTCCAGTGCCGCCATAGAGCCGGCCGGTTCAGAGAGAGGGTAGGTGCCCCCACCCCTATATATATCTGTGAAGATATATAGAGAGGGGGAGGTTGGGCAGTGAAGAGGGAAGGCAGGCGGGATGCTGGCTTGCCATATCTATATATAGGGGTGGGGGCGAGTCCCCAACGCGGTGTATAGGGGGGTTGGGCAGTGAAGAAGAAGGCAGGTGGGCCTATATAGATATCTGGGGGTGCTGATGTGTTTGGGCGAGTGCGCCGTGTGTCCATCAGTCCAGAGAGGAGGTAGGTATGCTGTCCTGAGGTGTTGGGGGGGTTGGCCGAGAGCCCATCTGTGGGGAGAGAGGGTAGGGAGATATAGAGAGAGGGGGGGAGAGAGGGTAGATAGGAATGCAGGCAGGCTGTGTTGGGGCGCCGAATGCCCATCAGTCCAGAGAGAGGGCAGGTGGGGCCATATAGATAGAGAGTTTGATCTCTGGGAATATAGAGTGATATAGATGGGGGGCCATATAGATAGATAGGCATTCCCATATAGATAGTTATATAGAGGGCCCCCTATATAGAGGCTGATATATAGGGCAGATAGATATATAGGCAGATATAGATAGATGGCCCTCAAGTCATATTCTCCATCTCGTCCTCATCCATCCATAAAGGATAGATGTCTCATCCATCCATAAAGGATAGATGACTGGTCCTATTCTATCCCATTCTATATAGACGTGATATGACTGATGACTGCACGTATGCCCGCACGGCATAGAACTTTCCTATAGATTTCCATACTCTATAGTCTAGTCATCAATCTCCTGACCGGTCATATGGGATGAAAGGGTTGGGTCCCTATAGAGAGATATGGCCGGGGATAGACATCAATCCCCCGGCCTAAAGATCTGATCTCTATAGCCCAGTCGGATGAGATAGATGGATGATCGATCCAAACTGGACCTCCGGTTCGCTTCATTCTGCATATGAGATAGCCCCACTCCCCACTCTCTATATGCATGCTATGCCATCGATTCGACCAGATCTATCTAGAAATCGGTTGGGTAGGTTTCACAGTCATATGGGATAGACATCTATCTGGGACTGGGATACAATCGGTTCGCATCACTGTAGTGCCAATCATGCTACAATAGGGAGTAGAGAGCGGCATGCCTATATAGATCTGCCCCCCTCTCTATATATCTGCCCTCTCTATATATCTGAGCGGCCCCCTCTCTATATGAAGATCGAAGAATTATTGGACAACAGAGGGCTACACCGGTTACGTACAGAGTATGGCCAGTAGGTCTGCACCCATCCACTCTATCTAGGTTCCGGGGTACCCCTCTTCTATATCTGAGAATAGATAGGGGGGGTCCATATAGATATCTATATAGAGGGTCGAAGACTGCGGGTCCTGCCCCCCCTATATAGAGATCTGATATCTGGCTCAATTCAAGTTCGGGCCCACTCCCCAGTCTCGAATAAGAATTATTGGACAACAGAGCTATATAGAGTCTGCCCCCCCCTCTCTATAAACTCTCTATCTCACCAACAAATATATCTGAATAGAGGGGGTCATGAATGTAAGATATATGTAAAAAACTCTATATCAGAGCGGGGAGAGATTCACCACATCAGCAGAACTGCTCGAGATAGAGGTACATACTCACCTCTATCTAGAAAGGATGTGTACCGATAGGGAGAAGGATGTGTACCGATAGGGATAGGGAGAAGGATGTCGAGGGGGAAGGATCGATAGGTCGAGGAACTCTCCCGCCCCCCCATATAGATATCTGGAGGCCCCATCTAGATAGATAGATAGATAGATATCTCTCTATATATCTATATAGATATATCTATATAGAGAGATATATAGATATATAGATATCTATCTATCTATCTATCTCAGATATAGATCTATCTCAGATATAGATCTATCTATCTATCTATCTCAGATATAGATCTATCTCAGATAGATATCTCAGATATAGATCTATCTATCTCAGATAGATATCTCAGATAGATATCTATCTATCTATCTATCTATCTATCTCAGATATAGATCTATCTATCTATCTATCTATCTATATATATATATATCATATCGATTATGGATAGTGGGCATCCCCGAATTCATATTCATAGATCCGATTCCCAGATAGTCCAAGATTACTTCCCGATTCCCTGATTCCCCAATATATAGAGTCTCTATCTCCCAACAAACATATAGGGTATATGGGCCCAAGCTTGATCCCTTCATACCATTGATTCCTTCACTCACTCCCCTGATCCCGAGAATCCAAGATCCCAGAGATTCCTTCATCCCAGCAGTCAACCGGTCAATTGATTACTTGCTCGACGGCGCTGTTCGTCGCTCACTGATATATATATATATATATATATACCTCGTAGATATATATGTAATACCCATATATCTATATAGGGGCCCCATATAGAGGTAGGGGGCCCCAACCTCTATATGGGGGAGTTCAGGGCTCGCCCCATATATAGATAGGGGTATATATATATATATAGTAGAGAGAATCTATCTTAGGGCCGGGATAGCGGCCCATAGATATAGAGATCTATATATATAGGCCGATCGGGTGGGCCCCTACCCCTGAACTATCTAGGACTACTGTCTATCTCGCTCCCCCAGCTGTCCAGCGCTCCGATCCCTTCCCTATCTATGGGGGGCCGCCAGATCTCTCTATAGGGAAGATCTATATAGAGGGCGATCCCATATCTATCTAGAGGGGGAGGGGACCAGATCTATATAGATGGGATTGGGCTCCCCCGCCCCCTCTATATAGATAATAGATATGGCAAGATCTATAGAGAGGGCCCCCCCCAACCCAATAGAGATTAATGATCATCTATATAGATAGGGCCCCGACATCTATATATCGTTAGTTAGTTGGCCCTATCTAGATATCTCATAAACCGTATGAACAACTATATAGATTGGGGCGCGATCTACCAATCCCCGGGGCACCAACCCGCCTCCAATGGATTGGGTTGGGGAGGGAAGGGAATATAGGGTTCTCGGCTATCTATAGATAGAGTAGGTATATCTCTATCTGGCCGCCCCCCAGACATAACTATGGAGTGCCGACTAGACTATAGACTATAGAGAGTCTCCCTCGGCATACGAAGCCCCTCCCCTATATATAGAACTTAGAACTCCCTTACGACTGAAGATATGTAGATAGGCAATCGTCACTGTTATGAATCGAGGTACTATCGGATCGGATCGGATCGGATCGGATCGGATCGGATCGGATCGGATCGGATCGGATCGGATCGGATCGGATCGGATCGGATCGGATCGGACAACCTATATTGTTTGTCAAGACAAGATTGTTTGTATTTTGACAACTTTGTCACCCTGATCAACATTGTCAATCAAATGTTGTCACCCCGATCAACATTGTCACCCCGATCAACATTGTCACCCTGATCAACATTGTCAAAATACAAGAAATCTTCCCACTTTACCTCCCCTTCCTTTCCCGCCCCTATCTCTATTTGGGCCGCCCCATATCATATATAGACAGGGCTCCGCTCTAGATATAGAGGGGCTTCCATCAAGCTGCCAAGGAACAAGCCAGGGAACGGGAACAAGCCCGGGAGACAAGAACCCACTCTCTACATGGCCACGCCCTCCCACTCCAGATATAGAAGGTCTCCTCCTCTTGGCTTTCGCTATCCGGTATCGGTCCGATCCTACCGCCGGTATTGATACAGATATATTGGCTGCGGAGAGCTCGCCACCGTCCCCCAAGCTCAAGCTGTTCGCTGAGAGCTTGATCAAGATATATAGAGAGGGCGTGGCCATGTAGAGAGTGGGGGTTGGCAGCAGATATGGGATATGGCCGATGCTTACTATTAAGATTCATAGCCGCGGCGAGAGTATATATCTTGTATATATCTTAACTTAACTTCAGTTCTATGAAGCCTAATATAGGCGGGGGCGGCGCTGCCGCCATCTATCTCTATCTATAGGATATCTCAATTATAAGCTAAGCGTTTCCTCGAGTTCCCCGGAGACTAAGGCTAGGGGATGATCCTGCCAATGCCAATCTCGACCCCACCCAACCTCCTACCAATATTGATGGAGAGGAGATATTTTGCCCCTCGATCATGAGCGAAAGTTGACCCGCCGAGCGGCCCGGCCATATATAGCCTAGCCATATATAGATCTATCTGGCGGCCCCACCAAATATATAGATTCTCCAAATGGAATCCGTTGAGGCTATCTGACTATCGGCCGGATCGCGATCAGCATTTGGAGAACCCTCTTGATCCAGCCCCCTCTCGGGCTCAAACTAGTCAGAGACCGAGTGATTCTCCAGATAGATCTGCCTTTCAGATATAATAAGGGAGGCCCTTTCTTTCTATATAGATAGGGATAGGGCCCATATAGATAGATATAGATAGGGGTTAGCAGATATATAGATCACCTCGTCAGATAGTTCAGATGGGGGCCCCCTCTCTCTCTATATATCTTCAGGTCTATACATCTAGTCGACCTAGTCCAAAAGGTTCAGGATCGGGCTGGACCAGACCCAGACGAGATAGGGTAGGGTCATACTGATCTGCTCGACTATAGACTCTATATAGCCGTCCCCATATAGTCAGTCAGTCACATACTGATCGATCGCAAGTCCGAATCTGAATCGAGGAATAGAGATGGATGGCCTATCTATATATCGGCTCGACCCCCCACCTATCTATATCTGACCCCCCCCCTCTCTATATAGATCGGCTCCCCCATATAGATAGAGGCTCGCCCATAGATAGGGGGCTGGGGCGGATAGGGATAGCCCCGATAGGGCAGAACTCTAGATAGCCCCGATCTATAGATCTCTATCCTCTCGATCGAGTACCGAGTGGCTTGCCTACTGTCTGTAGGTCCCCTAGATCTATAACTCCAACCTGTATTCTGTAGGTCCCCTATATCTCTAACTGCGATCCCCTATGGGTTGGTACTCACTAGACAGGTTGGCCCATAGGGGAGATACAGAATACAGGTCAGGCCCTATATAGAGAACTACTCTCCACTGATCTGATTATATACGTGATGTGATACGCCTATACTCGCAACCAGTCCATATAGATAAGATCTGATCTATATAGAGGGGGAGGGGGAGAGGGGGGGCCGAGGTCTGGTCCCTCTATATAGATATGGGCCCCTATCTATATATGGGGCCCCCCTCTATATAGACCTAGGGGCCCCTATCTATATATGGGAGGGATGGTCCCCTATCTATATATGGGAGCAAGGGATGGTCCCCCTCTCTATATATGGGGGATGGCCCCCCTATATAGATCCCTCATGCCTAGGTCTGGTCGGGCATGCCTACTCTGTCCCCGGGGAGCAAGGGATGGAGAACTCGGGATTGTCTATATCTAATCAACTATCACTCTACTATACTCGAGGATAGGGGTAGGTCATCTCCCCAAATAGATAGGACTTTCTCCGGATGATCAGCATCGGCTGATATATAGATGTTAGTTAGTTAGTTAGTTGCGAGTGAAGCCTCTAGATAGATAGGCCACTGAGATAGTGATACCATACCAGCGAGGATAACTCTTCTATCCGCCATTCTATTATATACGTGATACCAGATATAGAGGGGTGATAGAAATGGTATCGATCCCCTATCTAGATAGACCCCCCATCTCCCATCTGGGGATAGCGGCAACTCCCCGATAGGGAGGGGAAGTTGGAAACGGTATGGACAACTATCCCCTCGCCCACCTGTATTCGGCGAATAGCCACCCCGCCGGAGGCAGAAACGCGAGCCCCCCCCCCAGAATCTGAACTATGGCCGCCCCTATATATAGATCTGCCCTCAAGGGACACAGCCCGGCCCGCTCAATAGTGAAGTGAGGCCCCAGATATGAGATATGGTGGGCGAGATCTCTATATAGGGGGGCAAACAGCCCTACCCTAGATTCTATAGATGGTATATATAGATATGGTGTTGTTCTAGGCGGTCAGAGACACCTTCCCAGAGATCTCTATAGGGCCTCCCCAGATCTCCATCTCCCATCTCTATATAGGGGGGCCTATCTAATCTAGAATTCCCCATAGGCTTTCCAGTAGGCGGGGAGTGCCCCATATATAGATAGGGCGACTCTATATTATCTATATAGATAGCCTAGTCGCGCCGCCATATATAGATAGGGGCCCCCCCCCTCTCTATAGATCTCGGATCTATATATATATATCTCCCCGAGAGAACTATGCGCCATCACCGGCCCTATATACAGAACTCAATGAGATGAGATCGATATAATGCTCTTCTTCTTCTCTTCTCTCTATATTCATCAGATATAGAAGAGAGGGCCGCCGGGACCCTAGATATAGAGTTCAGATATAGATATAGATATAGATATGGTCATCTCATCTGACCTGACTGGAGAATGAAGCAACATCATATACTAGATATGGGGCACTCCCCCTATATCTATATGGAGGTCGACTTCAGATTCCAGAAGATATATATAGTATAGGCCCGGTTGGTTTTTTGTAGCTTTCTCGATGGCTACGATTCACATATATAGATAGGGGCCGGCCCCCTATCTCTATATTGGAGTGAGTGATCAAAGTGGGAATTGAACGAGGACTGAAGAACCGGGAATCCGCATCTCTTCTTGCACGGTCCCACCATCCGGCCCCGGCCTCTATCTATATAGATTCTATCTAGGGGCGCAGAACCTGGTTTCGGTGCCGGTCGAGTAGCTCTCTCTTCTTGTCCCGGAGACGGAGAGAGCGAGGTGACCTGGGGATGGGGATACTCATTGGCCCTATATCTCAAATGAAATGAAATGAAATATATTTCGGCACGGCAGCCCGGCGTTCTGGGAAACGGAACCTGTGGCCCCGGTGGTGCAGCAATGAAACACCGTCGGCCCTATAGAACTATATATCATCACTGCAATCCGTATGCGAATACCCCCACCCCATACTGTACTCGCAAGTTTCTCCCTCTCCGCACTTACCATTGATACAATCAATGGGAAGGGGGCCCGACTGACTGATAGGAGCGAAGAAGCATGGGAATAATATGACTGCCGGATGGGAGAGGAACACTTCCCCTATATATAGATATGGCCTCCGCCGGGGCGCCATATCTAGAATCCTGAACTCTATCTGGAGGGGTGATTACATGACCAGCTCCGGTCGAGATGCGGGATTGGAATTGAAATGGTGCAAGAACATCCATCGAATCGCCCCGCCTACTATACAAGAATGGGTGGCGCTCGACCGACTGAAAGAACTATTGATTTGATTGGCGCGAATCTTCCGGAGTCGAACGAACATACGGCAAGAAGTATTCCTGGATTGGTTCCGGGCCCTCCGCTCCATATAGATATAGGGGAGATGCATATCAGTGCTTCAGTACCCCTTCTCATTCATGTTGTTCTCCATTCACGCCGATGTACTGTTCGTTCACGGGTCCGTCCGTGTTCACCAGTCAATATGGTAAGGGTGGTCCGGTTCTCGCCGATCAGATCTATGGGATTGACCAGCTGCCCTATCTATCCATCTCTATGGAAGAGGTGAGCCTGCGCGCTCCCCATATATATAGAGGGGCTCCAAGTAACCCTCCTCTAGGCTCCGCTGGACAGTCGTCGACGTTCCCCCCTCTGACCGTCCCTGCGATGGTTCCCTGGGATCAATCAATCAAATATACCACACCACCTAGGTCGCCAATTGACGATGGGCCTACGACGCATATTCTGTCGTACAGGCGGCTGTATCGAACATGCAGATGCTTCATCTCGCCCTCATGAGAAAGAGACCAGCGCGACCCGGTTCTACGTCCGAAGTGCTTGTCCAAGGGCCAACTGGAATCACCTTTGTCATTGTATACCCCCATATCCGAAAGAGATATATAGTGCCGGCGACGAAAGAACGAACGTGACTGGGATAGGATATTATCTAGTTTACAAGTTCTTCTTCGAAACATCTCGATGACATGAAAGACAGATAGAGGTATCGGCAAGGAACGAACGCCCCGTCCCTATTTTGATTCGTGGTTCCCGCGCCGCCGGGGGCGATAAGCAGTTGGCCTTGTTTCAGTCCGAATTAGTCCCCGCCCGGGACATCGGCTTCCGCCAACAGTGAACTCCTGAGGATCGCATCCCGCGCATATTCTGCATTATAGCCTGCGACTGATTCAGCTTCCGCTTCTGGGAGATCAAGAGGAGCTCGATTAGTTTCTGCTGGACGAGGGATGGAGGACATAACCAATACGGGGAACAAGGGAATACCAAACCATATCTGCCTTTGCGCCGTGACGATCTCACTCGAATTACGAGGACCTACACGTATTAGTACGGTGATAATGATCAGACCAATAGATACTTCGTGAGGGACCATTTGAGCTGCAGATCGTGATGCCCCCGGAAAAGCATATTTCGAATATGGGGGAGTTCCAGTTCCCAATAATCAACGAGAGGTGCCCTCTATGGACCATACGAGCACGTCCTCCGTCACCCCCACCGCGCTTACGGCTCTCTACCCCAACCAAGGCCGCCCCTCCTCCAAGCTAAGAGGGCAAATCCTCCGCCGACCAACTGCAGTTAGGGCCCCATATCTGAATAGGGGGCGCCATATAGATAGGGTCCCTCCCCCTCGGCCTACTCGCATGATTTCGCGGCCCTCTAGATATATGGGGCCAACCTTGATATACAAAAATCGAGGGCGGCTATAGAATCTATAGTCGGCGACCTCGATCGAGCGCCCCCACCCCATAGAGAGTTCTAGATAGGGGCGGTCAGTTCCTCGGAGGAACTCGACTGACCATATCTATCTAGAGGGGGCCCCCTATCTAGAACTCTCTATGGGGTGGGGGCATTTAGCATTTACGCTCTCTCCCGCCGTCTAGGCGGGCCCCCTAGACCCTATCTATATATGGGGCCCCCTATCTCCCATATATATAGAGGGGGGGGGAGAGAGGGGGGGCCTACTCTATATAGCTTTAGGGGTGAGCGATAGGGCTATATAGAGTTTAGTTGGCACCCCCCCCCCTCTCTCTATATGGACTGATAGGCCGGGGCGATGGAATATATCCCATCTATATAGAGGGGGGGGGGCGACTATCTAGAGTCTAGTCGGGGTGAGCGATAGCGAACCGATAGCCCTATATATCATCTGGGGGCGGCTATATAGAGTCAGGCACTCGCCATATAGAACAGATATATAGGGGCCCCGAGGGAAAGCCCTCTCTATCTATATGGCGAGGGACTCGTGCCGACGTTGGGGCATTTATTTCTGAATCGAGGGCCTCCCCCGACGGCCTACTCTCTCTAGCTGGGCCCTATATCTATATAGGCCAACGGGAGAACACTCGACCGCCCGCCCAGATCCCAGGTCTCTCTAGATTGGAGATTGGATGGGGTTGGGGGGGCCCTCTCCCTCCAGATATAGATAGAGGGGCGGGAGAGAGCAGAAATGCCCGACTATAGCTATAGAGAGTCGCCCCCTATATATAGATATGGCCGACCCCCCCCCCCCCCACCCCTCTATTGGGATAGGGGATAGGGGATAGCGAGGCCGAGGGGGAGGGCGGCTATAGCTATATATAGTCGTAGTCGGATATATAGAATAGAGGGCGCTCTAGAACAGAACTCTGGGCGGCCTACTACCTACTCTATAGAGCTCTCGACCAACGGGAGAGGACCCCTGTATAGAGAGTATAGGCGCCTCCCCCCCGGGGAGGGTTGGGGCCCTATCTCTATATGGGGAGGTGGAGGGTCCCTTTCTATCTAGATATGGCGATGGAATATATCCCATCTAGATAGAGAGGGGGGGAGAGTAAGGCACTCCCCCGACTACTATAGAGATATATGAGATATATAGCTGGGGGAGGAGTGAGCGATAGCGAACCACCCCTATAGATCTAGATGGCGACGGGACTATCTATATGCTATGCTCGGGAGTATTCTCTATATAGCTGGGAGACTCTCTATAGTCGGCACCCTATACATCTATATGGCGACGGCCTACTCTATATAGGGGTAGGGCCCCGGCCAGCGGAGCAGAGCATAAAATAGAGCCGTGGGAGCCCGAGTTCGGGCCAACCCCCCCCCATATCTAGATAGGGCGCCCATAGAGATATCTATATAGGGGGGGCCATCTCTCTATATAGGGGGCCATAGCCGCCACCCCGGCCGACGGCCCGGGGCGGCTATGGCTCTCTATAGGCACTCGATCGATAGATCGAGGAGGACGAGTAGGGGGGAGGAGGGCCCTATATCTATATCTATATCTATATAGGCCCCCCCATATCTAGATAGGCCCCCCCCTCTATCGCCCATCTATATAGAGGGGGGGGGGAGATAGGGGGGGGGCCTATCTAGATATGGGGCACTCGGCCCCCTATATCTATATCTATATGGGGCCGAGGGAGAGGAAGTCGAGGGCCATATAGATAGGGAGTTCTATATTCCATATCTATATAGGGCCGTTGGCCGGGGCGCCAATGAAACTCTATATACCATCGCTCACACCCCCCTCTCTATATAGATGGGATTGATATATTCTATCGATCGAGAGCAGAAATGCCGTTCGTCTGCGAAAAGCCGCTCCACGATGGTAGAGTCTCATCCTGCGTGTTGGCCGGAGTTGCAATAGTCACATTGAACCCTCGGATATGCTCGGAAATCTCGAAATGATCTTCTAGTTCCGGGAATAATTCGCAAAACTCCGTCTCCATCGGGAACTGGATGGAGTTCTCCCGTATCCGGACCGGAAGGTCGTTTTCCGACATGACTGCCGAAATCTTTTCCAAGGAATTGTACATCATATGCCCTCGGAGAGTGCTTCCTCGTGAGGAATCAAACATCATATGCCCGCTTCGTCGTGCGACTCCCTCTTTCCCCGCCCGTTCCCGAGAGCACTCGACCCGATCTGCCTGTGCGAATCTCTGACCGCGCGGAATCTCCATAGCCAATTCTCCATTGGAACGGAATGCCTTTGGAACTACTACGATTTCACACGATCTAGGAACTTCCGTGATGTTGGCGTGATTCGGTGTTGGCAACGGATCTTGACGTAATACATTTCCGTGATGAAAATGGAGTCCATTGGGTGTGATGAACATAAGTTTGCTTCCATATCTATGATATAATGAATGAGCACTGCTCTCCGCTCTGCCTCAAATCGAATAGAGAGTGCAGCCTGAACGACTCATGACCGGCCTGCCCGGCCTATACGCCCTAATCAGAAAGAAAGGCCTATCTATATTATACCATTAAGGTAAGGATAAGGTAAGGAGTGGAGAGTTAGTTCGCTGTCGCTCACTGCATGCAATCACCGATAGGGAGAGGGCGACTCTCTCTAGTCGGCACCCTCTATATATAGATGAGATGGCGGCCCCCTCTCTGATCTCTCTATGAACGGTGCCCATCCCATAGAGAGATAGGGCCCATCTAGATATGGCGACGGCCTACTCTAGGGCTCGACCATCGGAGCATAAAAGCGAAAACCGTGGGAGCCCGCCAACCCAACTAGATCTCTATTCTATATCTATATAGAATAGAGATCTATCTATCTATCTATCTATCTATCTATCTATCTATCTATCTATATCTATATTCTATTATATAGCCATAGCCGCCACCCTATAGAAATATATGGCGACGGCCCTCGGGGCCCCCATAGAGAAGATCTATAGGGAGGGGGCTCGATTCTATGGAGGGGGGCGACTAGATCTAGTCGGGTCTGCTCCCCGGCGACCCCTATCGGTATGGGGAGGCCTATAACTCTATGGGGTCACCCTATCGGCGCCCCTACCCTGGCCCCCCCCTCTCTAGATATGGCCCCCATCTATAGAGAGGGGGGGTCGAGGAGGACGAGGTCATTAGTGAAGTCGGGGTCATAGGTCGAGGAGGGGGAGGGACCCTCTATGTCTCTATTCTCTATAAAGATATGGCGACGAAGGGCATTTATGCTCTCGTCCGAGAGGACCCCTATAGAGAGAAAGATCTAATATATGGGGTTGAGGACCCCCCTATCTATATCTCGTGGTATATAGAGTTTAATTGGCGCTCTCCCCCATACCCATACCCAGATATTAGAGTAGAGAGGCCCTATCTATATCTGGGGCCCCCCTCTCTATAGATGGGGGAGATAGGGTTTCATAGGGGGTCCTTCGGACCCTCGCCTCGCCTCGACCCCCCCCCCTCTCTCATCTATATGGGGGCCCTATCTCTCTATGGGGGGGGGCCATATCATATATAGATAGGGGGGGGTTGAGTAGAGAAAGCAAAACAAAAATGCGAGTGCCAATCCAATAAAGAGTTGGCACCCTATATATATATATAGATATGCCCCCCCGATCTTATCTTCTCCCCTATATAGAGAAGGGGGGCCCTATAGAGAGAACTCCCTATAGATATGGCCCTCGATCTATCGCCCCCCCCTCCATAGAATCGAGCCCCCCCTCCCTATAGATCTTCTCTATGGGGGCGCCATATATAGATAGGTAGGGGGTGCCGACTCTATAGCAGCCGCCGCCGCCCTCGCCATATATCTATATAGGGGCGCCCTCCCCTAATATCTGCTCTGCTCTGCTCTGCTCTGCCTCGGTTTCAATTGCTGCTTGCCATTGAATCTCGTGGACCCATTGAGACCGAAATTGGAAAGGGAGATGCGAACGGAGGGGAATAACCGATCGATGAAGGAACATGAAACCATTCCGTTTCGATAGAGGTACGGAAAACGATTGGGGGCGATAAAGTAGGTAAAGTGGTTGAGTTTTGCGAGCTGTTCCAACCACTGCTGGGGATTCCGAGAGCCAAACGGGAATGAATACCACACATCAGAGTCAAGATCGGGCTCCCTAGTGGAATGTTGAACCAATTCATTTCGAATCGATCAAATTGGTACGGGAGTTGTAAGATGGGGAAACTACGGAAAACACAACTGATTCTAAGAACCCGGTGACCTACCAATTGCAGAAGTGGGATTCCGGGCGAGCAATAAGTACTTGAAGGATACGATTCAAGTGTACCATCTTCTTTATCACTCCGAAAGAAAGGCTCGGGGGGAAGAGAGAACAGCGGAGAAATCCGAATCGGACCTGAATGGGAATGACATGAAAAGTCTTTTTCAGAACCCATGATGAAGGGCGTTACGACGATATACGAGAGAAATGGAGAAGAACTCGTGATTGGTGTGGGTAAATGGAGTAGAATCTGTTTATGGAATAGTCCAATAAAGAGTCGTCTCATTTCCCTATTCCTTCTTTCTGGCGGCTAGTTCTGGAGTTCGTAACCCGGAGATTCCTCCTAACTGACCTGCCAGATATAGGGGCGGGGGAGGCAGCGTCACCCACCCACTATTGGAAGAGGGGAAGAGGGAGGCAGCGCCACCCACCCACTATTGGAAGAGGGGAAGAGGGAGGCAGCGCCGGATTCCCACTGTCAGTCATTCGATTGATCCCATCGTTGATCCCATCGTTGATTATATACGTAATACGAATTCTATACTCCACGTAATACGAATGCCCGCGAGCTATTCCAACGAATCTTCTCCCTCGGCCTCCCCCCCCTCCAGATAGAGTTCATAATTCTAGATAGGGCCCCATATATATAGAGGCGCATAAATGACCCCGGGCCTCCCGGGGTCAGCGCCTAATGACCTCGACTCTATATGGTTTAGTTGGCCCCCCAACTTACAATCACTTTAGAGCCCCCCTCCCCCTCCCTGAACTATCTTATCTATCTGGGCGGCCCCCTCCCTGAACTATCTTATCTATCTGGGATCCATATATGGGGCGCCCTATAGAGATCTGACCGATAGAGAAGATATAGAGGAGGGGGGGTCGGCCATATCTTATCTATATATAGGGGGCGGCGTTGGGCATTTATGCTCTCTCCCGTCTCCCCCGCCCCTGGCGGGCCTCCCCCGCCCCGGCGGGCCTCCCCCGCCCCTACCCTATAGATCTATCTGGGCTGGGGGCCCTGAATGAGACTATAGGCCAACGCCCTATCGGGACCCCTATCTATATAGGCCCCCCAGAGAGATAAGATCTCTAGGGGGGGTGGGGGGGGGGGGCCGCCCACCTACTATCTGATTGGGGGGTTGGGGGGGGGCGGCTATGGCTATATATAGATAGAGAGTGGGCCCCTATCTAGAATTCTATCTATGGAGGGGGGGCCTAATAGAGTCTAGATGGCCCCCCATATAGATATACAGGGCCCCGCCCCTATATATCTATTCTCGCTATATCTAGTGCCCCTATATCTCTTCTCTATCTGGAGGGCCTCCTACCTAGATATGGGGTCGATAGGGCCCACCCCTATATCTCTATCCGGAGAGCCCCCCCCCTGAACTCTCTTTTCTATCTGGAGGAGGAGGCCATACCATATAGAAAAGAGAGTTCAGGGGGGGCCCCGCCCCTATATCTCGTAGGAGGGGGAGGGCGAGGGTGCAGGAAAGAGTTCGGGCCGCAACTAGAGATATAGATGCCATATAGATATAGTAAGTCGAGGGCCGATAGGATATAGGGCTACCAAACACTCCAGATAAACCCGGGGCAAACAAACATTCGGTCGAGCCCGGTCCTGTCTATGTCTATATGGGGGCAACCAACACTCTATAGGATATGGCCGCCCTCCCCTATCTCTTTTCTCTTGCCGGATGCTGGGGGCCGAGGGATAGGCCCCCCCCTCTCTCTATATGGGGGGCCCAGAGAGATAGGAGTTGGGCCGGGCCCCCCTCTCTATTTAGAGGGGATCTATGGGGGCCCCCCCCTCCCCCCTCCATATAGAGTTGAGAATTCTAGATAGGGGCCCACTCTCTATCTATAGATAGTTTCTCTGTGCCAAACACTACACATATATCTTTAGTACCGACTGGCTGGCTCGTGCCAACAGGCACTATTCCATATAACCGATACGTGCCAACAGGACTATCTATATAGCCCCAACTGCCATATATAGATAGGGGGGGCCGCCCCTCTATATCCAACCTAGCACGAAGCTCACTATGGAATGCAGGAGGATCCCCTATCAATCCATATAGGGAGGGGGGTCGCATTCCGGCTCAGCGGGGCCATCTCCCTATCTCCCGGGGCAGCAGACCAGCCGCTCCCTCCTCTCGCCACTCGGCCCTCTATACTATATAGATTGCCGGGGCGGAGTAGAGTATAATTCCACTCGGTTCCGATAGAGATAGGTTTCTATCAAACACTCGGCTAGATATAGAGGGGGCCCAGACTAAATAGAAATAACTAGGGCAGGCCATCTATCCCATCTCTCCCATCTCTATATATAGGGGAGGGGGCAGCTACCGGGCTATTGTATCCAAAGGAGTGATACAACCAGACCAGATAAGTAAGCTCCCTCCTCCGCAACTAGAGATATAGATGCCATATGGATAGAGTGAGTGGGGCCGTGCCGCCCTATATAGATAGATATGATGTTGATATATGGCCACCGAACTCTCCGAAGCAACTATGGATATAGGGGCCCCCTATATTCTAATTGGCGTATAACGTATATGATTCGAATTAATACAACCCGTATATGGTCTATATATAGATCTAGTGCCATCCATATAGACCATATACACGGCTGGCTCTCTAGGCACTACCCATATTCGGCCACCTATATCTATGGTATGGCAGATGGGCCCGGGGCCATATCTAGAGAGGCCCCATATATAGATAGGTAGGGGGGGGGGTTGTCAACTACAGATAGGATTGGGGTGATAGGCCGAGGTTTATTTCTTTATGGCTATATAAAGATTCTTTATTTCTTTCTTAGATATAGATAGAGAGAGGGCTTTCTTTATGGCTATATAAAGATTCTTTATTTCTTTCTTAGATATAGATAGAGAGAGGGCTTTCTTTATTTCTTTATGGCTATATTTCTTTATTTCTATAGCCCCCTATATAGATCTATATGGCATCTATAGTCTATAGTTCTCTCGGGAGGTATAGTATATATATATATAGATAGTGGGTCGCAGAAAGTCGAGATCTATAGGCCCAGATCGAGATAGAGATAGGCCCAGATAGAATAGAGCCGAGCCTCTCTATTAAGTTGGGTCGGCTCTGAGAAAGAGAAGGGCTATACTCTCCCAA